TAGTCCGCATCTTCACAGACAAGTCTATTTCGCCGAGTCTCTCTCCGAGACAGTGTCCAAATCGTTACGCCTTTCGTGCGGGTCGGAACTTACCCGACAAGGAATTTCGCTACCTTAGGACCGTTATAGTTACGGCCGCCGTTCACCGGGGCTTTAGTCACCAGCTTCGCTTGCACTAACCGACTTCTTTAACCTTCCGGCACTGGGCAGGCGTCAGCCCCCATACATTGTTTTACAACTTTGCGGAGACCTGTGTTTTTGGTAAACAGTCGCTTGGACCTTGTTATTGCAACCTTATAATAAGGTACTCCTTCTCCCGAAGTTACAGAGTTATTTTGCCGAGTTCCTTAGAGAGAGTTATCTCGCGCCCCTTAGTATACTCTACTTACCTACCTGTGTCGGTTTCAGGTACAGGCATTTTTTATTTATGACAGTGCAAGCTTTTCTTGGAAGTATGACATCAATTAGTTTTTATCCCCATAACATCTTAGCTCAAAATATTTTCGCTATTTTTCATCACCTCGAATGCTTAGACCAGTAACCAACATCTGGCTAATTATAGCCTTCTTCGTCCCTTGTTGTCAATAAAAAATGGTATAGAAATATTAATCTATTATCCATCGACTACGTTTTTCAACCTCGCCTTAGGCCCTGACTTACCCCCCGTGGACGAACCTTCCTGGGGAAACCTTAGGTTTTCGGGGCATTGGATTCTCACCAATGTTTTCGCTACTCAAGCCGACATTCTCACTTCTGCTTTGTCCACACCCGCTTACGCTAATGCTTCAATCTAAAACAGAACGCTCCCCTACCGATATAATTTAATTAATTACTTTAATTAATTACTATCTCACAGTTTCGGCAAATTATTTAAGTCCCATTCATTTTCGGTGCAGGATTACTAGACCAGTGAGCTATTACGCACTCTTTAAAGGATTGCTGCTTCTAAGCAAACCTCCTGGCTGTCAAGGTCTTCCCACCTCCTTTACCACTTAATAATTATTTAGGGGCCTTAACTGGTGATCTGGGCTGTTTCCCTCTTGACTATGGAGCTTATCCCCCACAGTCTTACTGATTAAATATGAACTTAGTATTCAGAGTTTGCCTCGTTTTGGTACCGAATTACCAGCCCGTAACGAAACAGTGCTTTACCTCTAAGTTTTGAAAATAATCGCTGCGCCTAAACACATTTCGGGGAGAACCAGCTAGCTCCGAATTCGATTGGTATTTCACCGCTAACCACAACTCATCCGCTGATTTTTCAACATCAGTCGGTTCGGACCTCCACTAAGTATTACCTTGGCTTCATCCTGGTCATGGTTAGATCATCCGGGTTCGGGTCTATAATAAGTGACTAAACGCTTTATTTAAGCTCGCTTTCACTATGGCTCCAATATTCATTATTTTAACCTGCCACTCACTATAAGTCGCCGGCTCATTCTTCAACAGGTACGCAGTTAAACGTTTAGTCGTCCGCCTGCTGCTTGTAAGTTTAGGGTTTCATGTTCTATTTCACTCCCCTCCCGGGGTTCTTTTCACCTTTCCCTCACGGTACTTGTTCACTATCGGTCATTCAAGACTATTTAGCCTTACAAGGTGGTCCTTGCAGATTCACACGAGATTTCACGTGCCTCATGCTAATTGGGAGTTAATGTTTATAATTTATAATTTTTATTTTCAGCTACAAGACTATCACTTTCTTTGGTTATATTTTCCAATATATTCACCTAATAAAATTTTCTTTTTTTAAATTTTTTTCATTTTAATTCCCACTACTTCATTTCTAAATAAATAAAAATAATTTAGGCTTTTTCCCTTTTCGCTCGCCGCTACTAGGGGAATCGTTTTTACTTTCTTTTCCTCTGGTTACTAAGATGTTTCAATTCTCCAGGTTTGCTCTTTTTTATCTATGAATTTAATAAAAAGTTTTAAGAGTTGCCTCATTCGGATACCCCCGGATCAAAGCTTGCTTCCAGCTCCCCGAGGTATTTCGTTGGTTACCACGTCCTTCATCGCTTTTGAATGCCTAGGTATTCACCCTAAACCCTTATTTCCTTGAATAAAAATTCCATTTATTATTTTTTAAAAACTTATGTTGTGGAGGTAAGCGGACTCGAACCGCTGACCACTGCCTTGCAAAGGCAGCGCTCTACCAACTGAGCTATACCCCCAGCTGGGCTATTCTGGACTTGAACCAGAGACCTCACCCTTATCAGGGGTGCGCTCTAACCAACTGAGCTAATAGCCCTTTAATGTATTATTAACCTTCTCTAAAATTCAATTTAAAAATAAGGAGGTGATCCAGCCGCACCTTCCGGTACGGCTACCTTGTTACGACTTCACCCCAGTCACTAATTCTACCTTAGGCGCCTTCTTCCGATTGGTTAGAATAACGATTTTGGGTATAACCAGCTTCCATGGTGTGACGGGCGGTGTGTACAAGGCCCGGGAACGGATTCACCGCTGTATAGCTGACCAGCGATTACTAGCGATTCCATCTTTATGTAGGCGAGTTGCAGCCTACAATCCGAACTTAGAATAAATTTACAGATTAGCTTAGTTTCACAACTTTGCGACTAATTGTTTTATCCAATGTAACACGTGTGTAGCCCAGGATGTAAGGGGCATGATGACTTGACGTCGTCCTCACCTTCCTCCGATTTATAATCGGCAGTCTTTCTAGAGTTCAAAAAATTTTGTAACTAAAAACAAGGGTTACGCTCGTTGCGGGACTTAACCCAACATCTCACGACACGAGCTGACGACAGCCATGCACCACCTGTATATATGTTCCCGAAGGCACTTTTTTTTTTCAAAAAAATTCATATTATGTCAAATCCTGGTAAGGTTCTTCGCGTTGCATCGAATTAAACCACATGTTCCACCGCTTGTGCGGGCCCCCGTCAATTCCTTTGAGTTTCACTCTTGCGAGCATACTTCCCAGGCGGGATACTTAACGCGTTAGCTATAATACCGCATGGGTCAATACATGCGATATCTAGTATCCATCGTTTACAGCTAGGACTACTGGGGTATCTAATCCCATTTGCTCCCCTAGCTTTCGTCTCTCAGTGTCAGTAATGGCCCAATAAAGTGCCTTCGCCATTGGTGGTCTTTCCAATCTCTACGCATTTCACCGCTCCACTGGAAATTCCCTTTATCTCTACCACACTCTAGTCTTAACAGTTTCTATTGCTTGTTTGAGGTTAAGCCTCAAGATTTAACAACAGACTTACTAAACCACCTACAGACGCTTTACGCCCAGTGATTCCGGATAACACTTGCATCCTCCGTCTTACCGCGGCTGCTGGCACGGAGTTAGCCGATGCTTATTCTTCGGGTAACGTCAGATCTTCCTCCCCGAAAAAAGAGGTTTACAACCCAAAGGGCAGTCATCCCTCACGCGATATTGCTCTGTCAGGCTTTCGCCCATTGCAGAAAATTCCCCACTGCTGCCTCCCGTAGGAGTCTGGACCGTGTCTCAGTTCCAGTGTGACTGATCATCCTCTCAAATCAGTTACTGATCGTCGCCTTGGTAAGCCATTACCTTACCAACTAGCTAATCAGCCGCGAGCCCTTCTTTTGGCAGAATTAACTTTTCACCTTTTTTGTAGTTATATATATTAAAGGCATATAAGGTATTAGCAATTGTTTCCAATTGTTATCCCTCTCCGAAAGGTAGGTTCTCACGTGTTACTCACCCGTCCGCCACTTTTAACATTTAAGCTAAAGCGTAAATATTAATCGTTCGACTTGCATGTGTTAAGCATACCGCCAGCGTTCATCCTGAGCCAGGATCAAACTCTCAATAATATCCTATATCTTTTATATATTTATAATTTCTATTATTTATAGAGATTTAATGTTATTGTCATGAAAGAATATTTTGCCGAATCAAATACATCTTAAAAACTTTCAAATAGACGATAATTGAGTAAAAGTTATTCGATTTTATAGCAAAATTATGATGAATAAAAAGATTTTAATTATTGAAGACCAAATAAATATTAGAAAAACATTAGCAAAAAAATTAAAAAGTCTTAATTATAAAGTTTTAACAACATCAAATGGTCGAGAAGCTTTAAAAATAATTAATTTTTTCATACCAGATTTGATTTTATTAGATATAATGTTGCCAGGTGTAAATGGTTATAAAGTTTGTAAAGAGATAAGAAAAAATTTTTCTATTCCGATCATTTTTTTAAGTGCACTTAGTAGTGTAGGTGACCAGATAAAAGGATTTAATTTTGGTGCTAATGATTACATAATAAAGCCATTTTCATTAAAAGAAATAGAAAGGCGAATTGAAATATTACTAGAAAAAAAAAATGATAAAAAAAAAGAAAAAAAGAAAATAATAAATGATTTATTAATAAACTTTGAAAAAAAAGTAATCTTAAAAAATAAATCAATATATATGTTAAATGAAATTGAAATTCAAATTCTTAAACTTTTATTAAGCAAAAAAAATAAAATTTTCTCAAGAAAAGAGATATTAAATTTTTTAACAAACTCAAATTCTGCATCACATTTTGATTATAGAATTATCGATTTTTATATTTCGAAATTACGTTATAAAATTGAAGACGAACCAAAAACACCTATTTATATACAAACAATAAGAGGATTAGGGTATAGATTTTATACACCAAAATTTTTTAATAAAAATTAAAGTTTGAGAAATCTAAAAACAAAATCATTTAGTTGAAATTTTATTAAAAAAACATATATACTTTATATTAAATTAAAAGCTGTAAAGAAAAGATTTGATTTAAACTCTTTGAAAATCAACTTAACTATATTTTTATCTTAATTTTTATTTTAAACTAAATAGGTGAAACATTTTCCTTAGATTTCTTTTATAGAATATTGTTATAACCATATTAAAATAAAACATTATATTGCTATACATTTTAAAAATATAAATAACATCATTCATTGTATATGTCATAATATAAGAAATTATTAAAAAGGGAACTTTTCAGAAAATTTAGAAAATATGACCATAGCAATTGGACAGACTAAAGAAAGAGGACTTTTTGACCTTATTGATGATTGGTTAAAAAGAGACAGATTTGTTTTTGTAGGTTGGTCAGGCTTACTATTATTTCCAACAGCATACTTGGCATTAGGTGGGTGGTTTACAGGAACAACTTTTATTACATCATGGTATACTCATGGTTTAGCAAGTTCTTATTTAGAAGGTTGTAACTTTTTAACTGCTGCAGTCTCTACGCCTGCTAATAGTATGGGTCATTCATTATTATTACTTTGGGGTCCAGAAGCTCAAGGTGATTTTACACGTTGGTGCCAAATTGGTGGTCTTTGGACTTTTATAGCTTTACATGGTGCTTTTGGTTTAATAGGATTCTGTTTAAGACAATTTGAAATTGCACGCTTAGTTGGTATTCGTCCTTATAATGCAATTGCTTTTTCTGGACCGATTTCAATTTTTGTTTCTGTTTTCTTACTTTATCCTTTAGGTCAAGCTAGTTGGTTTTTTGCACCTAGTTTTGGTGTTGCTGCAATTTTTCGATTCCTATTATTTTTACAAGGTTTCCATAACTGGACCCTAAATCCGTTTCATATGATGGGTGTTGCCGGTATCCTTGGTGGTGCTCTTTTATGTGCAATTCATGGTGCAACTGTAGAAAATACATTGTTTGAAGATGGTGATGCAGCAAATACTTTCCGTGCATTTACTCCAACACAATCTGAAGAAACTTATTCAATGGTCACAGCAAATCGTTTTTGGTCACAAATTTTTGGTGTAGCCTTTTCAAATAAACGTTGGTTACATTTTTTCATGTTATTTGTTCCAGTTACAGGATTATGGACTAGTGCTATTGGTATTGTAGGTTTAGCTTTAAATCTACGAGCTTATGATTTCGTTTCTCAAGAATTAAGAGCTGCTGAAGATCCAGAATTTGAAACATTTTATACAAAAAATATCCTTTTAAATGAAGGTATCCGCGCGTGGATGGCGGCACAAGATCAACCACATGAAAACTTTGTATTCCCAGAGGAGGTTTTACCACGTGGAAACGCCCTTTAATAATATAGCAGGTAGAGATATCGAATCTACTGGTTTTGCTTGGTGGGCAGGAAATGCTCGACTAATTAATGTTTCTGGTAAATTACTAGGAGCTCATGTTGCACATGCAGGTATAATGGTATTTTGGACTGGAGCAATGACTTTATTTGAAGTATCTCATTTTATTCCTGAGAAACCATTATATGAACAAGGTTGTATTTTAATTCCTCATTTAGCAACTTTAGGTTGGGGTGTAGGTCCCGGTGGTGAAATAACAAGTACTTATCCATTTTTTGTTATTGGTGTATTACATCTAATCTCTTCTGCAGTATTAGGATTTGGAGGAATTTATCATTCTTTACTTGGCCCGGATACTTTAGAAGAATCATTTCCTTTCTTTGGTTATGATTGGCGTGACAAAAATAAAATGACTACAATATTAGGTATTCATTTAGTTCTTTTAGGAATAGGTTCTTTCTTATTAGTAATAAAAGCTATGTTTATTGGAGGACTTTATGATACTTGGGCACCAGGTGGTGGCGATGTAAGAATAATTAATAGTCCAACTTTAAATCCAGTAGTTATTTTTGGTTATGTTTTAAAATCACCTTTCGGTGGTGATGGTTGGGTTGTTTCGATTAACAACATGGAAGATTTAGTTGGTGGTCATATTTGGATGGGTATTCTTTGTATTGTAGGTGGTATTTGGCATATTACTACAAAACCATTTGCTTGGGCTAGACGTGCGTTTGTATGGTCGGGTGAAGCTTACTTATCTTATAGTTTAGCGGCTCTATCTATAATGGGTTTAACTGCTTCTGTATTCGTTTGGTATAATAATACAGCTTATCCTAGTGAATTTTATGGTCCAACAGGTCCAGAAGCATCACAAGCTCAAACTTTTACATTTTTAGTGCGTGACCAACGATTAGGCGCTAATGTTGCATCTGCACAAGGTCCAACAGGTTTAGGTAAATATTTAATGAGATCTCCTAGTGGAGAAATTATTTTTGGTGGTGAAACAATGCGTTTTTGGGATTTACGTGCTCCATGGTTAGAACCATTACGTGGACCAAATGGTTTAGATATCAACAAAATTCGTAATGATATTCAACCTTGGCAAGAACGCCGTGCTGCTGAATATATGACTCATGCTCCTTTAGGATCTTTAAATTCTGTAGGTGGTGTAGCAACAGAAATTAATTCTGTAAATTATGTTTCTCCTCGTTCTTGGTTAACATGTTCTCATTTCTTCTTAGGTTTCTTTTTACTTGTCGCTCATTGGTGGCATTCTGGTCGTGCTCGTGCAGCAGCTGCTGGATTTGAAAAAGGAATTGATAGAGAAACTGAAGCCGTTTTATCAATGCGTCCTATTGACTAAATAAATTAATTATTAATAAGTAATTTACTTATTTATTAATAATTAATTTATTAGTATAAAATATTATTTTTAGTAAAATATTCTATAATTAATATTACTAGAAATGCAATCATAGCTACTTGGCCGTTTAATTTTTCTGCATCTTTTGTTAATCCATATCTTAATTGTTTTTTTTCCATTTTTAATAAATAGTTTAAAGTTGATATAAAAATATAATACAAATTATTTTAAAGTGATAGTAATGAGAATATATATATATTAATAATAATAATATTCTCATTACGGGATGTAGCGTAGTTTGGTAGCGCATCTGCTTTGGGAGCAGAGGGTCACAGGTTCAAATCCTGTTATCCCGAATATTATTAATTAAAGTATACTAGTAATAGTTTTACTTCAAAGGCCCCCATCGTCTAGAGGCCTAGGACATTTCCCTTTCACGGAAGCAACAGGGATTCGAATTCCCTTGGGGGTAGATATATATATATCTATATATTTTTTTATATATAGATAATATCAAATAAATTATAATTTAATTTAATTTTATTTTTTCAACTAAATGAATACTAATGAGTTAATAATTTATGATAAAATCATAGGTTCGAAAAGAGCAAGTAATTTTGTTTGGGGATTTATTTTATTAATTGGTGGTTTAGGTTTTTTTTTGGTAGGTTTATCAACTTATTTAAAAGTAAATTTAATTCCTTTTTACAATTTAAAAGAACTTATTTTTATTCCTCAAGGAATAATAATGATTTTTTATGGTTGTTTTGCAATTACTTTAAGTTTTTACATTTATTTATTGATTTTTTGGGATATTGGTGGCGGTTATAACGAATTTAATAAATCTGACAAAATAATAAGAATAGCAAGAAAAGGATTTCCAGGTAAAAACAGAAATATCTTTCTTGTTTATTCATTTAATAATATAAAATCAATAAAATTAATTTTAAAAGAAGGTCTAAATCCTCAACGATTAATTTTACTTTGTACAAAAGATTTTCGTGAAATTCCTTTAAATTCTATTGAACAACCCTTAGCTATAAGTGAAATAGAAAAAAAAGCTTCAGATTTAGCAATATTCTTAGATGTTAAACTTGAGGGTTATTAATTTACTAGTTTTATATAATCAAAAACTAGTAATTGTAGGTTAACATATAAAATAACCTACATTGTAATGCGGGTATAGTTTAGTGGTAAAACTTTAGCCTTCCAAGCTATTAATAAGGGTTCGATTCCCTTTACCCGCTTTGTAAACTTTTTAATATGGAATGAGTAACAATAATCATTAGCTATATATATAATTAGGAGAAAAAATTATATGTCTGGAGGTTCAACTGGGGAAAGACCTTTTTCTGATATAATTACAAGTGTAAGATATTGGATTATTCATAGTATAACAATTCCTTCTTTATTTATTTCTGGGTGGTTATTTGTCAGTACAGGTTTAGCCTATGATGTTTTTGGTACTCCGCGTCCAAATGAATATTTTTCACAAGATAGACAACAAGTACCTTTAGTAAATGATCGTTTTAATGCTAAACAAGAATTAGAAGATTTAACTAAGGGATTATAAAATAAGGAGAAAAAAGTGACAAAAAATACAAATCAACCAGTAGCCTATCCAATTTTTACTTTTAGATGGCTTGCAATTCATGGACTTGCTGTTCCAACAATTTTCTTTTTAGGTGCAATTACATCTATGCAATTTATTCAACGATAGGAGATTTTTATGACAGGTCCAAATCCGAATAAACAACCCGTAGAATTAAACCGCACTTCACTTTATTGGGGATTATTACTTATTTTTGTTTTAGCGGTTCTATTCTCTAGTTATTTCTTTAATTAGAATAGATTTATTATTATTTTTTCAATTTATCTAAAAAATTTCCTTGGGAGTATAGACTATGGCAGGTACAGGAAGAATACCTCTATGGATGGTAGCAACAGTTGCTGGATTAGGTATCATAGCCGTTATTGGTTTATTTATTTATGGTTCTTATTCCGGTTTAGGTTCATCATTATAATTATTTTAAAAAAGATAAACAAAAATAAAATGTTTATCTTTTTTATTATTATTTAATAATAATAACTGCACCAGCACTTTCTAATTCTTTTTTAGAATTTTCTGCTACTTCTTTTGTAACCGCTGTTTGAATTGGTTTAGGAGGTGTATCAACTAATTCTTTTGCTTCTTTTAATCCTAATCCTGTAATTGTTCTAACAACTTTTAATATTGGAATTTTTTTATCAGCAGGAACTTTATCTAAAATAACATCAAATTCTGTTTTTTCTTCTACAGGAGAAGCAGTTTCTGCAACTCCCCCAGATGCCATCATCATTACTCCTCCACCTACTGAAGTATCCACATTAAATATTTGTTCAATTTGTTGGACTAATTCTGCCGCTTCTAAAAGTGTTAACGACTTTAATTCTTCTAAAATATTGTCAACTTTTGACATAAAATGGTTTAAAAAAAAAATATAAACATAATGAGCTTTTTATAATTTAATTTATAAGTCTTTTAAATCTGATAAGTTGATTTCTATAGAAGGTCCCATAGAATTGCAAATATAAAAGTTGTTAAAATATTTCCCTTTTACACCACTTGGTTTATTTTGTTCAAGTGATTTATAAACGGAAAGTAAATTTTCTTTAAGATCACTAATTGAAAAATTTGTTTTTCCAAAAATTAAATGAACAATTCCCATTTTGTCAGCTTTATATTCAATTTTTCCTTTTTTAAATTCTTCTATTGTTAGTTCAATGTTATCTGTTACAGTACCTGATTTGGGAGATGGCATCAAGCCTTTAGGTCCTAAAATTCTTCCCAGTTTTGCTAATTTAGGCATCATCTCTGGACTAGAAATTAAAATATCAAAATTTATTTCACCTTGAGTAATTTTTTCAATTAAATCCATTGAACCTATAATCTCTACTTGATTTTTGTATTCTTCTTTAATTTTATCTTCAGATATTAGAACAGCTAAACGACTTGTCTTCCCATTACCTTTAGGCAATATTAAACTTGTTCTTAATTGTTGATTAGCGTATTTTGGATCAATATTTAAACAAACATGAGCTTCAACAGATTCTATAAATTTAGCTGTTGCTGTTTGTTTTATTAGTTCAAGTGACTCATCTATGGAATAGACTTTTTTTATCAATAATTCTTTTGCTTGTTTTAATCTTTTTGAAATTTTTTTCATTAATAAATTTTTATAACTTTTAAAATAATTAGTTTAAAATTGAAATACCCATATTTTTTGCTGTTCCTTGAACAATTTTGATTGCATTTTCAAGATTTGTAGTATTTAAGTCAGGTAATTTAATTTTTGCAATTTCTTTTAATTGGTCATAGGTAATTGTTCCTACTTTAGACTTATTTGGTTCAGATGATCCCTTCGCAATTTTAGAAGCTTTTGCTATTAAAACAGAAGCGGGAGGAGTTTTTAAAATAAAAACATATGATCTATCCTCAAATATAGAAATTTCAACTGGTATTATAGTACCAATTTGATCTAGTGTTCGAGCATTATATTCTTTACAAAATCCTGCTATATTTACACCATGTTGTCCTAAGGCAGGTCCAACAGGTGGTGCTGGTGTCGCTTTACCCGCTGGTAAAGCAAGTTTAACTATTGCAACTAATTTTTTTGCCATTTTTGTATCCTTACTCAGAAATTCTATAATAATATTATTATTATATATATTATATATTAATATAAAATTTCTCAGTAAAATAATCACGCCCTGTAGGACTTGAACCCACGACATTTGGTTTTGGAGACCAACGTTCTACCAACTGAACTAAGGACGCAAATTAATAGACTCATGTAACTTTAAATAAAAATTAAAGTTAAGAGAAAGAGGGATTCGAACCCTCGGTACAAAAATATGTACAATAGATTAGCAATCTATCGCTTTCGACCACTCAGCCATTTCTCCTTTTTAGCTTTGGCTGGATTTGAACCTGCGACCTTGGGCTTATGAGTCCCCTACTCTAACCACTGAGCTACAAAGCCAAAATTACTAATCACACTTTATCTACTCGAAAAAATTTGTAAAATCTAGGTAAATTTTTACCTAGATTTTACAAATTTTTTAATTAAGTAAATTTTGATTAGCAATTTTAGCTTTATTTTTCCACTCTTCTGTAAAAATAATATCTGGATCATAAACAACAGGTCCTGTCATTTCTGTATTATTTTTTCCTGGTGTAACCATTGGGTAACAATTTTCTTCTCGATTTACTCGAAAATCAACAAGAATAGGTCCTTCATAACTTAACATTTCTTGAATTTTTTCTTTTAAATTATCACCTTTTTTAACTAATAATCCCTTAATTCCATAAGATTCTGCTAATTTAATAAAGTTAGGTTGCCCTTCACTCATATCAGAATGACTATAACGAGAATCATAAAATGATTCTTGCCATTGTCTTACCATACCTTGAAATTTATTATTTATAATTGCAATTTTAATAGGTAAATTATACTGTGAAATTGTCCCTAATTCTTGAAGATTCATTTGAAAGCTAGCATCCCCGGTTACACAAACAATTGGTATTTTTAAATTAGGAAGCTGAGCACCAATAGCAGCCGGTAAACCATACCCCATTGTTCCTAATCCTGCACTAGAAACCCATTTTCTAATATTACATTTTAAAAATTGCGCTGACCACATTTGGTGTTGGCCAACATCTGTTGTAAAAATAGTATTTTTTGAAGCAAGATTTCCAATTTCATTGATAACTTGTTGTGGTGAAAAAGCTTCTTCCGGCGTTGGAATTAAAAGTGGATAAGCCTCACGCCATGCATAAATTTTTTGTCTCCAAATTATCGTTGATTTTTGTTTATATTTATTCCGATTAGTTGCATAAAATTGTAATAATTCTCTTAAAATTTTTTTGACATCTCCAATTAATGCTAATGTAGGTATTATATTTTTCGAAATTTCAGCAGGGTCAATATCAAGATGAATAACTTTTGCTAAAGGAGAAAATTCATCTAATTTTCCAGTAACTCGATCATCAAAACGGGCTCCAATTGCAAAAAGAAGATTACATTCACTTACAGCAAAATTTGCATAAGCAGTACCATGCATTCCTAACATACCTAAGTTCAGTGGATGAGTTTCATTAAATGCTCCTTTTCCTTTCAATGTGGTAGTTACAGGAATTCTAAAATACATAGCTAATTTACGTATTTCATTTTTTGCATTTGCTATAACCGCCCCACCACCAATATATAGTAAAGGTTGAGTTGCTTGAGTTAATAATAAAATAGCTTTATGATAAAGTGTATGTTTTGATTTAAAAGATCTATAAAAATTATTTTTTTTGAAAGATTCATCAATTCCAAATGGTAAATAATCCTCTACTATTTCCAGACCTACATCTTTTGGAAAATCAATTAATACGGGACCTGGTCTGCCTTTCCTAGCAATATAAAAAGCTTCATTTACAATTTTATAAATATCATAAGCATTTCTTAATGTGTAAGAATGTTTAATAATTGGTAATGTTATGCCATAAATGTCTACTTCCTGAAAAGCATCAGTACCAATAAATGTTTTCCCAACCTGACCTGTTATAATTAATAGTGGTACCGAATCTATTTGAGCAGTTGCAATACCTGTTACAAGATTGGTAGCACCTGGCCCTGAAGTAGCAAAACATACTCCTACTTTACCTGTTATCCTTGCATAAGCATCGGCTGCATGTGTAGCGGCTTGTTCATGTCGTACTAATATATGTTTTATACATCCTTGGCTTTCCCAATAATTTAATTCATCATATATGGGTAATATTGCACCACCTGGATATCCAAAAATATATTTAGTTCCATTTCTAACAAGACTATCTAATAAAATGAACGCACCAGTTGCTTTATCAGTGAATACTTTTTCTAAAACATTTTCAAATTCCACAAATATTTTCCTTAAATTTTTTAATTCATAATATATTTACATATATGTAACTAGAAAAATTGATAATCTGCTATAATAAATTTACTATATCACTTTGGTATACTTAGGCGGCATAGCCAAGTGGTAAGGCAGAGGATTGCAAATCCTTTATGCCCCAGTTCGAATCTGGGTGCCGCCTAAAAAAGTAGATTCTTTTATTGTACTATTAAAAAATAATCGATGATATATATATCAAATATACTTTGATACAGGGGGAGTGGTGAAATGGTAGACACAACGGACTTAAAATCCGTTGACTCTTAAAAGTCGTGGGGGTTCAAGTCCCCCTTCCCCTAACTTATTAATTCTTTGAACCTCATTAAAATTTAATTTATGTGTATTTGTTTAAATTGTAAATATATAAACGTCTGTAAACAATATTTTTTTATTGAAAAAAATCATAAAGAAAAAAATATTAATATAAATGCTTTTTTTAATCCCACATACTCAATAATAAATATTACTTATTTTACAAAATCCAATAAATTATTTATTGAATGGGATATGATAGAATGTTTATCATTTAAAGAAAAACCTGCGAATTGGATTTCTTATTATTAAACTAAATTTTATTTCATATATCTTAAAATTTCTGTATTAATATAAGACTCTCGAATTAAAGCAATTTTTCCTGTTCTAGCAAGTTCAATAATACCAAATTTATTTAATGCTTTTTCTACAACCACAATTTTTCCTGGATCACCTGTTACTTCTAAAATTACTGACTCTAATGTAAAATCTACAACTTTGGCATGAAATATATTTGCTATTTCAAGTATTTCTGGTCTAGTTTTTTTCGTTGCATTTAATTTTGCAATAAGTAGTTCTCTTTCTACACATGGGACAAAAGTTACGTCTTCTACTCTAATAATTCCTACTAATTTATAAAGTTGTTTCATTAATTGATTAATACTTCTTTTTGTTCCTGGTACAACTAAAGTTAAACGACAAAGATCTTTTGATTCTGCTGGTCCTATAGCAAAACTCTCTAAAATATAACCACGACGAGAAAATAAATTTGTAAGTCTTGTTAAAATGGTGTTCTCATTATTAACTAAAAGTGAAATTGTATATTTCATTTTATTCTAAATAATTTTATTAATTATTATATATATAATAATTAATAAAATTATAAAAAGCAAGATAATAAAATTTTTTTATAGATTACTAAGCATAAAAAAAAGTTTTAATAAATTAAATAATAATATATATTATTATTTAATTTATTAAAACTTTTGTCATATAAAAAATTATGGTTAAAAAAATTCTTTATCAAGAAAACGCAAGACGAGCATTACAAAAAGGAATGGAAATTTTAGCAGAAGCAGTTTCTGTAACTCTTGGTCCAAAAGGTAGGAATGTTGTAATTGAAAAAAGGTTTAGTTCTCCTGAAATTATTAATGATGGAGTAAGTATTGCTAAACAAATAGAATTAACTAATAATATAGAAAATACTGGAGTATTACTTATTAGACAAGCTGCCGCTAAAACAAATGATGTCGCGGGAGATGGAACAACAACAGCAACAGTTTTAGCATATTCAATTGTGAAACAAGGTATGAAAAATGTCGCTGCTGGTACAAATCCAATTTTATTAAAAAAAGGAATTGAAAAAACGATAAAATATCTTGTCGACATGATTATCGATTTTTCTAAACCCTTAGAAAATATTCAATCTATTGCTCAAGTAGCAACAATTTCAGCAGGAAATGATAAGGAACCAGGAGACTTAATTGCAAACGCAATTCAAAAAGTTGGTAAAGATGGAATTATTTCTTTAGAAGAAGGTAATTCAATAAAAACAATATTAGAATTAACTGAAGGAATGAAAATAAATAAGGGGTTTATTTCACCCTATTTTATGACAAATTTAGAAAAAATGGAGGTTGTATATGAAAATGCTTTTATTTTAGTTTCAGAAAAAAAACTTACTTTGGTTCAACAAGAAGTTTTACCAATCTTAGAGTTGGTGACTAAAACAAAAAGACCATTATTAATAATAGCACAAGATATTGAAAAAGAAGCTTTAGCAACTTTAATTTTAAATAAATTAAGATCTATTGTAAATGTTGTAGCTATTAAAGCGCCTGGGTTTGGAGAACAAAGAAAGTTATTATTAGAAGATATAGCAATAATGACAGGGGCAACATTAATAACTGATGATACAGGAACAACTTTTGAAAATTTTGAATTAAATAAATTAGGAGAAGCAAGAAAAATTGTAGTTGATAAAGATAATACAACAATAATTTCAAGTTCTACAATCAATAGATCAGCTATTTTAAATCGCTGTGAACAATTAAGAAAACAGATGAATTTAGTAGAATTACAATATGAAAAAGAAAAACTTCAAAATCGTCTTGCTAGGCTTTCTGGAGGTGTTGCAATTATAAAGGTAGGTGCAGTAACAGAAACAGAAATGAAAGATAAAAAATTAAGATATGAAGATGCAATTAATGCAACAAAAGCTGCAATCGAAGAAGGAATTGTACCTGGAGGAGGAACAACTTTAGCTCATTTAGCAGAACCTTTAAAAACTTGGGTTAAAAATAATTTAATTGAAGATGAATTAATTGGAGGATTAATTATTGTCAAATCAATTTTAGAACCTTTTAAACGAATTGCTCAAAATTCAGGTAAAAATGGAATTATTTTATTAGAACAAATTAATAGTAAAGAATTTTCTTTTGGTTATGATGCAGCAAATGATCAATTTGGTGATATGTATAATTATGGTATTATTGATCCAGCTAAAGTTACTCGTTGTGCAATTCAAAATGCTGCTTCAATAGCAAGTATGATATTAACAACTGAATGTATTGTTGTTAATAAAAATAAACAAAAAAATTAATTAATAATAATTTTGAGTCATAATAAATGTACAATTAATTTATTAATTAATTGCAAATCAAGTAAAATTATTTTCCTTTAAACTATTATGTTAAAATTAAGATTAAAACGATTTGGTAGAAAAAAAGTTCCTTGTTACAGAATTATTTTAATAAATAATACTTCAAGGAGAGATGGTAGACCAATAAAAGAACTTGGAATTTATAATCCAATAAATGATAACATAAAATTAAATGCTGAAGAAATTTTAAAATATTTAAAAAATGGAGCTAAACCTAGCAAAACTGTTTTAAATTTATGTATTAAAAGTAATATATTAAAAAAAATATAATTAGTTTTTTATATTTTATAAAATGACAAGTGATTTTTCATATCGAGTTATAAAATTAGACTTTTGTATAGGAATTGCTGTTGATAAACAATTAAAAAATAATATTAAAATACCCTTAACTTCATTTTATTTTTGGCCAAGAATAAACGGATGGAAATTATTGAAACACGAATTAGAATTAAAACCATGGTTAACACAAGAAGAAAAAATAAAAATCTTGAATGGCTATACAAAAATTATTACTAATTGGAATTGGTCTAATAATTTAAAAATTACAAAATCGACTATTTTTAATGAGTCTAAAAATAAGCAGGAATTTATTATAATAGGTATTGATTAATTTTAGTAAAAACTAAGATAATAAATCAATCATTACTTATTATTATTAATTAAAATTTTCTAAATAAATTATATATGACTATATTAAATAGCTTAAAATTTGATTTATTTTTTGAAAGTTTTGATTTAGCTCTTATAACCTTGCAAAGTATTGATCCCTATAGTTATAATCGTTTTTTAGAAGAATTACAAAGACAAGATTGTAAAAAAAATTTAATCTTTGTTGTTTATAATTTGAGACTTAAACATCAAATAAAATCATTTTCACCTATTTCTAGAATACATGTAGAATTAAAATTATTACGTAAGCAAAATATTAATAAATATGATATACTATTGGTAGTATTAATTTTTTCAAAGATTTTAAATTTTTCTTTTTGTAAACAAAAATTAGATTTTATAACTTTTTGTTGCTTATTTGAATCGTCTTTTTTTGTAACAAATTTAAAAATGACTAAATTAAAAAAGTTAAAATTTTTTTATTTTTGGTTAACTAATCCCAAAAAGCATTTTCTGTGGTTACTTATTAAATATTATCCTATTATTTCATTAATAAAAATTAGTAATTATATATCAATTTATAATCTTCAAAAAGGATTATTATATCTAAATTTTTATAAGAATTTATAAATTTTTATAAATTCTTATAAACTATAATTACTTAACTAATTTCTTTACTTTGCCTTGCAACCGCTATTATAAAATCTAACAAACTTACAAGATTATCTAAACCAGTTGAGACTAATAAAAATGGAATATCAATATAATACACTTTCGGTAAAAAATAAAGGTTACGAAGAATCATGTCTACAGGTTCTGTTATTAAAGATAGAGGTCCTTTCCAAGTATTTATAGGAAACCAACCTACTAGCAGTCTAAGATCGAAAAGCAGACGAAAACAAACAAAAAATTCACGAACATTAACTAAAAATTTTTCTGGTATAATAGTTACAATAAAATCAACAGTTTTAACCAAATAATCAGTCGACAAATAATTCTTAAAAGAATTAATTTTAAAGATTAAAGGTAAATTTAGGAACCAACTCATAAATCGATAAAAACTTTCTGTTCGCATTAAAAAATTTTCATAAACCTGAGATTTAAGAAGACTAAACAGAAGTTGAACTATATCAAATAAAACCATAAAAGTATGCTCCTACCAAATTTCTATAATAAAGTACATATACATATATATATACATGACATTAAATATTATTCTCTATAAATATATTTATAGAGAATAAATAAAAAAAAAATTATAATCTAGCTATTTTAGAAATAGTTTGTGTCAACTGCTTAACTAAAGGTTTTTTTACTACAAAAATAGGTATATTTAAAAGTTTCGCAATTTCACAAATTTTTTTATTTTGTTTAACATAAGATTTCGTTGAAAATATAATATTAGCTTTAGAAATATCGTTTGTTAAAATGAATTTACAACCTAATAATTGAGAAATATTTTGTATTTTATTACTACAAATTGAATAAAAATATACTTTTATTTCTTGCTGAAAAGGAATTGATAGATCATCAAAATCTCCATGGTCATTATTTTCGATTAAAATACTTTCATTTTTTTCGTTTAAATTATTCAATTCTTCTATAACTTTTTGTTGTATAACAATTTTATAATCTTCGTTTATACTTCTAGATTGTATAAAGGGATTTTGTTTTTGTAATAATAAATCAACTGATTGATCAATATTTTCATGAATAAACCATTTTGTTTTTTGATTTATTTCAATAGCAATCTGAAAAGTTGCTGCCATTTTTCTTTCTAAAATACTTTTTTGTGTTCCTCTTCTTTTAGATTCTTCATCTGTTAAAACTACACTTTGAATTCCTCCAATAATATCAACAAAAACTGGATTTTTTATAAGATTTTCTAAAGAATTAGCATGCATTGTACCAATTAGTTGTATCCCTCTCTCTGCAATAGTTCTGGCTGCTAAAACTTCATTTTCATTACCTATTTCATCTACAATTATTACTTCTGGAGTATGATTTTCAACTGCTTCAATCATCATATTATATTGTAAATCTGAAGAACTCACTTGTAAACGCCTTGATCTACCAATTGTAACGTGTGGAATATCGCTATTACCAGCAATTTCGTTAGATGTATCAATAATTATAACTCTTTTTTGAAGTTCATCAGATAGAATTCTCGCAATTTCTCTTATTACTGTAGTTTTACCAACACCTGGTTTTCCTAAAATTAAAATCGATTGGTTTGTTTCTAATAAATCATTAATTTTGCTAGTCTTTCCAAATAAAGATCTGCCAATTCGAAATGTTAATCCAATAATATTACCTTTTTTATTTTTTAAACAACTAATTCTATGTAAAGTTTTATCAATGCCTACTCGATTATCAATATTAAAATTTTCCAGGTTTTTTGTACATAAATATAAATCTTGAAAAGAAAGAATTTGTTCCGATAAATATTCACATGTATTAATAAATCGAGCTTCAGGTTTTCGACCTATATCTAAAATAATTTCAATTAAATTTAATCGGTTAGGATGCTTTTTTAAATATAATCCAATATCATTTGGTAAAATATCAAATAAAATTTTTAAGTCTTCTTCAATAATCATTTTTTAATATATTAATTAATATACTATAATCGATTAATAGATTATTAATTAATATATTAAAATGTATTTTGAAATTATACAAAATAAACAAAAAAATATTAAAAAATATAGTTATAATTAATTATGAAAACTCATATAGAAAAAATAAAATTCGTGTAATATGGGAGTTTCTTAACATTTTATCTTCAAAAAGGAAATTAAATGACTGCACGTTTAACAGAGCAAAAAAAGGTTCGTGTTATTGTAGATAAAAATGTAGTAGAAACTTCTTTTGAAAAATGGGCTAAACCGGGTCATTTTTCTAGAACATTAGCAAAAGGACCAAAAACTACTACTTGGATTTGGAATTTACATGCTGATGCTCATGATTTTGATAGTAATTCACTTGAAGATGTTTCTAGAAAAATATTTAGCGCTCATTTTGGTCAATTAGCAGTTATTTTTCTGTGGATTAGTGGAATGCATTTTCATGGCGCTTATTTTTCTAATTATTTAGCTTGGCTTAATAATCCATTAATTATCAAACCTAGTACGCAAATTGTATGGCCAATAGTTGGACAAGAAATTTTAAATGGTGACGTAGGTGGAAATTTCCAAGGAGTTCAAGTTACTTCTGGTTTCTTCCAAATATGGAGAGCAGAAGGAATTACCAATGAAATTGAACTTTATTGGACAGCAATAGGCGGTCTAGTAATGTCTGGCTTAATGCTATTTGCTGGTTGGTTTCATTACCATAAATCAGCACCAAAATTAGAATGGTTTCAAAACGCAGAATCGATGATGAATCATCATTTAGCTGGTTTATTAGGATTAGGTTGTTTATCTTGGGCTGGTCATCAAATTCATGTTGCTTTACCTATTAATAAATTACTTGATGCAGGAATAGCTGCTCAAGAAATTCCTTTACCACATGAATTTATTTTAAACCGTGAATTGATTGCTCAATTATATCCTAGTTTTAATAAAGGTTTATTACCTTTTTTTAGTGGTAATTGGAGTGAATATTCTGACTTTTTAACTTTTAAAGGTGGATTAAATCCAGTTACAGGTGGTTTATGGTTAAGTGATGTAGCTCATCATCATTTGGCATTAGCTGTACTTTTCATTGTTGCTGGCCATATGTATAAAACCAATTTTGGTATTGGTCATAATATGAAAGATATTCTTGAAAGTCATAAAGGACCTTTTACTGGTACAGGTCATAAAGGATTATATGAAATTTTAATTACATCATGGCATGCACAATTAGCAATTAATTTAGCTTTAATGGGTTCTTTAAGTATAATTGTTGCACATCATATGTATGCAATGCCTCCTTATCCTTATATTGCAACTGATTATCCTACGCAGTTATCAATTTTCACTCATCATATGTGGATTGGTGGATTTTGTATTGTAGGTGGTGCTGCACATGGTGCTATTTTTATGGTTAGAGACTATAGTGTTGTAAATAATTATAATAATTTATTAGATCGTGTTATTCGTCATAGAGATGCTATAATTTCTCATTTAAATTGGGTATGTATATTTTTAGGTTTTCATAGTTTTGGCCTATATATTCATAATGATACAATGCGAGCTTTAGGTCGTTCTCAAGATATGTTTTCAGACAAAGCGATTCAATTAAAACCAATATTTGCACAATGGATTCAAAGTTTACATACTTTAGCACCAGGTAACACTGCTCCAAATGCTCTTGCTACAACAAGTTATGCATTCGGTGGTGATGTTGTTGCAGTTGGTTCAAAAATTGCTATGTTACCTATTAATTTAGGAACAGCTGATTTTCTTATTCACCATATTCATGCTTTTACAATTCATGTAACTGTTTTAATTTTATTAAAAGGAGTTCTATTTGCTAGAAGTTCAAAATTAATTCCAGATAAAGCAAATTTAGGGTTTAGATTTCCTTGTGATGGTCCAGGACGTGGTGGCACATGTCAAGTTTCTGCTTGGGATCACGTATTTTTAGGTTTATTCTGGATGTATAATTCAATTTCTGTTGTTATTTTTCATTTTAGTTGGAAAATGCAGTCAGATGTATGGGGATCAGTAAGTTCAACTAATAGTATTTCTCATATTACAGGTGGTAATTTTGCACAAAGTGCTTTAACAATAAATGGATGGCTTAGAGATTTTCTATGGTCTCAAGCTTCTCAAGTTATTCAATCTTATGGTTCAGCATTATCTGCTTATGGTTTAATTTTCCTAGGTGCTCACTTTATTTGGGCGTTTAGTTTAATGTTTTTATTTAGTGGAAGAGGCTATTGGCAAGAACTTATTGAATCTATTGTTTGGGCTCATAATAAATTAAAAGTAGCACCAACAATTCAACCAAGAGCTTTAAGTATTACTCAAGGACGTGCTGTTGGTTTAGCACATTATTTACTTGGTGGTATTGGAACAACTTGGTCATTCTTTTTAGCAAGAATTATTTCTGTTGGATAAGTTTTATTTAAAGAGGTAAAAAAATAGATATGGCAACGAAATTCCCAAAATTTAGCCAAACACTAGCACAAGATCCAGCTACAAGACGAATATGGTATGGTATTGCTACATCTCATGATTTTGAAAGTCATGATGGAATAACAGAAGAAAAATTATATCAAAAAATATTTGCATCTCATTTTGGACATTTAGCTATTATTTTTCTTTGGACATCTGGTAATCTTTTTCATGTTGCATGGCAAGGTAATTTTGAACAATGGATATTAAATCCATTAAAAACAAAACCTATTGCTCATACAATCTGGGATCCTCACTTTGGAGAATCAGCAATAAAAGCATTTACAAAAAGTACTTCATTTTATCCCGTTGATATATCTTACTCAGGTGTTTATCATTGGTGGTATACTATAGGAATGCGTACAAACAAAGATTTATATATTGCATCTTTAGGTTTAATTATATTATCTTCGATTCTTTTATTTGCTGGTTGGTTACATTTACAACCAAGATTTAGTCCAAATATTGCTTGGTTTAAAAATAACGAATCACGATTAAATCATCATTTAGGAGGATTATTTGGTGTAAGTTCTTTAGCATGGTCAGGACATTTAATTCATGTTGCGATTCCAGAATCTAGAGGAATTCATGTTGGTTGGGATAATTTTCTTACAACAATACCTCATCCTACAGGATTAACATCATTTTTCAGTGGTAATTGGAATCTATATTCTACAAATCCTGATAAAGCAGATCATATTTTTGGAACAAATGTTGGTGCTGGAGATGCTATTCTTACATTTATTGGTGGTTTTCATCCGCAAACACAATCTTTGTGGTTAACTGACATTGCTCACCATCACTTAGCAATTGCAGTAATTTTTATATTTGCAGGTCATATGTATAGAACAAATTTCAGTGTTGGTCATAATATGAAAGAAATTTTAGACGCTCATCGTCCACCTGGAGGAAGATTAGGAGTAGGTCATAAAGGTCTTTTTGAAACAGTAACTGATTCTTTACATATGCAACTTGGTTTAGCTTTAGCAGCTCTAGGAGTTATTACTTCTTTAGTTGCACAGCATATGTACGCATTACCTTCTTATGCTTTTATTGCTAAAGATTTTACAACACAAGCTGCTCTTTATACTCATCATCAATATATTGCTGGGTTTTTAATGGTTGGTGCTTTTGCACATGGTGCAATTTTCTTTGTACGTGATTATGATCCAGATTTAAATAAAAATAATGTTTTAGCTAGAATGTTAGAACACAAAGAAGCTATTATTTCACATTTAAGTTGGGTAAGTTTATTTTTAGGATTCCATACTTTAGGAATTTATATTCATAATGATGTTGTTGTAGCTTTTGGACAACCTGAAAAACAAATTTTAGTTGAGCCTGTTTTTGCTCAGTGGATTCAAGCAACATCAGGAAAAACTTTTTATAATTTTGATATTTTACTTTCACTAAAAGACAGTTCGGCAAGTTTAGCTGGTAGTCAACTTTGGTTACCTAGTTGGTTAGACGCTATAAATAATGATAAGAATTCTTTATTCTTAACAATAGGGCCTGGTGACTTTTTAGTACATCATGCTATTGCGTTAGGTTTACATACAACAACTTTAATTTTAGTTAAAGGGGCATTAGATGCTCGTGGATCAAAATTAATGCCAGATAAAAAAGATTTTGGTTATAGTTTTCCTTGTGATGGTCCAGGACGTGGTGGTACTTGTGATATTTCAGCTTGGGATGCTTTTTATCTTGCAATGTTTTGGATGTTAAATACAATAGGTTGGGTTACTTTTTATTGGCATTGGAAACATATTACAATTTGGCAAGGTAATGCAGCTCAATTCAATGAATCATCTAGTTATTTAATGGGTTGGTTAAGAGATTATTTATGGTTAAATTCATCTCCATTAATTAATGGATATAATCCATATGGTATGAATAATTTATCTGTTTGGGCTTGGATGTTTTTACTAGGACATCTAGTTTGGGCAACAGGTTTTATGTTCCTTATCTCTTGGCGTGGTTATTGGCAAGAACTTATAGAAACACTTGTTTGGGCACATGAAAGAACGCCTTTAGCAAACTTAATTCGTTGGCGTGATAAACCGGTAGCATTATCTATTGTTCAAGCACGTCTTGTTGGATTAGCACACTTTGCTGTAGGATATATTTTAACATATGCCGCTTTTGTAATTGCTTCTACGACTGGTAAATTCGGTTAAAATTAATCTTAATTTAATTATAAAAACTTATTAGTTATTAACTAATAAGTTTTTCATTATATTCATATAATCATAAGTTAATAAAAATGGCTAAAAAGAGTCTAATAGAACGGGAACTTAAACGTCAAAAATTAGTAAATAAATATAAAATTAAACGTCAAGAATTGTTGAAAGAATTTTTTCAAGCTCAAAGTTTTGAAGAAAAATTTTTAATACAGACTAAACTACAAAAACTTCCAAGAAATTCTTCAAAAGTAAGATTACGTAATAGATGTTGGAAAACAGGAAGACCTCGAGGATTTTATAGAAACTTTGGATTATCGCGAAATATGTTGCGAGAAATGGGGCATCAAGGTTTATTACCAGGACTGACAAAATCTAGTTGGTAAACTATTCTCAAGCAAAAAAACTTGCTTGAGAATTTTTAGGATTAATTTTTATATACCTAATTGATTACCACGTTTATATTGTAAAAAAGCTGCAATAAATAATCCTATAATTGTCACTGGAATCATTCCCAAAACAATACCAAAAAGAAGCGGTTCAATCATACTTTATTTTTTATTAATTTAAATAAATTTATTGTTATCGAAAACCAATTGATGCTTGCCAAACGAAAGCTAATAATAAAAACAAAATAGGTATAACTGGTAAAACATCAATTATAGGACTAAAAATTGTATATGATTCAGGTAATCGTGATAAAAAAACGCCTTCCATAAATTTTTAGATTTTTTTTTTTTAAATAAATAAGTAATTAGTTACCTTTAGTTTATATCAATTACTTTTAAAGTTTAATATTAAAAGTGTTTAAGTTTAGAGAAATTTTAATTTTATGTTTATTATAGTATACTATTCTTATATGGCTTATTAGTAATATATATTATTATTACTTTTTTTGAAAGATATAAAAATACTTATCTTTATTAAATTTTAAGAAAAATTTAGTAATATTGAATTATATTAAAATATATTCAAAAATAAATTTTAAATTTTTTGTCGCGTTTGGAGAAGAATATATGTCACTTCTTATACAAATTTTAGTATCTTTATTAGTCCTTTTATCATTTATATTAATTGTTAATATTCCTATTGCTTTAGGAACACCAAGTGAGTGGGAGACATCTAAAAAAAATATTTTTAATCTTGCAAAATTTTGGATAAGTTTAGTTTTTATTACTGGATTCGCGCAAGCTTTTGCATAATTAAAGAAGTTAAATAATTAAAATTAATTATTTAACTTCTTTAATTATTGACAAAATTATAAAAAATTTCTATTTTATAAGAAATAAATAATTTTTTTAATTTATAGCGGGTATAGCTCAGTGGTAGAGCGTGACCTTGCCAAGGTCGATGTCGCGTGTTCGAGTCACGTTACCCGCTTATATACATACTTATATTTAGTTATAAAGAGATAAACTTAAAAGAGAGAGTGGGATTCGAACCCACGGAATCTATAAAACTCATCTGATTTCAAATCAGACGCAATCGACCAACTCTGCCATCTCTCCTTTACACTAGAAATTTTCCCTGAGGTGGTAGGGATCGAACCTACGGATGAAGGAGTCAAAGTCCTCTGCCTTACCACTTGGCTACACCCCAAAAACATTCTATAATAATATTTATTTATATTATATTTTTTATTTACCTACTAATATTATGACAGCAGTAATTCAATTTATTCGTGGTATTGATGAAAAAACAATTGCAGAAGTTAAACTAACAAGATCTCGAGATGGAAATACAGGAACAGCCACTTTTCATTTTGATAAGCCAAATATAATAAACCAAGATATTTCTAAAAATAATAACGATATTACAGGAATGTTTATGATAGATGACGAAGGTATATTATTTACACGTAATATAAATGCTTATTATATAAATGGTAAACCACAAGCAATTCAAGCAGTTTATATTATGAAAAATCGAGACGCTTGGGACCGTTTTATACGTTTTATGGAACGTTATAGCCGTTCTAATAATTTAAGTTTTACAAAATCTAATTTATAAATATTATAAAATTAAATTATTAAAATTATTACTCTAATATTTCATGTATATATCAATAAATTGGTTAAAAATTATTTTAAATCTTAATGATATAAAGTTAAATTTTTTAAAAGAAAAGTTAACACTCTGTGGTTTTGAAATTGAAACAACGCAAATTTCTAAAATATTCAATAAGTCAGATATTATTCTTGATCTAACAACTACGACAAATAGACCAGACACTTTAAGTATAATTGGTTTAACAGAAGAAATAAAAAACTTATTTTATTTTCGTATTAAAAATTTTCAAAAAAAAAATCAAAAATTTAATTATTTTACTAAAAGTAATCAAAAAAAAATAAATTTTACTAATAAATTTTCTTCAACTTCACTTTTTATTACATCAGAATTTAAAAATATTAATATAAAAACTATTCAACCTTGGATAAAAAGAAGACTATTAAGTTCAAATATTATTCCACAAAATAATATAAATGATTTAGCGAGATACGTAATGTTGGAATGGGGGCAGCCAATTTATTTATACGATTCTGATAAATTAAAAAATTTAACGAATCAAAATAAACCTCAATTTGCTGTTAGATTTGCAGAATTCGGTGAATTATTTGTTGATTTAAATTTAAATCAACATGTTTTAACTAAAAAAACATTACTTGTTACAGCTAATAATATACCCCTTTGCATTGCTGGTAGTCTAATTTCAAATCAATGTATTATTGATAATAATACCCAAAACATATTAATTCAAGTTAGTATTTTTGATTCAAACGTATTTCGTAACTCGGAAAAAAGTATTGGGGTGAGAACAGAAGCGTCAATCTTTTTTGAACGAGGAATTAATCCTTTTTTAGTGAAAGGAGCTTATCATCGATTTTTACACTTAATTTCTTTAAGTAATAATAATAAGAATTTGGATAATTTTAATTTAGATTTTATTTATCATACTTCATTTATCTCAATAAATAAACAAATTAATCTTTCATTAGATAATATTAAAAAAATTTTAGGTATTAATAATAGTAAGTTAATAATAAAAACAATCAATAATTTTTTAACTCAATCAGATTTTAAATTTTTTTACAATAAAACTAGTTGGTCTGTTTTTATTCCATTTACTCGAATAACAGATTTAGAAGAAGAAATAGATTTAATTGAAGAATTTTCTCGATTTTATGAATTTAATAATTTTTCTTCACTTTTACCTGTTTCAAAAAAATTTGGGAAATTATCAAGGTATGAAATTTTGAAAAGAGAATTTCGTGAAAATTTTATAAAATTAGGATTTAGTGAAGTTTATAATTATTCAATAACATTAGAACAATTTAATGTTCCTACTATTATAAATCCATTGGCAAATGATTACGCTACACTTAGAAATAATTTTTTTCCTCAACTATTAAAAATCTTTGAGAAAAATATTAGCAATAAAAATAAAATTTCTCCAATTTTTGAAATAAATCGTAGTTTCAAAAAAAATACTTTAAATAATCATTTTGAAGAAACAGAAAAAATTTATGCTATTTTTAGTAATAAAAATTATAAAATTTCATGGTTATCAAAAGAAACAACAATGAATTGGTTTCAAGTAAAATATCTTATTGAAACAATTTTTAATAATTTAGAACTAAAAATTAATTTTACAAAAAAATCTTTACCATCTTATTATTATCACCGAAATAATTGTTTAAATATTTTTTACCAAAATGACCAAATTGGAATATTTGGAGAAATTAATCCAAAATTATCAAAAACTACTAAGTTATTAAAAAATTGTTTTTTAGTTGAGTTAGATTTTACAAAAATCTTAACAATAAAAATTAACCAAAATCCAATTTATTATCAATCATATTCTTATTATCCTTGTTTAAGTGTCGATTTATCATTATTAATACCTATTGAAATAAATTTTCAACAAATATTATTAGTTATTAGAGAATGCGGAAAAGATTTATTAGAATCTATAGAACTATTTGATGTTTATGAAAAATTTGATTCAATTGATCGAGATTATTCACTAGGTCTAGAATTAATATTTAGATCCAAAAATAAAACTCTTGTAAAATCTGAAATTGAGTTAATTTTATCTGATATAGAAAAGAAATTAAAACAAAATTTTGCTATTAATATTAGAATTTAATTAAAATTTATTTTGAAATTCTTTTTATATGGGTATTAAATTTAGTATAGATTATGAAAGAAATAATTTCGTTAAACTTCTTAAAAAATATAACTATAAATTTAGTACTGGTAATATTTTTGCTGGGGAAATAATTGGATTAGAAAAATCATTAAGTTTGGTTGACATTGGTTCAAATATAGTAGCAAGTTTACCAATTTCAGAAATTTCTGATTTTCAATCCTTTAATATTAATGAAATTCTTTCTACAAAACAAGTTAGTGAATTTTTATTAATACAATATAATTTAGAAAAAAATTATGCTATAACCTCGTTAAAAAAATTTAAATCAGTACTTAATTGGCAGCGTTTAAAAATATTAAATAAAGAAAACTTGATTATTTCAGGACAATTAGAAAAATCAACCAAAAAAGGAAAAATTGTAAGAGTAGAAGGATTGAAAGGTTTTATAATAAATTCAAATTTACCAAAATTTTACAGACGTAAAAAATTACAAAAATTAATTTTACCTTTGAAATTTATTAAATTAAATGAAAATAAAAATAAGCTATTTTTTAGCTCTAAATTAGCATATTTTAAAAATCAAATTAAATATCTAAAATTATATCAATCTATTTCTGGTTGCATTACTCAAGTACGTTCTTATGGATTATTTGTAAATTTATTTGGTTTAAAAGGATTATTACATATTTCTCAAATATCATCCCAAAGAATAAGTGACTTAACAAAACTTTTTAAAAAAGGTGACACAATAAATATAGTAATTATTTATATAAGTTTAAATCGTGGTCGTATTTCTCTTTCTTTGCAAAAATAATTCTTAAATCAGCTTTTACTAGCCTCCTCCAACAACTGTAATAATTTCAACATTACTGTTGTTTAATAAATAAGTTGTTTTATAAAAATTTTTTTTTATAATTTTCCCATTATATTCAACAATATTTAAATTTGAATTATAAGATAAAAAACTTAATAAATGTTGAATAGTTAATTTTTTAGAAAAATAAATTTTATGACGTTTTCCGTTTAAAAGTAAATTAATAATTTTTTTTTTTAACATGATTGAATTTAATAAAAAATAATTATAAAAAAATTTTAATTATCAATAATAATATAAAAATTCTGTTACTTATATTTTAATATAAGAGGCGAGCGTAGCCAAGTGGTTAAGGCAGTGGGTTGTGGTTCCATCATTCGCGGGTTCAAGTCCCGTCGTTCGCCCGTATTTAAAAAATATATAACAAATTAAAACTTTATAATAATAATAAGATTTATTTTATATAAAAAAAAATTTTTGAGTAATATTAAAATTTTAATAACAAATAAATTAGGAGCTTTAAAATTATGTCACGTTATCGTGGACCACATGTAAGAATTTCACGTCGATTAGGCCCACTGAATGGTTTAACAAGAAAAAACTCTAAAGTTCGCAAGAATTCCCCAGGTCAACATGGTAAAGATATTAGTAAACAAAAAATTGGTCCTTATAATAGACGATTAAGAGAAAAACAAAAACTTAAATTTAATTATGGTTTATCAGAAAAACAACTTTTGATTTTTGTAAAAAAAGCTCGAAAGTCAAAAGGTTCTGCTGGATTAGCTCTTTTGGAAATGTTAGAAATGAGATTAGATACTGTAGCATTTCGATTAGGATGGGGAAATTCAATTATGGCTGCAAGACAGTTAGTAAATCATGGTCATATTCTTGTCAATAATAAAACTGTTAATATACCTAGTTTTGTTTGTAAAACTGGTGATAAATTAAGTCTTAAACCTAAAATAGTAAAAACAGAACAAATCTTTTCGTCACTTTCATCTTGTCCAAAGTTTTTAAAATTAGATCCATTAAAAACAAGTGGAACAATAATCAATGTAGTAAAACGAGAAGATTTTACAGTTTTAGTTGATGAATTATTGATCGTAGAATATTATTCAAGAAAATAATCTAATCTAATATAATCGTTTATTCTACATTAGATTAGATTATATTAGATTAGATTAGCTATCAAAAGTTTGTTTTCCAGAAAATTTTATAGAAGCTGGATTAGGATTTTTACCAATAGAAAATTGTTTATTACCAATAGATAATCTTCCTGGATTAACTTTTTCAGGAAAAACGCCGTCTTTAGGATGTAAATATTGAATTTCTTTACTAGGAAAAAGACGATAAATTTTATAATCTGTAATTTTAAACGTACGAAGTTGAGTTCCTAAAGCTAAGCATTGCTCTTTTCTGGCTAAATATAATAAATTATCACCTTGTAACATTAATGCACTTCCACCAGTAGGCATTTCGAAAAGTTGCTCTTTTGGACTATTCCAAGTGATTACATATTTTTCTTCGATTTCAGCTGCTCGAAGCCAACCACCTGTACTACCTCCAAAGATAGGAGAAAATGTTTGTAAATTTAAAGTCATATAATAATTTATTATTAATTTCGAGATGAGTGAAAAAATAAAAAGGAAATAGCGGAGAATGGATTTGAACCACCGACCTTCGGGTTATGAGCCCAACAAGCTACCATACTGCTCTACTCCGCGCTAACCTTTATTGGTTTTACATATAGTTTATTTTACTGTCTATAAATTTATTAAACAATTAGGCAGTAAAATAAAACTAAGCTTAATAGGTTGTTTTAAATTAAAATATTAAAAATAAAACCTATGTTATAAACTAGAATTAAGTATACAATAATTTTTTTTAATCTATTTATAATAGGAAAAATATTGTAATAATAAATTAATCTATCTTGTTTTAGTACTTTAATTGATTTTACCCAAGTTTGACAATCATACCAGCTTGATTCTTCGTATTCTATAAAAGGTTTATTTAATCTTTCTTTAATATAAAATGAAGTTAGACAAATTCTTATAATTATTAGTGTTTGAAAAATTATAATAATAAAACAATTTAAAAAAATAAATTTTGTTGGATATTCAAAATAACAATAATAAAAATTTGCTATAGGAACGGAAAAAATAAAAATGACTATACTCAGCAGAATAATTCGAAACAGATAATTAGTCAATTTTTGATTTAACCACTTAAAGTAAAAAGACTGTTTAAAATTTAAAAATTCATTTAAGGGCCTTTGGTTCTCAGGGACTGGACAATATGAATTATAAAAAATTTGTTCCATTTTTAATAATTATTAACGCTTATTTATTGATACAAGTAGACCAAGAAAAAGATAAAGTATAATAGTAGACCAAATAATAGTATCTAGAAATTTTTCAGATTTTTTTGAACTATTCAGAAAATAAAAATTAATGGAATTCGAATAATCCTCATCGGCTTTTCGTATTAGAATAAAAAAAATTACGAGCAAAGAAATTAATAACCAAAATTTTTTTAAAAAATAAATTGAATTTGTAGAAAATAAAATCATAAAATTATTTAGAATAATAAAAAAATTATTATATAAAAAATCCCAGCTTTTTAAAACTATAGATTTAAAAAGTCTTTCAAAAATTATTCATTTTGTGTTACTTTTAAAAGAACAAAACCTAATGATAAACCAACAAGTGTTAAACTAAAACAAATAAATGATGTTGTTAAAATTTCTTGTATCATAAATCCCTCATTTTATATTAAAATTAAAAACCATTACGACCCCAAACAACAAGAGAAAGTGAAAATGTAAACACAACCATAACTGCTGCCCATCCTAAACTTAAAACATCCATATTAAATTAATTAAAATTTATAATTTATATATATATATACAAATTATAAATCAAAAAGAAGTATAATATTAATTTAAAAGTATGATTTAATTTTATAGGATTTGAAAAAATGGTTAATTCGATATTAGGTAATCAAGTTGAAACAAAAATACCAGCGAAAGAAACATTATTAACACCACGTTTCTATACGACAGACTTTGATGAAATAGCAAAAATTGATGTTTCATCAAATCTTGAAGAAGTTTCAGCGATATTACAGGAATTTAGTGATGACTTTAATCAGCAACATTTTATACGTGATAAAGAATTTATTGTAGATTGGAATTATTTTGATGATAAAACAAAAGAGTTTTTTATTGAATTTTTAGAAAGATCATGTACAGCCGAATTTTCAGGATTTTTATTATATAAAGAACTTTCAAGAAAATTAAAAGATAAAAATTCTGTATTAGCAGAAGGCTTTTCATTCATGTCAAGGGATGAAGCTAGACATGCTGGATTTTTAAATAAAGCAATGAGCGATTTTAATTTATCATTAGATTTAGGATTTTTAACAAAAAATCGAAAGTATACGTTTTTTGCACCAAAATTTATTTTATATGCAACGTATTTATCTGAAAAAATTGGATATTGGCGTTATATAACAATTTATCGTCATTTAGAAAAAAATTCTGAATTTAGAATTTATCCAATTTTTAGATTTTTTGAAAGTTGGTGTCAAGACGAAAATAGACATGGTGATTTTTTTGCCGCTGTTCTTAAAGCACAAATGCATTTATTAACAGGTTGGGAGTCAAAATTATGGTGTAGGTTCTTTTTGCTTTCTGTTTTTGTAACAATGTATTTGAATGATGTTCAACGAGCTGGATTTTATGCATCTATTGGTTTAGACGCAAAAAAATTCGATATTCATGTTATTCGTAAAACAAATCAAAGTTCTGCTAAATTATTCCCGGTTGTTTTAGATACAGAAAATCCATTATTCTTTAAATATTTAGAATTATGTTCAATAAATAATTTACAATTATTAGAAATTGAACAACAAAATATATCTTTCTTTTCAAAAATAATACAAAAAAATATTAAAATTATTACTATAATTTATTATATTATTAAATTATATTTTATTAAACCAATAAATACGCAAGAACAATGGAAAAATATATTATAATGTTATGTAATAAATTATTATTTAATTAATTCGGGAGAGTAATTATGCACTTCAACCTTATTGGAAAAAAGGCCCCACTTTTTTCCGCAACAGCAGTTATTGATGATGAATTTGTAACGGTAAATTTATCCGATTATCTTAACAAGAAATATGTCATTTTATTCTTCTATCCTTTAGATTTCACATTTGTTTGTCCAACTGAAATTACTGCTTTTAGTGATCAATTTGAGGATTTTAATAAATTATCTACAGAAATTTTAGGCGTTTCAGTTGATAGTGAATTTTCACATCTATTTTGGATACAAACTCCTAGACGCGATGGTGGAATAGGCTATATAAATTATCCATTAATTTCAGATTTAAAAAAAACTATAAGTTCTAGTTATGGTGTTTTAAATGAAGATGGGGTAGCTTTAAGAGCACTTTTTATTATTGATAAAGAAGGAATAATTCAACATTCAACAACTAATAATTTATCGTTCGGGAGAAGTGTTACTGAAACTTATAGAACACTACAGGCGATTCAACATTGCCAAGGTCATGTAGATGAGGTTTGTCCAGTTGATTGGAAACCGGGTGACAAGGGAATGAAACCAGATAATGAAGAATTAAAAGCTTATTTAAAAGGAAAAACTAAAAACTGATGTTTAAATTAAAATCACTTAAAGCCGCAACAAAACGTTATAAAAAAACAGCTAAAAATAAATTTTTACGACGAAAAAGCTTTAAAGCTCATATTTTAACAAAAAAATCTTCTAAACGAAAACGTAATTTATCAAAATTTTCGAATGTATCTAAATCTGATGTTGGACATATAAAAAAAATGTTACTAATTTAATTTTAAAAATGGTTAGAGTAAAACGAGGTAATGTAGCTCGAAAACGTCGAAATAAAGTACTTAATAAATCAAAAGGATTTCAAGGTTCTCATTCGGTTTTATTTAGGACTGCAAATCAACAAGTAATGAAAGCTTTACTTTACTCTTATATAGGTCGAAAGCAAAAAAAAAGGCATTTTAGACAGCTTTGGATCACAAGAATTAACGCAACACTTTCTACTTTAAATATGAAATACAATATATTTATCAGTCAATTAAAACGTAAAAAAATTAATTTGAATAGAAAAATGTTATCACAATTATCAATTCTAGACCCGCTAACATTTTCAAAAATTGTTGATTCAGTTAAAATTTAAGCTTTCAATAATCCTAGAAATTTTAAATATTTAAAATTTCTAGGATTATAGAATATCAAAATCTAAAAAAAATATAATTCCTTCATTTTTTTCAGTTGTAAAATATATGGAATTTTTATGTTTTTGAACTAATTTTTTAGTAATATAAAGTCCTAAACCATTTCCATAGATTGTTTTTTTTTCTTTTTGTAATTTAAAAAATTTTTTAAAAATATTTTTTTGTTTAGATTTTAAAATACCTATTCCATAATCTCCAATTTCTATTCTTATTTTATGAGTTTTTAAGTTACAAATTCGATAAGCACGAAATATAATCGTGTTATTATCGTCAGAAAATTTTACACAATTGCCTAGTAAATTATCAAAAATTTGTAACATTAATTCATTTTTGCTTAAAATACAAGGTAAATTTTTTTGTATTTCTTTAATTATTTTAATATTTTTTTCTTTTAATCTGATAAAATAAATTTCAAGAAGATTATTAAAAATTTCTTCAATTGCAATTGGTGATAAATTATAAATATTTTGATAATTAAAAGTAGAAATATTAAGAATAGTATTAATTAATTGACTTAATCTTAAAATTTCTTTATTTATAATTTTAAGAAACTCTTTAATTTCTTTTTCTTTAAATGACTCTAAAGACGTCTCTAATGTTTGAGTAAATGATTGAATATTAAAAAGAGGTGTGCGTAATTCATGACAAATATTACGTAAAAAAAATGTGTGTTTTTTTGTCAAATATATTTTTTGACTTATGTTTTTTATATAGACAATAATTCCAATTACTAGTTTTTTTCTTAAAGCAATTTTAAAAATAAAAATAAATCTACTCTTAGGTCCTTGTTCATAAATTAAAGATAACTCTTTATAAGTTTTTAACTGCAAGTAAGTTTTTGGGAAAATTAATTCTTCAAGTTTACTTAAAAAATTTTTTCTAAAATTGAAATTAAAATAATTTAAAAAATTTGTTTGAGAAATATTAGAAACTTCAGAAGTAAAAATTTTTACTGCCTTAGGATTTGCTAATATAATTTCTAAATTTAAATTTAGTAATAAAATTCCGTCCAAAAAGTTGTCAACTAGAATATTATTGTAATCGTCTTTGTTAAATAATTTTGTTTCATAATCCTTAGTAAAAAAATAAGACATAGGTAATTTGACTTTGAATCTTAGATATCTTAGTTATATATATCGTATATAATTCGTGTAGCTGGTGTAGCTCAATTGGTAGAGCGTCTGATTTGTAATCAGAAGGCTGCGGGTTCAAGTCCCTTTACCAGCTAAAAATGTATATTTATAAGTTATATATATCTTTATAAAAAGATGGGCGGTTAGTTCAGCGGTAGAGCGTCTGCCTTACAAGCAGAGGGTCACAGGTTCAAATCCTGTACCGCCTATTTTAACTATTTGACAAGGGCTCATCGTCTAAGGGATTAGGACAGAAACCTTCTAAGTTTCCAATGTAGGTTCGAATCCTACTGGGCCTAAAATTTTATCTAAATAAAACAGTTGATTTCTAATTTTTTTTTGTTCAACTGTTTTATATTTTAATTATTCGAAAATTTTTTCGAATACTTTTTTTACTTTATCACCAGAATCTATTGTTTCTAATGGATCTTTTCGTAATCGGTGTCTTAAACATAATGTTATGACTTTCTCTATATCTTGAGTTGTAACTTCTTGTTTATTATTAAACGCAGCAAATGCTTTAGATGCCCTATTTGTTACAATATCTCCACGTAAACCATCGACATCTAATTCACTACAAACCTGAGAGATTTTTAATTTTAAATCATCTGAGATTTGTACAGAAGAAATTAAATCACGAGCTTCAATGATTCTGTTTTTTAAAGATTCTTGTTCTTTTTCATATTTACTAATCCATGCATCCGGATTAGCATCAAAAAGGGTTCTTTCTTCAACAACTTTTACACGTAATTTTGGATCTTTAACTGTTTTTATTACTGCATGCATCCCAAATCTATCTAATAATTGAGGTCTTAATTCACCTTCTTCGGGATTACCAGAACCAACAAGAACAAATCTAGCTGGGTGTCGTATAGAAATTCCTTCTCTTTCAACTGTATTTATACCTGAAGCAGCTGAATCTAATAAAATATCAACTAAATGATCATCCAATAAATTTACTTCATCAACATATAAAATACCGCGATTAGCTTTTGCTAATAAACCAGGTTCAAAAGCTTTTACTCCATCTGTAAGAGCTTTTTCTATATCAATTGTACCACAAACCCTATCTTCTGTTGCACCTAATGGAAGATCAATCATAGGGGTTTTAATTTTAATAATTTCATTCAAATTATTTAAATTATCTGGTGCAGAATTAAAAGGATCATCTTTTATAACTTCAATCTCTGGTAATAAATCAGCAATTGCACGAATTGTAGTAGATTTTCCCGTTCCTCGATCGCCCATAATCATAACACCACCAATTCTAGGATCAATTACATTTAATTGTAATGCCAATTTCATTTCTTCTTGTCCAACAATAGCTGTAAAAGGAAAAACAGGTGAATTAATTTTTTTTTGTTCTATCATATTTATTCTTGTCCGAGTAATTTAGTATTACTCGGAGGGGGTAACTTTTTTAATAAAATTTTAATTTTTTAAACATATAGTTTTGTACCTAATCGAATAGCAAGAAATAATGAAACTAAAGATAAAGCTAAAGATATGAAAATTTCTCTATCACTAATCATATTAAAAATAAGTTTTATTTTAAATTATTTATTATTATAGTATAAAATAAAACGCTTACTTTTGTTTTTAAAATCTTTTTATTCATCATAATTTTGCTATAAAATCGAATAACTTTTACTCAATTATCGTCTATTTGAAAGTTTTTAAGATGTATTTGATTCGGCAAAATATTCTTTCATGACAATAACATTAAATCTCTATAAATAATAGAAATTATAAATATATAAAAGATATAGGATATTATTGAGAGTTTGATCCTGGCTCAGGATGAACGCTGGCGGTATGCTTAACACATGCAAGTCGAACGATTAATATTTACGCTTTAGCTTAAATGTTAAAAGTGGCGGACGGGTGAGTAACACGTGAGAACCTACCTTTCGGAGAGGGATAACAATTGGAAACAATTGCTAATACCTTATATGCCTTTAATATATATAACTACAAAAAAGGTGAAAAGTTAATTCTGCCAAAAGAAGGGCTCGCGGCTGATTAGCTAGTTGGTAAGGTAATGGCTTACCAAGGCGACGATCAGTAACTGATTTGAGAGGATGATCAGTCACACTGGAACTGAGACACGGTCCAGACTCCTACGGGAGGCAGCAGTGGGGAATTTTCTGCAATGGGCGAAAGCCTGACAGAGCAATATCGCGTGAGGGATGACTGCCCTTTGGGTTGTAAACCTCTTTTTTCGGGGAGGAAGATCTGACGTTACCCGAAGAATAAGCATCGGCTAACTCCGTGCCAGCAGCCGCGGTAAGACGGAGGATGCAAGTGTTATCCGGAATCACTGGGCGTAAAGCGTCTGTAGGTGGTTTAGTAAGTCTGTTGTTAAATCTTGAGGCTTAACCTCAAACAAGCAATAGAAACTGTTAAGACTAGAGTGTGGTAGAGATAAAGGGAATTTCCAGTGGAGCGGTGAAATGCGTAGAGATTGGAAAGACCACCAATGGCGAAGGCACTTTATTGGGCCATTACTGACACTGAGAGACGAAAGCTAGGGGAGCAAATGGGATTAGATACCCCAGTAGTCCTAGCTGTAAACGATGGATACTAGATATCGCATGTATTGACCCATGCGGTATTATAGCTAACGCGTTAAGTATCCCGCCTGGGAAGTATGCTCGCAAGAGTGAAACTCAAAGGAATTGACGGGGGCCCGCACAAGCGGTGGAACATGTGGTTTAATTCGATGCAACGCGAAGAACCTTACCAGGATTTGACATAATATGAATTTTTTTGAAAAAAAAAAGTGCCTTCGGGAACATATATACAGGTGGTGCATGGCTGTCGTCAGCTCGTGTCGTGAGATGTTGGGTTAAGTCCCGCAACGAGCGTAACCCTTGTTTTTAGTTACAAAATTTTTTGAACTCTAGAAAGACTGCCGATTATAAATCGGAGGAAGGTGAGGACGACGTCAAGTCATCATGCCCCTTACATCCTGGGCTACACACGTGTTACATTGGATAAAACAATTAGTCGCAAAGTTGTGAAACTAAGCTAATCTGTAAATTTATTCTAAGTTCGGATTGTAGGCTGCAACTCGCCTACATAAAGATGGAATCGCTAGTAATCGCTGGTCAGCTATACAGCGGTGAATCCGTTCCCGGGCCTTGTACACACCGCCCGTCACACCATGGAAGCTGGTTATACCCAAAATCGTTATTCTAACCAATCGGAAGAAGGCGCCTAAGGTAGAATTAGTGACTGGGGTGAAGTCGTAACAAGGTAGCCGTACCGGAAGGTGCGGCTGGATCACCTCCTTATTTTTAAATTGAATTTTAGAGAAGGTTAATAATACATTAAAGGGCTATTAGCTCAGTTGGTTAGAGCGCACCCCTGATAAGGGTGAGGTCTCTGGTTCAAGTCCAGAATAGCCCAGCTGGGGGTATAGCTCAGTTGGTAGAGCGCTGCCTTTGCAAGGCAGTGGTCAGCGGTTCGAGTCCGCTTACCTCCACAACATAAGTTTTTAAAAAATAATAAATGGAATTTTTATTCAAGGAAATAAGGGTTTAGGGTGAATACCTAGGCATTCAAAAGCGATGAAGGACGTGGTAACCAACGAAATACCTCGGGGAGCTGGAAGCAAGCTTTGATCCGGGGGTATCCGAATGAGGCAACTCTTAAAACTTTTTATTAAATTCATAGATAAAAAAGAGCAAACCTGGAGAATTGAAACATCTTAGTAACCAGAGGAAAAGAAAGTAAAAACGATTCCCCTAGTAGCGGCGAGCGAAAAGGGAAAAAGCCTAAATTATTTTTATTTATTTAGAAATGAAGTAGTGGGAATTAAAATGAAAAAAATTTAAAAAAAGAAAATTTTATTAGGTGAATATATTGGAAAATATAACCAAAGAAAGTGATAGTCTTGTAGCTGAAAATAAAAATTATAAATTATAAACATTAACTCCCAATTAGCATGAGGCACGTGAAATCTCGTGTGAATCTGCAAGGACCACCTTGTAAGGCTAAATAGTCTTGAATGACCGATAGTGAACAAGTACCGTGAGGGAAAGGTGAAAAGAACCCCGGGAGGGGAGTGAAATAGAACATGAAACCCTAAACTTACAAGCAGCAGGCGGACGACTAAACGTTTAACTGCGTACCTGTTGAAGAATGAGCCGGCGACTTATAGTGAGTGGCAGGTTAAAATAATGAATATTGGAGCCATAGTGAAAGCGAGCTTAAATAAAGCGTTTAGTCACTTATTATAGACCCGAACCCGGATGATCTAACCATGACCAGGATGAAGCCAAGGTAATACTTAGTGGAGGTCCGAACCGACTGATGTTGAAAAATCAGCGGATGAGTTGTGGTTAGCGGTGAAATACCAATCGAATTCGGAGCTAGCTGGTTCTCCCCGAAATGTGTTTAGGCGCAGCGATTATTTTCAAAACTTAGAGGTAAAGCACTGTTTCGTTACGGGCTGGTAATTCGGTACCAAAACGAGGCAAACTCTGAATACTAAGTTCATATTTAATCAGTAAGACTGTGGGGGATAAGCTCCATAGTCAAGAGGGAAACAGCCCAGATCACCAGTTAAGGCCCCTAAATAATTATTAAGTGGTAAAGGAGGTGGGAAGACCTTGACAGCCAGGAGGTTTGCTTAGAAGCAGCAATCCTTTAAAGAGTGCGTAATAGCTCACTGGTCTAGTAATCCTGCACCGAAAATGAATGGGACTTAAATAATTTGCCGAAACTGTGAGATAGTAATTAATTAAAGTAATTAATTAAATTATATCGGTAGGGGAGCGTTCTGTTTTAGATTGAAGCATTAGCGTAAGCGGGTGTGGACAAAGCAGAAGTGAGAATGTCGGCTTGAGTAGCGAAAACATTGGTGAGAATCCAATGCCCCGAAAACCTAAGGTTTCCCCAGGAAGGTTCGTCCACGGGGGGTAAGTCAGGGCCTAAGGCGAGGTTGAAAAACGTAGTCGATGGATAATAGATTAATATTTCTATACCATTTTTTATTGACAACAAGGGACGAAGAAGGCTATAATTAGCCAGATGTTGGTTACTGGTCTAAGCATTCGAGGTGATGAAAAATAGCGAAAATATTTTGAGCTAAGATGTTATGGGGATAAAAACTAATTGATGTCATACTTCCAAGAAAAGCTTGCACTGTCATAAATAAAAAATGCCTGTACCTGAAACCGACACAGGTAGGTAAGTAGAGTATACTAAGGGGCGCGAGATAACTCTCTCTAAGGAACTCGGCAAAATAACTCTGTAACTTCGGGAGAAGGAGTACCTTATTATAAGGTTGCAATAACAAGGTCCAAGCGACTGTTTACCAAAAACACAGGTCTCCGCAAAGTTGTAAAACAATGTATGGGGGCTGACGCCTGCCCAGTGCCGGAAGGTTAAAGAAGTCGGTTAGTGCAAGCGAAGCTGGTGACTAAAGCCCCGGTGAACGGCGGCCGTAACTATAACGGTCCTAAGGTAGCGAAATTCCTTGTCGGGTAAGTTCCGACCCGCACGAAAGGCGTAACGATTTGGACACTGTCTCGGAGAGAGACTCGGCGAAATAGACTTGTCTGTGAAGATGCGGACTACCTGCACCAGGACAGAAAGACCCTATGAAGCTTTACTGTAACTTGAGATTGGTTTCGGGTTTTATTTGCGCAGGATAGGTGGGAGGCTATGATAAAATTTTTGCGGAAATTTTTGAGCCATCAGTGAGATACCACTCCTATAAAACTAGAAATCTAACTTTATACCATTATCTGGTTAAAAGACAGTTTCAGGCGGGCAGTTTGACTGGGGCGGTCGCCTCCTAAAAGGTAACGGAGGCGTACAAAGGTTTCCTCAAATCGGTCAGACATCGATTGTAGAGCATAAAGGCATATGGAAGCTTAACTGTGAGACCTACAAGTCGAACAGAGACGAAAGTCGGTCTTAGTGATCTGACGGTATTTAGTGGAAAAGCCGTCACTCAACGGATAAAAGTTACTCTAGGGATAACAGGCTGATCTCCCCCAAGAGTTCACATCGACGGGGAGGTTTGGCACCTCGATGTCGGCTCGTCGCATCCTGGGGCGGTAGTACGTCCCAAGGGTTGGGCTGTTCGCCCATAAAAGCGGCACGCGAGCTGGGTTCAGAACGTCGTGAGACAGTTCGGTCCATATCCGGTGTAGGCGTTAGAATATTGAGAGGATCTTTTTCTAGTACGAGAGGACCGAGAAGGACATACCGCTGGTGTACCAGTTATCATGCCCATGGTAAACGCTGGGTAGCTATGTATGGTTAGGATAACCACTGAAAGCATCTAAGTGGGAAACCAACCTCAAGATAAGTATTCTCGTTGCATAAGCAAGTAAGGTCACGGTAAGACTAACCGTAAATAGGCAGCAAGTGTAAGTATAGTAATATATTCAGCTAAGATGTACTAACAGACCGAGGACTTGAAAAAATTAAAATTTTTATAAACATTAAATCTTGGTGTTTTTAGCATAGTGGAACCACACTGATCCATCTCGAACTCAGTTGTTAAACATTATAGCGGTGATTATACTTAAGAGGAAGCTCTTTGGGAAAGTAGCTCAATGCCAAGATTTTATTAATTTAATAAAGAACTGCTGATTACTATTAAAACCTGTTTTTTAAAAAACAGGTTTTAATAGTAATCAGCAGTTCTTAATTCATGTGTTGAATATCAAATACTGCACCAGTAGGCATTTGAAGATTTAAAAAAGGATTATTTGATACTGTATAAAGATCAAGAATTTTATTATGAATACGAATTTCAAAATGTTCTCGTGAATCTTTATTTACATGTGGCGATCTTAAAACACAATAAATTTTTTTTTTTGTTGGCATTGGAATTGGTCCTTTAACAATTGCATTTTTTTGCGCAACTGCTAAAATAATTTTTTGACAGCATTGATTTACAATTTCTGTGCTAAAAGACTGTATTCGAACACGAATTTTATAAATTTTTTTATTTGTCATTTTTTGTCATTTTAATAACTTCTATATTTAATAATGTTGGATCACGATTTGTTTTAGCAAAAATAACTAATTTATTTGGAGTTTTAAATTTATTAATATTAACCCAAATTTGAGAAAAAGAAATATAACTTAAAAATGTACTAAGCATTAGAAAAGCAAATCCAAAGTAAATAATAAAAATACCGGGGTCATATTTAATTTGAAAACCACTCGAAACTAATAATTCAACTATTTTATAATTTTTAGAGTTTAAAAATTCGTTTATATTCACCTTAGTTTGTATTTTTCCATTTAAATTATAAACAAAAATATTTTCTTTATAATTATCTATTAAAAGTGTTTTAATAAAAAAAGAATTTTGATTTAAATCTCTAAAAGAATCTTTGATTTTTATTGGCAACCAACTTAAAAATGATTTATTATTCAAATTTTCAAATAAAATAAAAGGTAATTGAAAATAATTAGTTTTTTGTTTTACTCTCACACCAATAACTGTCCAATCTGTCTGATAAAAAGTTAGATTATTATATATTAATGGTTTATTAACTGAAATAGTTTTATTTATAATTTCATCTCCATTTTCGTTTATTATTGAAATATTTGAATAGAATTGTTTAATTTTGTTATTTTCGTAATAATTTATCCAAAAATCATTTAAACGAATTGGTTGTTGAGAAAATTTACTTAAAACCCCCGAAACAATTGTATTTTGAATATGAAAAATTTCAGATTGAGGAACTAATTCTTGGACATTAAATCCACATAATGAACTAAAAATGGACCCAAATAATATTAAAAGAATACTTATATGAACAAAAATTGGAGAGACTCTACCAATTAAACCTTTCAAAGAATATAAATTTGTTTTTTGTTGATAAATTATATAACCTTCTTTTAACAATCTATTAATAAATTTTCCAATATATGAATATTCCAAGGAAATTTCTAAATTTACAAATGATAATTTAGTAAAGTTGCAAACTCGAGAAAATTTTACAATTGGAAATTGTTGCAGAAATGTACAGATTAATAAAGATAATCCAAAAATTATTAATAACGTTATAAACCAATAAGTTCGATAAAAATGATCAAGCCCTAAAATTTGAATTAATTTCCAATTTAAAAAGCCAAGAATTAAGTTTTTTTCTGGATAATTTTGTTGATAAAATTCTATTGGTTTATCCTGTTCAATAATTGAACCGATTAAAATAACAAAAGTTATTATAAATAATAAAATAATTGCAAAATTTAAATTAGCAATTATTTTAAATATTTTTATTTTCATATATTAAATTAAATTAATTTTGAAGCTAATCTTATACGTCCAGAAAAAGCCCATTGTTGTAATTTATTAATTTTTTCTTTATCTACATCAGCAAGTGGAATAATTTGTTCAACACCAAGTAATATATCATTTGTTGTAAATTCTCTCTTTTCATAAAAAGCAAAATACATTCCTTCTATTATACTTTGAAAGATTTCTGCTCCAGAAAAATTTTCTGTTTTTTCACTTAATAAAGATAAATTATATAAATGCCAACTTTCTGGTCTTAATATAGATAAATGAATTTGAAAAATCCTTTTACGTTCTTCAAATGTTGGTAAACCGATAAAAAATATTTCATCAAATCTACCTTTTCGAATAATTTCTAAAGGTAGCAAAGAAATATCATTTGCTGTTGCTACTACAAAGACAGGTAATTTTTTTTCCGATAACCAAGTTATAAAAGTACTAAAAACGCGATTTGTTGTTCCACTATCTGTTTTTGATTCTTTAAAAGCTTTATCGATTTCATCGATCCATAAAATACAAGGCGATAAAGCTTCTGCTAAATCTATCATCCTTCTAACTCTTTCCTCTGATTCACCAACAAATCCCCCAAATAGTCTTCCAATATCAAGTCTTAAAAGTGGAAGTTTCCAGTCATTTGCAATTGCTTTTGCAGTTAATGATTTACCTGTCCCTTGTATACCAACAAGTAATAATCCTCTTGGAATCGGTAAACCATAATTGGTTGCTTGTTCAGAAAAAGAATTTGATCTTTTATTAAGCCAAGTTTTTAAATTTTCTAATCCTCCAATGGAAGATAATTTTTCACTTGTAGACCAAAATTCTAAAATTTCTGTTTGACGAATTAATTGACTTTTTTCTTGTAAAATTAAATTAATACTACGTTCATCTATTGTTTTATAAGTTGTAATAATTTTAGCTAAGACTCTTCTAATACGTTCTAATGATAAGCCTTGACAAGCTTGAGATAGATTCTCAATTATTTTAAAATCAATTTTTTGATTTAAAGATATTAAAACTTTCTCTATTTCTTTATTTATTTCTTTTAATTGAGGTAATTGAAATTCTATAATTGTTACTAACTCTTTTAGCTCATCAGGAATTAAAATGCTAGAAGCTATAATTACTATTGTTATAGGTTGGAATTTTATAATTCTTAATAAATTTTTAATTTTTCTTATAATTGCTATATCAGAAAAAAATTTTTGAAAATCTTTTAATATAAAAACATTTGATGTTTCTGAAATAAATGGTTCAATAAATTCTAATGCTTGAAGAGGATTTTTTTTCGCTAAATTATTATGATTAGTTGAATTTACATTATAACCATCTATAAAATCCCAAGTAAAAATACTTCTATTTAAAAAAGTTTGAACTGATTTTCTTATAATATATTCAACTCTATCTTCTTCTTGTGTTGAAATATATATGAGTGGATAACGAGCTTTTAAAAGTAAAATTAATTCATCAGAAAACTGCATATTTAATTATTTATCTGTTTAAATAGTTTAATAATCTATAATTATTATAGATTATTAAACTATTTATGAAATTGCTAACTGTTGTCTTCCTTTTTTACGTCGCTTCGATAAAATTTTTGAACCAGATTTTGTAGACATACGTGATCGAAAACCAGATTTTTTTACAGCTTTTTTTCGTGCCCCATGTAATGTTCTTTTTGTTGTCATTTTTAATTATTTTATTAAATAAAATTATATATATGTATATATATTAAATTTTGGGAAAAAATTATGTTAAATCTGTTGATAATAAAGTGAAAATTAAATAATTTTGAATTTCTTGTAAAGTAATTGTAAATAATCGATAAGCTTCTTGTTTATATTGTATTAATGGATCACGTTGACCATAGGCACTCCAAACAATAGCTTCTCGTAATTCGGACATTTTTTCTAGATGATCTGACCAACAAGAGTCTATTGCTTTTAAAAAACAAGACTTTTGAAAATCTTGATATTCTTTTATTTGCATTAATAATTCATAATTAATTTCTTTAAGATCATAATTTAACCAAAATTGTTCTCTTAAAAAATTAAATAAAACAAAGTATGGAAGTTGCTTTAAAGTTTTTATATCTAAATTAATTGAAAAATTAAATAAATTTTTTAATTGTTCTAAATCTTGTTCTAAAAGTTCTTTATTTTCAATTGTTTGAGTTGTTTTTAAATATTTAAGTAACTCTATAATAACAGACTCGCCTATGTCTAAGATCCAATTTCTAATAGTTACAGTATTTAAAACTGACCAACGTGTTGCATAAAATATTTGCCTTTGCTGATTTAAAACTTCATCATATTCATAGATATTTTTACGAATTTCATAATAGTAATTTTCAACCTTTTCTTGAGCTAGATCTAAACTTTTTGTTAATATTTTTGACTGTAAAGGAATATCATCATTAGTTAATTGAAACGTATTAATTAATTGTTTAATTTTATTACCACCAAAAAGACGAAATATTTTATCTTCTAAACTTATATAAAATCTTGAAGTACCAGGATCACCTTGTCTTGCAGTCCTTCCTCTAAGTTGATTATCAATTCTTCGTGATTCATGTCTCTCTGTACCAATTACAAATAATCCTCCCAATTCAACAATTTGTTTACGTTTAGAGACAAAAGATTTTTTCAAATTAATTTTTAAATAAAAAAATAAAATGACAATTACTTTCTTTAATAATTTTTGTTTTTGTGTATTAAAATTATTCAGTTCAAGTATATATTCAATGTCTTTTTTAGAAAAATTTGTTTGTTTATTTTTTATTTGACTCATTAATTTATGAAAAATAAATAATTTTGAGCGATTTTTAGCATATTTAATTTTATTATTAGTAATTAAATTAATTACTATTCGATTAATTTTAAAATTTAAATTACCACCAAGAATTATATCTGTTCCTCTTCCTGCCATATTTGTAGAGATTACAATAGAGCCTAAACATCCTGCTTCCGCTATAATTTCTGATTCTAATCCTAGATTCTCTGGTTTTGCATTTAAAACTTTATGCGGAATATTATAATCATTTAAAATTAAAGATATAATTTCTGATTTTTCAATACTATTTGTACCAACAAGTGTAGGTCTGCCTATTTGATACATTTCTCGACAGGCTTGTGCTACTGCTTTCCATTTTCCAATTTCACTTACATAAACTTGATCTGGTAAATCTTCTCTTTGAAATGGACGAATTGTTGGTATAACAATAACTTCTAAATTATAAATTTTTTCAAATTCCGTAGCTGCTGTTTTAGCAGTACCTGTCATACCTGATAATTTAGGATAAAGAGTAAAAAAATTTTGATAAGTTATACCCGCTAGTTGTTGACTTGATTGATCAACCCAAATATTTTCTTTTGCTTCAATTGCTTCATGTAATCCATTATTCCAACGTCGATCAGGCATTATTCTACCAGTAAATTCATCAACTATACAAATCTTGTTATTTCTAACAATATATTGAACATTTTTAAAGAAAAAATTCTCAGCTTTTAATGCGTTTGTAACAAAAAATACCCACGGTTGATTTGTCTCAAAAATATTAGAGATTCCTAATATTTTCTCTATCTGTTTTATTCCAGCATCGTTTAAAACAACGTTTGTGGCTTTTTCATCAAGGTCATAATCAATATTTTTCCTTAAATATTTTGAAATTTCTAAAGCTTGAATATACATTATAGAATCGGTTGGTACTTCACCTGATATAATTAAAGGTGTTCTTGCCTCATCAATTAAAATAGAATCAACTTCATCAATAATACAATAATTAAAAGGTCTTAGTACTAAATCGCTTGCATCTAAAACCATATTATCTCTTAAAAAATCAAAAGCTAATTCATGATTTGTTATATACGTAATATCTTTGTTATAATTAAATTTTCGTTCATTTTCATTCATTTGTGATTGAATTAAACCATGAGATAATCCTAAATGGTTATAAATTTGCCCCATCCATTCTGCGTCACGTTTTGCAAGATAATCATTTACTGTGACAAGATGAACACCTTTTGAAGTTAATGCATTTAAAACAATAGGTAATGTTGCAACTAATGTTTTTCCTTCTCCTGTTTTCATTTCGGCAATTTTACCCTCATTTAAAACTAATCCGCCAATTAATTGTTGATCAAAGTGTCTTAAACCAATTGTTCTTATTGATGCTTCTCTGGTTAATGAAAATGATTCAATTATTAATTCATCGGATAATTTATTTGTAATAAAATATTGAGCCTTTAACTTTTCAATTTTTTCTTTTAATTCGATATCTGTTAAATTTTGAACTATAGATTCATTTAAGTTGATTTGATTAAGTAAATTATCATATTGTTTAATTAGAAATTTATTGTTCTCAAATTTAGTAATCATAAAATTTTTTTAAAATATAAATTTTTTTAATTAAAATAGAGTATAATAATTAATAAAGAAGTAAAACTTCTTGCTAAGTATTATACTTTATTTTAATTAAAAATCGGATAATTATATGTATTCAAATGTAATAGCGCTTAGTAAGATTCAAAAATATAAAATAATAAAAATTTTAAAAGTTATTCTTACTCCCTTCTACAAAACAGGGAAATTGGGGTATAAGATTAGTTATGCAATTTATGCTTTTTTTGCATATTCTTTAACGGTTAATGAATTAATTGTTTTTATAATAATAGCAGTTCTGTTTATTTTAACAGATAAATATTCAAATCGTAAAGTTGAGTTTTCTAAAACACAAGCGCAAAATAGTTTTGAACGTATTTTAGCAGTTTTATTGTATATACCTGATATCTATCAATATTGTCTTTTTCCACTTTTATTTTTTGGACAAAGATCGCCTAGTTTAAGTTATATAATAAATCTTAAAAATATAAGTAAATTAAAACCTGGTTATACGTTAATGATTACTGTTGAAAAGCTTTTCAATCATCAAATTGCTTTCTATAGTATCTATCAAACATGTACCTATTTTATTGCTCGTTTAGCAATACTATTTATTCCAAAAAATATTTTTTATATAAGTATGTTTCTCAGATTTCATTTTATGTCTGTAAACATTGTGGGCTTTTTCTTTTCTGTACTACAGGATATTTATATCCAAAGTACTGGTATTAAGGCTAGTGAAGGTCGAAGTCCATATTTAGAATTTACGGAAGGAAATGAAAAATTTGCAGTTGCATTTTCATTTTTAGTTTTTTGTTTTAATGCTGGTATACTTACAATATATATGTACAAAGCATTACGAGGACGCTCATTTTCAAGTAATAAGAATCCGATTGATATTGTTGTTCGCACACATATGAGTTCTAATTCACTTTATCCGGGCGAAAAATGGAGTGACTATGGTATGGATGAATTATTAAATGGAAATGATATTGAAGGTTTCGAGGGCTTCAATTAATGAAATTTTCTTTAAGTTTAAACTTAAAGAAAATTTCATCAAAAAATAAGATCTGCAAAAGGTGAGCTTGGTAAAGCGGAGAAATTAGAAGTTGTAAAATCTGTTAAATAAGCTAGACGTCCTGCCTTAATAGCAAACTTCATAGCTTCAGCCATTGAAACTGGATCATTTGATTTAGCTATTGCTGTATTTAATAATACTCCAGAAGCTCCAATCTCCATAGCTTTTGCAGCATCACTCGGTTTACCTATTCCAGCATCAATTATAACTGGTATTTTAGAATTTTCTATAATAATTTTAATTTGATCTATATTTTTAATTCCTTGACCAGAACCTATAGGAGAACCTAGCGGCATTACTGTAACACAACCAATATCTTCTAAATGTTTAGCTAATATAGGATCTGCATTAATATAGGGAAGAACAGAAAAACCATTCTTAACAAGAATTTCAGCAGCCTTTAATGTCCCAATTGGATCTGGTAATAGATACTTTGGATCTGAAATCACCTCTAACTTTACGAAATTGTTATCCTCTTGTCCTAAAAGATGAGATAACTCTCTACCAAAAAAAGCACATCTAATTGCTTGTTCTGCTGTTTGACTACCTGCTGTATTTGGTAAAAGCCAAATTTTTTCCCAATTAATTTTATTAAAGATTTCATAATTATTTTTAAAATTTTTCTTATTAATTCTTCTAACTGATACAGTTATTATTTCTGTTTCACTTTTTTCAATACTTTGCAAATTTTTTTCAATGCTGGTAAATCGACCTGTTCCCAACATTAATCTCGAATTAAATATTTTATTTCCTATTTTTAGATAATCTTTTTTTGATGATGAATCAAAATAATTATTTGACATTATTTTAAATTTATTTTCTTTTTTAATAAATTTATAAAAACTCCCCAGGTCGGATTTGAACCAACGACCAATCGGTTAACAGCCGACCGCTCTACCACTGAGCTACTGAGGACTTTTTATAAATACTAAAAAAAAATTACGGACGGAGAGACTCGAACTCTCACAAGATAACCTCACTAGAACCTAAATCTAGCACGTCTACCAATTCCGCCACGTCCGTTCTTTTTCTTTAATAGAAATTAAATTGTTTTTTTAGTTTTGTCAATAATAAATTGTAAAACAAATTATTTATTCTTTTTTTTCCTTAGAATTTTGTTCTTCTTCATTATTTTTATCAACTTTTTTTAGTAAAATAAAACTTGTACTTTTATTAGTTAATAATGATTTCGCTTGGGAGATAGCTTTTTGTGCTTCATAATAAGCACTTTTATACCATTGTGCTTTTCGAGAATTCTTTTTTGATTTTGATAATCGCTTTTTTGGAACTGGCATATAAAGATAAATTTTTACTAAAAAATATAAATTAAAAGATTTTAATATGATAGATTATATATTTTATATAAAAAATTTTTACCTAGAAATAGTAAGCTAAGTAAGAATTTTTTATATTATATTAACGAGAAGCCATACGATTAAGTTGTTGTAAAGCTACACGACCAATGTTATATAAAGCCCAAGATGCTGCTGCTATAAGTGGCAAAAAAACAATAATAAGACGTGCATCCATTTTTTATAAAACTCCTTTAAAACTGTATAAGATTAAATGTTATTAAATAAAATTTTAATTTAAATTAAATTAAATTAAATTACTAAGTTACATTATAGTATAGTTTATATGAATAAAATATAATATAAAATTATATTTTTAAATAACAAAATGAATGATATTCCATTTACACTTGATCAACTTAAAATTTTTCATGTAATTGCTGTAGAAGGAAGTTTTAAACGTGCTGCTGAAAATTTATATTTATCCCAACCTGCTTTAAGTTTACAAATGCAAAATTTAGAAAAGCATTTAAATGTAACATTATTTGAAAGACATAAAAAAAAAATTAAATTAACTGATTCTGGTCAATTATTATTAAGATATGCAACCCGAATTCTAGCATTGTGTCATGAAACTTATCATGCTTTGGCAGATTTACAAAATTTACAATCAGGAACTTTAATAGTTGGAGCAAGCCAAACAACAGGAACTTATTTAATGCCACGATTAATTGGACTTTTTAGACAAAAGTATCCTCAAATAAATGTGCAATTACAAGTTCATTCAACTAGAAGAATTGCTTGGGCTGTAGCTAATGGTCAAATTGATATAGCAATTATAGGTGGAGAAATCCCAATAGAATTAAATGGAGTATTAAATATTCTACCTTATGCGGAAGATGAATTAGCATTAGTTATTCCAAAATCACATATATTTTCAAAGCTTGAAAAAATTAAAAAAGAAGATCTATATTTATTAAATTTTATAACTCTTGATAATAATTCTACAATAAAAAAATTTATATATAAAATTTTACAAAAAAACGGAATTGATAGTAATCGTTTTAAAATTGAAATGGAATTAAATTCAATCGAAGCAATTAAAAATGCAGTTCAGTCAGGTCTAGGTGCAGCATTTATATCAGTATCTGCAATAACCAAGGAATTAGAATTAGGTTTATTACATTGGTCGAAAATTGAAAATATAAATATTAAACGAATGTTATGTATTATTGAAAATCCAACTCGTTATAAATGTAAATTTTACAAAAACTTTTTTAATTTTTAATTACTAATTATGGTTTAAATTAATTAAACCATAATTAGTGATTAAAAATTGAATTTTAATTAATCCCAACCTTTATCTGATTGTGATAAAACATAATTTGCTACGTCTTCAATATCATTATCAGCTAGACGCCCACCAAAAGCAGGCATCGCATTTTTTCCATTTGTCACTTGGTAGGTAATTGCGTCTACACTTTTCATACCATTTGTTTCTAGAGCTTCTTTTTTCAAAGTTTTTTCTGGCATAATTACATTATTACCACCAGCATGACATGCTGAACAATTTGCAGTAAAAATTCTTTCGCCATTTTCTATATCAACAGCAAAACTATTTTGTTGAAAAATTAGAAAGCTAAAAATTAAAAAACCTAATAGGTATTGAGAAAACTTTTGCATTTTTACTCCTTAAGATAGTAAAAAAAAATATAATTAAATTAAAGTTTAGAAAAATTTATTATTAATAATAAATTTTTCCACCACCCCATTTTTCTGAAACAATCTTAGGTTGTACTAAAATATGACCAGCAATAGTAAATAAATCTTCTTCAGATAAATTACGCATTTTAGGAAAAATATCAGCGCTTTGAATACTAGGGTGAATTTCAGCGATAGACTCTAAACCATCAAAAGTAGTTGGAGTTTTCATATAGTCAATTAAAGATACTATATTATCTCGAGCAGGTGTTGCAAGACTTAAAGCTTCTGGATCTAAACCTACATTCGGATTTGTTTTAGTTATTCCACCAGTGTGACATGAAGAACAAGAAGCATTAAATAATCTTTTACCTTTTTTAACTTGTTCAGGAGTTAAAGTAACTGTTTTTCCTGTTTTATCCAATATTACTGTTCGTGTAGCTTCATCTAATTCGATAGCAAAACTAGATAAATTCGAAAATGGTAAAATAAAGAAAAGTGATAAAATAAATGAACTTAAATATATTTTTTTCATAAAAATTTCAAAATTGTATTTCTTTATATTACTGAAACCAAGAATATGAAAAGATTTTTAATTTAATAAAAATAAAATTTAATTTATAATCAAACGTTAGTCATCTTTTTCAAAAATTTTTACTAAAAGACCTCTTAATCGTATGTTTTCCCAACCTATACAAACAACAATTATTACTAATAACACTTGACTAAAAAAAAGAATTGGATCTAAACGCCAACCATGAATAAGTATTATGCAACTATATAGTAAACCTAAACTTATAAAAAAAATATCTTCTTCTTTAGATACTTCTGGTCTTATTATTCTCAGTAAATAAAAGAGTAACATACTAATAAGAACAATAAGACTTAACAAAAAATTTGGATTATATGCAATATTTATCATTTAGAATTTATTTGTGAAATGTTACTAAAAAATATTTATGAACGTAATAATCTATCGTTAGAACTAACAATAATAAGAGCAAGTGTTATAGGAGTAACAACAATTAATCCACCAGCAACTAAACTTATTAAAAAACTTGATAATGATGATGTCATTATATTTCCTCAATATTTGATTAATAAAATTTTATTAAAAACTTATTAATAAACGATATTATATAAATAAATTTATTAATATTTGAAACAATGTTTATATATCTGTATAATTAGTATTAATTATACTTGATTATTTAATTTATTATTAATTTTATTTTTGTTTCTAGAGACTTTATTAATAAACAAATCTGTTTTTTCTAATATACCATCGTCATTAGAATTTTCAATAAAAAAATTTTTAATAATTTTTAATTGATTAACTGTTTTAATTTTGTTAATAATTTTTGAAACAATTTTTAGGATTTTATTTCCATATACTTCGCGTTCTTTTATTACTATACCCTTTGTAGTATCAATATAATCATCACGAAATTTATAGAAAAATTTAGTTTGTAAATTAGCTTTACGTTGCTTATAATATTCATTATATAAATGTTTATATTCTTTCCGATATAACGTAGTAAAAATTTTTTTTGGCTTAACAAATTTATTTTTTGCAAAAAGAATTTTTTTAGAAATTGGTTTAGTTTTATAAATAGGCATATTATACATACCATAACCTGTTTCAAGGTACCGTGAATAATTTAAACTAGGTGTTATTTTTGAATTTATTTTTTTATATTCAAAAAATCTAGGAATTATAATTAAAATACCATATTTTCCATTGTCAAAGGAATTATTATTTCTACTTAAAGACTTCTTTGCTAATTTAGTAGTTGTTGATTTTATTTCTAATGAATAATCTAGATTATTTTCACTAGCTATATATTTTCTATATATTTCAGCATCATGTTTTTGCATCATACCTATAAAAATAGGCCTATTATCTAGTTTATTATATTGTATAATTCTATTAGAACTAATAAAATCAGAGTCAGGATAATCCTCATCATAAGAATTAAGCCAGGAATTATAATTATTGTAATAATCTAATCTTAAACGACGAGGAAGAGTTAAAAGCTTTGAGAAAAATACAGACAGATTATTGTTTAAATCTTCTATAGTAAATTTGTATAAATCTAAATCTTCTGATTGATCTTCGTTATTATTAATTTCTGAAACTTCAGAAGTTTGATCTGTTTCCTCTAATACTTTATTGTCAAAGTTTGATTGATTTGACCCTAATGAAAATAATTGTTTATTATCAATAACTGAGCTATCATTAATATCTTTTATTATTGCTTTGATTTTAGTTTTAATATAATTATTAATTAAATGTTTTAATTCATTTAATTTGATAAAAATCTTTTGTTGAGAAATAACACTTGGTAATTTTATTTTTTTTATATCTTCTAATTCACCATTTTCTATATTTTCTAATTCAATATTTTCGTATAATTTATTGATTTCTTTCACTATTGAACAAAATCTTGAAAATTCGACCATTGTTGTATAGGGACTTTGTAAATGGTTACCAAGTATTTCTTTGTACACAAAATCGTTGACGTTATGTTGCCAAAATTCGATGTCTTCCTCGTCATAGTCTTCACTAAATGTTTCAACAGCTGTAAAATAAATTCGTTTTTTATACTTTTTTTTAACTTGTCTTAATTTTTTTTCAAGTAAGCTTTTTAAAGAATTTAGTTTTAAAAATAACGGTTCAAGTTGATCATTCTTACTCAATTTAAATGAAGCAGGTAAATCTTTAGAAGGCTTGCCATCCTCTTGTTTAAAAGCAAAAATTAATTCTCCATTACCTTTTTTAAAGTTTAAAGAACTTGAAGTTGTTTCTTGTGTGTTTGTAATAACATAAAGTTTTGAACTATCGGGAATTACTGTACTTTCTAATCTATTTTCAATTGTATTATAAATAATATCAATGGATTCTGAAAGCTCTTTCATAAATTCTAGTTGATTTTCTTGACCTTTGTCCTTAATTCCAATTTTATGAACTTTTAAAAAGCGATTATTATCTTTTTTTACTAAATTACGTCGGATTGAAGTACTATTTAATGTAGAACCAGCAATTTTAGCCTGAACTTCTAAGCTGGCCATAAGTTTTTTTACATGCATGTATTGCTATGATTTTTTAATAGTTAATAAATTTATATATAAATATTATATATATAAAATTATTATTTTTGTCAAATTAAATAATAAAAAATACTAATATTAATATATTATTTTATTAATATCTTTTAATATAAAAAATTTCTATCTAGATTTTTATATATAAATTTATATAAAAATTCTTTTTATAAAGGGCTTGTAGCTCAGTGGACTAGAGCATGCGGCTACGAACCGCAGTGCCGGGGGTTCGAATCCCTCCTAGCCCGTCTTAGTAACTTAGATAATAATTAACAAGATTTTAATGGACTATATTTTTGCTCTTTTGTATAATTAAAATTGCCTAATACGACATTATTTAATCGAAGTTTTAACCATAAAATAAAATTTTTTTCGGTAGATACTATAGCTATAGAATTTTTAGGGAGTTTATCTTTTAATTCATTAAATTCAGAATTTTTTAAGAATTCTGGATTTGGTACAATCCAAAAATTTAAAAGTTTTCCCTTTTTATTAAAATTCTGTGTTCTTTCTCGAAATATTTCTTCTAAGGGTTCTTGTTTATAAAAGAAATTTTCGCTTCCTACTACGAAATAATATTTCATCGTTTCCATATATATATTTATATATAAATAATTAAATTTATAAAGATATTATATTACAAAAATATAAGTTTATTTAAAAAAAAGAAATTGTATTGTCAAATACTATAATATGTATTATAGTATTTGACAATACAATTCATAAAAAAATATATATGTAAATATACATATATACAAACATAACTTTAAAATTTATAAAATATTATTTTTTATGAATTATGCAATTATAGAAATAAGTGGTAGACAATTTTGGATTGAACCCCAAAAATTTTATGTAATAAATCATTTATCATTACAACCTAATACACAAGTTTTATTAAAAAGAGTTTTACTGTTAAATGAAAACGGTGAAATTGAAATTGGTTATCCATATCTTAACAGTGTTACCATAGATGCAATGATATTAAATAATTTTAAAGGAAAAAAAATTATTGTCTATAAAATGAAACCGAAAAAGAAATATAGAAGAAAAAATGGCTATCGTTCATTTTTAACTACATTATATATAAATAGTATTAATTAATCAGTTATATATAATAATTAACTTTATATAAATAATAATATTTAAATAATTATGGCTCATAAAAAGGGTGCTGGAAGCACAAAAAATGGTCGCGATTCCAATTCGAAACGGTTAGGAGTTAAATGTTTTGAAAATCATAATCTTCAAAAAGGCTCTATAATAGTAAGACAAAGAGGAGCTTCAATAAAACCAGGTAAAAATGTTGGTATGGGAAAAGATTATACATTATATGCCTTAGAAAATGGGCTAGTAAAATTTACAAAACGACAAACTAAAGTAATAGTAAGTATACAATGTCTAAATAATTAATTATGTAATTAATTTTATTAGTTTATATTTTATTAAAATACATAAAATTTTTTACTTTTAATTTTAATTGCTTATACTAAAAATTTAATAATGTTAGAAGTACAAACTCTAAAACTTAAATTTAGTATTTGCAATTTAAACTTAATTAATTTTTTAATATAAATTTTATTAACATTTATTTTCGAGTATAATAATAGTATAGTAAACAGTAAATTTTTAAATAATTGTATTAGACTAGTTAGTAAAATTAATTAATATTAACTAACAATAAATAGACTTTGTAATAAAAATCAAAAATTTTTCATAGAAAAAGGAGCACAAAAATATTATGTTTGAAAAATTTACAGAGCGTGCATTAAAAGTTGTTATGCTTGCACAAGAAGAAGCAAGGAGATCAGGTCATAATTTTGTGGGCACCGAGCAAGTCCTTTTAGGTCTAATTGCTGAAGGGTCTGGAATAGCGGCAAGAGTTTTAAAAAAAGGAGGAGTAAAAATTGGTGAGACAAGAAAAGAAATTGAAAAATTAATTGGAAAGGGTAGTGGGTTCGTATCTGTTGAAATTCCTTTTACTCCTAGGGCTAAAGGTATATTGGAACAAGCAATGGAGCAAGCGCAACTTTTTGATCATAGCTATATCGGCACAGAGCACATCCTTATGTCTCTTCTAGAAGATACTGAGGGCATTGCGATTCAAATATTGAAAAAATTAAAAGGAGTTGATTTAACAAAAATTCGTCTACATCTTTTAGAAGAACTAGGTGATATAGTAGATCATTTTGGTTTAATTATGAAAGAAAAAGAAGAAGAAATAGAAAAAAAAGTTAAAGACTTGATTGATCAAAATCGTCAAGCAAAAGTTGAGCACATTCAAAAGATGTCTGAATCTAGAATAGAAAACTATAATGATTTAATTGAAACTGCTCAAGAACTTTTCCAAGATGAAATAAATAAACCAAAAAATAATTTTGGTTATCAATTTCAGACTTATTCAAATTTTGAAGTTAACTTTGAAGCTGAATTGCAGTCGTTAGCAAAAAATGAATTTGAAGATGCTCAAATCCGCGAAATAGTAGCAAATAACATGTCTTCTATAAAAGAACCATATATGAATATGTATGAAATGAATTATATTGATGATATGGATGCACCAGAAGCTGAATGTGATTGTGATTGTGATTGTGATTGTGAATGTGATTATGACTATGAGTGTGACTTTCCTAATGATGGTGGTGATATAGACTTTGATGACGATTACAAGTCTGATTATGATCCTGATTACGATCCTGGTTATAATCCTGATAAACAACAAAATGATTCATTTTTTCCGCAACAATATCCGTCGTTTTTTACTCCAGCTAAGCCACTTTTAGAGAACTTTAGTACAAATTTATCTAAATTAGCAGTTGAAGGTAAAATAGATCCAGTTATTGGTAGAAACAAAGAAGTCGAAAGAGTTATTCAAATTTTAAGTCGTCGTCGAAAAAATAATCCAGTTCTTATTGGTGAACCTGGAGTAGGTAAAACCGCGGTTGCAGAAGGATTAGCTTTAAAAATTCATAATCAAGAAGTTGCTTCATGTTTAGCAAAGAAAGAAGTTACTGTTCTTGACATAGCATCCTTAATTGCTGGAACAAAATATCGAGGGGAATTTGAAGAACGATTAAAACGAATAATGAATGAAGTAAAATCGAAAAAAAATATAATTTTAGTTATTGATGAAATTCATACTATTGTTGGTGCTGGTTCAGCTGAAGGTTCTTTAGATGCAGCAAATATGTTAAAACCTGCATTAGCAAGAGGGGAATTACAATGTATTGGAGCTACAACATTAGATGAATATAAACAAATTGAAAAAGATCCAGCATTAGAAAGAAGATTTCAACCTGTTTTTGTTCCTGAACCTACAAAAGATGAAGCATTTCAAATTCTACAGGGATTACGCGTAATATATGAAAATTTTCATCATGTTAGAATATCAAATGAAATTTTAAAAGCTAGTGTTGAATTAAGTGCAACTTATATTAAAGATCGATTTCTTCCAGATAAAGCTATAGATTTATTAGATGAAGCTGCTTCACGATTAAAACTTTCAGTTCTTACATCTAACTCCGATTTTATAAAAAGTATTTATAATGATCTACAAACTATCTTAGAAGAAAAAGATTTTCAAATAAGACAGAATAATTTTGAACGAGCTATACAATTAAGAACACGAGAAGTTTCGTTAAGAAATCAAATTCAAGCATTTTTAATTGCGACTAATCAAACTGATAAAATAAATCTTAGTCAAATTAATTTGCCTGAAGTAACAGTCGAGCATGTGAATGAAGTTCTTACTGCTTGGACAGGAATCCCATTAACTAAAGTAGGTAAAGAAGAATCAAAAAAACTTCTTAATATGGAAAAACAAATGCGTAGTCAAGTTATTGGTCAAACAAAAGCCGTAAAATCAATATGTTCTGCAATACAACGAGCAAGAGTTGGAATAAGAGATCCACGTCGTCCAATAGCAAGTTTTTTATTTTGTGGTCCAACAGGAGTTGGTAAAACTCAATTAACTAAAGCATTAGCAGAAAATTTCTTTGGTTCAGTTGATGCTATGTTACGATTTGATATGTCAGAGTTTATGGAACGTCATACTGTAGCAAAACTTATTGGTTCTCCTCCTGGTTACATTGGTTATAATGAGGGTGGTCAATTAACAGATGCTATAAGAAGAAAACCATTTTGTTTAATATTATTTGATGAAGTTGAAAAAGCTCATCCTGATATTTTCAATCTCCTTTTACAAGTATTGGATGATGGTCGCTTAACCGATTCGAAAGGGAAAACAATTGATTTTACAAATACTATTATAGTTATGACCTCAAATTTAGGGTCAAAGTATATTGAAAGTAAATTAGTAAAAGATAAAAAGCAAAAAGATAAAACAGCTATAAATCAAAATTATTCTTTAGGAGATAGTATAGAAAAAAAACCAATATTTTCAACTGCACCTTATAAATCATTTGAAGAATATTTAATAGAATCAGAAAACTTTGAAGAGCAACAAAAGTCTGAAGTTGAAGATGAAAGTTATGAAAGCTATGAAAAAGATCTTTCAAAAATTGATTTTTCAAATTTAGGTTTATCACCATTAGATATAGAAGAAAAAGAAAAAAATAAGCAAAAAGAAAAAGATGAAGAAGCAGAAGAAGAATTTAAGAAAATTGAAGAATTAGTTAAAAATGAAATTAAAAATTTCTTTCGACCAGAGTTTATAAATCGTATTGATGAGATAATAGTATTTGATATACTGAAAAAAGATGAATTAAGAGAAATTTGTGGTTTAATGCTAAATGAAATTGAAAAAAGATTACTCGAAAAAGATATATTTCTATATGTTGATGAAAAAGCTAAAAATTATATCGTTGATGAAGGCTATGATCCAGTTTTAGGTGCTAGACCATTAAGACGAGCTATAACCTCTAATTTAGAAAGTAAAATTACATTAACCGTATTAAATAAACAAGTAGTTTCTATTAGATCTCTTATATTTGTAGAATATGATGATTATAGAAAAATACATGCTTCTTTATATCCTTTACCTTCATTTGTTCTTTCTCCTTTTAATAAAGAAACAACAGAGGAAGAAAATGTAAAAGCAATTTTAGCATATATTGAGGTAATAAAAGATTGGAAAAAAAATGGAATTGATCCAGAAGAAGCTTTATTTCGTTATTATGAATCAAATAACATGTATCATGAAACCGAAAAAGAAGAACAAGAAAAAGTAATTGAAGCTAAAAAAGAGTTTATAAAAACTATTGGAAAAAAAACTCGTATTAAAAAAGCAAATAAAAACAAAGATATTGAAAAAAACATAATAGAAGTTGGAAAAATTAATAATGATCAACTAGATTCTAGTTCTAATGAAAATATATTAAACAAGAAAAAACCTTCAAAATCTGATGATCCAGATTCAAATTTATAATTTATTAAAAAATATATCAATTTAAAGACTAAAAAAAATAAAAAATTTTTTATTCAATAAATTTTTCTCCCTATGTAATAAAAATAAAAGATATAAAAACTATAATTAGATTTTGAAACTGTAAATTAAAAAAATAACCAATAATAGCAAAATGAATTATTTAAGTTTGATATTATTGGTTGTTTTTTTTTAATTATTAATATATAATTAATAATAACTGAAATGAGATTAAAAAATTATTCTTTTAAAAAACAAAATATAAATTATGACTGCAACTTTAGAAAGACGCGAAAGCGTTAGTTTATGGGAGCGTTTTTGCTCTTGGATTACTAGTACTGAAAATCGTTTATACATTGGTTGGTTTGGTGTATTAATGATTCCTACACTATTAACTGCTACTTCTTGTTATATTATTGCTTTTATCGCTGCTCCTCCTGTTGATATTGATGGTATTCGTGAACCTGTTGCTGGTTCTCTAATGTATGGTAACAACATTATTACAGGTGCTGTTATTCCAAGTTCAAATGCGATTGGTGTTCATTTTTATCCAATTTGGGAAGCTGCGTCAGTTGATGAATGGTTATATAACGGTGGTCCGTATCAATTAATTGTTTTACACTTCCTATTAGGTGTTGCTTGCTGGATGGGTCGTGAATGGGAACTTAGCTACCGTTTAGGTATGCGTCCTTGGATATTTGTAGCGTTTTCTGCACCAGTAGCAGCAGCTACAGCTGTATTCTTAATTTATCCTATTGGACAAGGTAGTTTTTCAGACGGTATGCCTCTAGGTATTTCTGGTACTTTTAACTTCATGTTAGTATTCCAAGCTGAACATAATATTTTAATGCACCCATTCCATATGGCTGGTGTTGCTGGTGTATTTGGTGGTTCTTTATTCAGTGCTATGCATGGTTCTTTAGTAACTTCTAGTTTAATTCGTGAAACAAGCGAAATCGAATCTGCTAACTACGGTTATAAATTCGGTCAAGAAGAAGAAACTTATAACATTGTAGCGGCTCATGGTTATTTTGGTCGTTTAATTTTCCAATATGCTTCTTTTAATAACTCACGTGCTCTTCATTTCTTCTTAGCTGCTTGGCCAGTAGTAGGTATTTGGTTAACAGCTTTAGGTATTAGTACAATGGCATTTAACTTAAATGGTTTTAACTTCAACCAATCAGTAGTAGATAGCCAAGGTCGTGTTATTAACACTTGGGCTGATATTATTAATCGCGCAGATTTAGGTATGGAAGTTATGCATGAACGTAATGCTCACAATTTCCCACTAGATTTAGCTTCTAATGAAATTTTACCTGTAGCAGTAAGTGCTCCTGCAGTTCATGGTTAATTAAAATTAAAAAGAAAGAAATTGTTTCTTTCTTTTTAATTTTTTCACTAATATTAAACAAAAATAGTTTTATTATAATTAAACTAAGTAAATAATATTTATTAAAAAAAGGGTCGATGCCCGAGTGGTTAAAGGGGGCGGATTGTAAATCCGCTGGTTTATCCTACGTTGGTTCAAATCCAACTCGGCCTATTAAAAATAATATTGATAACAATTAATAGGAAATTTTATTAATCTAATAGTGATCTTTCTAATTTAGAACTATAATTTATTTTAAATAAATTGTTTTTAAAAATTATTGAAACCCTATTAATTTTCGTTAAAGTATTGAATATATAAAATGGAAAAAAAAAACGAGGTTAATGTTGGCTATACTTGTCAAATTATTGGACCTGTATTAGACATTACTTTTCCATCTGGAAAATTACCAAAAATTTATAATGCTATTACAATAAAAACAGATAATGCCAATTTAGTTTGTGAAGTACAACAATTATTGGGCGATAATAGAGTTAGAGCTGTAGCTATGAGTTCTACTGATGGATTAAAAAGAGGTGCAGAGGCTATCGATACTGGTGCTCCTATTAGTGTACCTGTAGGAGCAGTAACTCTTGGAAGAATTTTTAATGTTCTAGGAGTTCCTGTTGATGAATTAGGTGATATTGAATCTTCACCAACTTTACCAATTCATAGAAATGCCCCATCATTTATTGAACTAGAAACAAAACCATCAATTTTTGAAACTGGTATAAAAGTTGTCGATTTATTAGCACCTTATCGTCGTGGTGGGAAAATTGGTTTATTTGGTGGAGCTGGAGTTGGTAAAACAGTATTAATTATGGAATTAATTAATAACATTGCCAAAGCACATGGTGGTGTGTCAGTTTTTGGTGGTGTTGGTGAAAGAACACGTGAAGGTAATGATTTATATCAAGAAATGAAAGAATCTGGCGTTATAAATTCAAAAAATTTAAAAGAATCAAAAGTAGCATTAGTATATGGTCAAATGAATGAACCTCCTGGTGCGAGAATGCGTGTAGGTTTAACAGCTTTAACAATGGCAGAATATTTTCGTGATGTTAATGCACAAGATGTTTTATTATTTATTGATAATATTTTCCGTTTTGTTCAAGCAGGGTCGGAAGTTTCAGCATTATTAGGTCGTATGCCTTCAGCAGTAGGTTATCAACCAACATTGGCTACAGAAATGGGAGCATTACAAGAAAGGATTACTTCAACAACAAAAGGTTCTATTACATCTATACAAGCTGTATATGTACCAGCTGATGACTTAACAGATCCAGCTCCAGCAACAACATTTGCTCACTTAGATGCAACAACAGTATTATCAAGAAATTTAGCTGCGAAAGGTATTTATCCTGCAGTTGATCCTTTAGATTCTACGTCAACAATGTTACAAAAAAATATTGTTGGTGATCTTCATTATGCAACAGCTCAAGCAGTTCAAAAAACTTTACAACGTTATAAAGAATTACAAGATATTATTGCGATTCTAGGGATTGATGAATTATCAGAAGAAGATAGATTAGTTGTAGCTCGCGCAAGAAAAATTGAAAGATTTTTATCTCAACCTTTTTTTGTTGCTGAAGTTTTTACTGGTTCACCAGGTAAGTATGTTCCTCTAGAACAAACAATTAAAGGATTTCAAATGATTTTAAAAGGTGAATTAGATGAATTACCTGAACAATCTTTTTATCTAGTTGGTAATATTGAAGAAGCAATAACAAAATCTAAAAATTTATAATTAACTTAGTAAATAAAAAATGGTTTTAAATGTTACAGTTAGCGCTCCAAATCAATCACCTTGGAATGAAAAAGCAAATAAAGTTGTAATAACAAGCACTACTGGTCAAGTTGGTATTTTACCTGGTCACGCTTCTATGGTTACTACTGTAGATATTGGTTTATTATTAGTAGAAACAATTAACAATGAATGGGTACCAATTGTTTCGTTTAGTGGAATTGCTGTTATAAATAATGATGATTTGCAAATTTTAGTTAGTGCTTATGAAATAGCACCTAATATAAAAGAACAAATTGCCGAAGAAGAATTAAAACAAGCGTTAAATGAATTAACAAATTCTATTGATAGTAATACTACTGACAAAGTTTTAATTTCACAAAAAATCAAAGCAAGTTCTGCTCGATTTATAGCAACTCAAATTTTGAATAAGAAAAAAATTCCTTTTAGTTAAATTTCGATTAATATATTACATTAATAATATATTAATCGAAATTTAATTAAAAAATTCAATCAAATAATTTATGAAAAAAAATTTTTTTTTTAATATAGAAAAAACAAATCTTAAAAAAGAGAAAAGGGTTGAATTATTTTTTCAAGAACATTCAGAAGAAGTTAAAGAAAGAATAATTCAATCATTTTTACTTATCTTCTTTTTTATGATTTTATCATTTTTAAATATTAATTTGATTGTAAAAATATTACAGACTCCAATATCAAATCTTAAATTTTTTCAACTTTCTCCTGGAGAATATTTTTTATCAACTTTTGAAACAGCAATATTTTTTGGTTTAGTAGTTGCTAGTCCAATATTTGTAAATCAATTAATGTTTTTTCTATTTCCAGGATTAAGTAATGAAGAACAATTAATTATTCCTTTTTTAACAACTAGTTCAATAATTTTATTTTTTCTAAGTTTAAATTTTTCATATTTTATCTTGATTCCTTTAACATTAGGATTTTTTGTTAATTATAGTAAAAATAGTATTGAACCTTTATTATCCTATAATCAATATGTAAGTTTTGTTGGGGTGATATTTTTTAGCAATGGAATATTATTTCAAGTTCCTATTCTTCAAATTATATTTTCAGTAGTCAATATTTTATCAGGACAAAAAATGTTAAAAAATTGGAAACCTATTCTAATGGTTGCGACTATAATAAGTGCAATATGTACTCCATCAGCTGATCCTTTTACACAACTTTTATTAGCTAGTGTAATAATTGTGTTATATATGGGAGGAGCATTTGTATCAAGTTTGTTAGAACCAATAAAATAATTATTTAGGATTATTTTATAAAAACATTGTATCAATATAATTTTATTAAAAAAATAAATTTATAAAAATGAAAATTTTAAACATAAAACTAAAACAAATTTTTAACTTAGTTTTTCTAAGTTTAATTTTATTTTGTATTAATACAGATCAATCAATCGCATTTCCCATATTTGCACAGCAAACATATGCAAATCCAAGAGAAGCAAATGGACGAATTGCTTGTGCTAATTGTCATTTAGCTCAAAAACCTGTAGAAATTGAAGCACCACAAGCTGTTCTACCAAATACTGTTTTTGAAACTTTAGTAAAAATTCCTTATGATACAAACTCAAAACAAATTTTAGCAAATGGCAAATTAGGCTCTTTAAATGTAGGAGCGGTGCTTATATTACCAGAAGGTTTTCAATTAGCTCCTAAAGACAAAATTTCGGAAGAAATTAAAGAAAAAAGTAAAGGAGTTTTTATTACTCCTTATAGTGCAGCAAAAGAAAATATTTTAGTGGTTGGGCCAATAAATGGTGATAATCACCAAGAATTAATTTTCCCAATTCTGTCACCAGATCCACAAAAAAATAAAGATACATACTTTATTAAATATCCAATTTATGCTGGAGGTAATCGCGGACGTGGTCAAGTTTATCCAAATGGTGAAAAAAGTAATAATAATACTTATTTATCACCAACAAATGGTAAAATAAAAAGTATTGAAATTTCCGAAAAAGGTGAAAATATAGTACTAATTGAGAGTAGTGATGGAAAAGAAATTCAACAGATTATTCCAAAAGGTTTAAACCTTATTATTAAAAAAGATTCATTAATTCAAGTCGATCAACCTTTAACAAAAGATCCTAATGTTGGAGGATTTGGTCAATCAGAAACTGAAATTGTTTTACAAAATGCAACTCGAATTTATGGTTATTTAATTTTATGTTTAGCAATTATAATCTGTCAAATTTTATTAGTAATAAAGAAAAAACAATTTGAAAAAGTACAAGCAGCAGAATTAAACTTTTAATTTTTAAAACTTAAATTAAATAGTGTGGATAACTATTTAATTTAAGTTTTAAAAATTATTATTTTTATAAGCCTTTAAATCTTTAATTAATTAGGCAAATTTGACAATAATAAGTAAGCTACTCCTGCTCCACCAATTGCTCCTATGAAAAACCCAGCAGTAAATTGTGACCAACCTTCTGAAGTTTGTAATTCTTTATTAGAAAATCTATCATAAAAACTTGATTGGGTTTGAAAAGTAGCATTTCCATAAATTGTCAAACCAATAGTTAAAATAATAATTAGCCCTATTGTAGCTAAAAATCCTACTAATAATGCAACTGTTGAATTTCTTAAAGGACCTAATTTATCAAAAGGACCTAGTAAAAAATAACCATGGGCCATTCCTACTTCTAAACCTACTAAAATAGGAGATAAATCTTTCCTATAGACTGGCAATTTACTTAAAAAAGCTTTAGTAGCTGCTGAATCAGTTATTGGTGTTGATAAATGACCAACTGAGGAATCATTATTATATGGTTTGATAAAATTTGCCATTATCTTTTTTGATTAAATTATTAATAGTTCTCTATGTTTAATAAAAAAATTATTTAGTCTTCAATAAAACATTTATTATTTTTTTTAAATGTTTTTATCAAGGATTAGTTTATAATGTTATTGTATAAAAATTTTTAACTTTGTATTCACTTATATTTAGTATATATGTAAATATCATAAATACTAGTTTTTTTTAGTAAATTTTAAGATTTTTTAAAAACCGCAAATTAAAATGACTTGTTTAATTGATTATATATTGTTATTAACTTTAGTATTTGGATTAGCTTCTAGTTTATTCTTAGGCTTAAAAGCAGTAAAAATTGTTTAATTTACATAATTAAATTAATTAAGTTTATTATTTTAAAATTAAATTTTTGTTTATGTCTAAAGAAGGTCTTGAAGCAATGAGGCAATTTGCTGAATCTTATGCTAAAAGAACAAACACCTTTTTTTGTTCTGATCGCAGTGTAACTGCTTTTGTACTAGAAGGATTGGCAAATCATAAAAACGACTTAGGATCACCTCTTTGTCCCTGTCGTTATTATGATTATAAAGAAGAAGAAATTGCTTCATCCTATTGGAATTGTCCCTGTTTACCTATGAGAGAAAGAAAACAATGTCATTGTATGCTTTTTCTTCCACCAGATAATATCTTTAGTTCTTCAAGTCAAGAACTATCTGGAGAAGAATTACAAGCTTTACTTTTAAAATAATTTATATGATTATTAATTAATTCGTTAAAATTTTAACGAATTAATTAATAATCATATAAATTATTTTAAAAGTAAAGCTTTCTTATAAATTTCCTTTTTTTAAAGCAAGTAACAAAATAACAACAGGACCTGACAATAGGATTAAAGTTGTTGCTAATAATTGACCAATAACTTGCCAGTTTACCATATATTAATTCTCCTTTGTAAAAATTAAATAACAACTTATAAAGTTTTTGAATATTAAGATTATAAATATCTCTATATTTAATGAATTTTATAATCACGAAGTTTTGATAAAAAATGTATATATTATTAAAATAAATGTTGTTATATTTAGTGGGTTGCTAACTCAATGGTAGAGTACTCGGCTTTTAACCGAATAGTTCTGGGTTCGAATCCCAGGCAACCCAAATTATTTACTTTAATTGATTTCGTCTTTTTCTATATAATAAAATAAAAAAGACATACTTAAACCAGGAAGAACAATTCCTACTAAAGGAACAAGAATAGCAGGTAAATATGAGGCTATCATAGATTTTTATAAAATAATTTAGAATTAAATAATGAATAATAAAATATAATACTATTATACTCTAATAAATATTTTGTGAGATAAAACTAAAATTCTAATACTGTAAAATTAATTATTTGACGAGTTAAAATTAAAAAATTTTGTTAAATATTTATTAAAATATAACTTTATAGTTCCAGTTGGACCATTTCTTTGTTTACCAATTATAATTTCAACGAGATTTTCATTTACTGATATTTTATCGTAGTAGTCATCACGATAAAGCATAAGTACAACATCAGCATCTTGTTCAATTGAATTATGTAAAATAAAACCATTTCTTAAAAAATTTTTATTTTTTGAAATTTGAAAATCAAAAACTGCTGTTAGCGTTTTATAATTAATTTTTTTGACAGTATCATTTAAAATTGTTGTATAAAAAATTGTTTTAAAAACAATTGATAAATTTATTTTTATAATAAAATTTCGTTGTATATTATATAATTTTAACCAAAATAATTGATAAAGAAGTTTATGATTTGATGTAGAAAAAATATATAAATTAAATTTTGTTTTAATATTGAAAACCGTTTTAAAACCAGTAAGTTGAATATTAAAAAAAAGTTGTTTTTTTATTTGAAAATTAAATAATGAAAAAATTTTACACAAGTTTTTTTTAGTTTTATAATTCAAAAAAACTTTTGATTGTAAATTAATACAACCACTTTCTCTTAAATCTGATAAAAGTGGTCTTTTATCAGTTCTAGTTTCTACGTTTCTACTTAATTGCGAAAGAGCAATTATTGGCACATCAAATTCTTTAGCAAACCCTTTTAAATTTCGAGTAATTTGAGAAATTTCTTGAACTCTAGTCTCTGACTTTTTAACATTTTTTAATAGTTGAAGATAATCTATAACAATAAGACCAATATTTCCAATTTTTAACTTCAACGTTTGTATTTTTAAATAGATTTCAGTCAAAGAAATATTTGATGTATCATCAATATAAAAATGTAATGACGATAAATTTTTTAAAGAGTCATTTGTTTTAATCCATTCTTCAGATGTTAGATTTTCAAATTTTAGTCTAGATGTCATTATTTCCGTTTTTATCGCTAATAAACGATATACTAATTGATACTTTGTCATTTCTAAACTAAAAAAAATAACAGGGAGTTTATAATTAAAACATATATTAAAAGCTATATTTAATGAAAATGCAGTTTTACCTACTGAAGGACGACCAGCTATTATAATTAAATCAGATTTTTGAAAACCTTCCATCATTGCATCTAAATCTGAAAATTGTGATAAATAACCTGATACAGAAAAATTTGTTTCTGGTTGATCCTGTTTAGAAAAAATATCTGTTAATATTTCATACGCATTTAAAAGATTAGTAACATTATTTTTTTGAGTTAAATTAAGAATTTTTGAATAAATTTTATTAAAAATTAATTCAATTGGTAAATTTGTTTGATAACTCATTTCAATAACTTCTTTTCCAAAATTTATTAAAACCCTTCTTATATATTTTTCTTTAACTAATTTTGTATATTCTTTTAAATTAATAAAACTTATAATTTTTTCGGAAAGTTGGATTAATGTTTTTAACCCACCAATATTTTCTGTAAAGTTATTATCTTGTAACCAAGTAGTAATAGTAATAAAATCGACTGATTCTTGTTTTGCATTAACAGCTAATGCTGCTTTATATATAATTTGATGAATCTTTAAATAGAATGCTTCAACAGGTAAAATTTGACTTACAAAATTAATTGAATCTTGGTAATTCATTATACTAGTTAAAATAATTCTTTCAGCCAACAAATTATAAGGTAAAGTTAATTTTTTATTAATCATAAAAAAATTTTGTTAGAAATAAGAATTTGGTTCAATTATTATTATTAAAACTTATTAAATATATAATAAAAACTTTTAATTTTCTCTTAGATTTTGTGGTATATATATTTAGTAAAATTATTGATTGTAAATAAACAGTCAATTTACAATTAATTCAATTATTTTTTTATTATTAAAATAAAGTTTTATATTATATTTTTTTGAATAAAAAAATAATTTTCGAAAAATGTTAACTTGTTAAGTCTAAAAAGCTTAAATTGTTAAAAAATAAAAATATCAGACTTTTACAAAAAAATTTACAATTATATTTTTCTATACTGTACGATAAAGTACAAAAAATAAAAAGGAGGAATACATGTCTAACAACGTATACGAACGTAATAGAATCAAAAGTGATCGTTATGAATCTGGTGTAATCCCTTATGCAAAAATGGGTTACTGGGATGCTGATTACAATGTTAAAGATACAGATCTATTAGCTTTATTTCGTATTACACCACAACCTGGTGTAGACCCTGTAGAAGCTGCTGCTGCAGTAGCAGGTGAATCATCAACAGCAACATGGACTGTTGTTTGGACAGATCTTTTAACAGCTTGTGATATTTATCGTGCTAAAGCTTACCGTGTTGATCCAGTACCTAGTGCTGCAGATCAATATTTCGCATATATCGCATATGAATGTGATTTATTTGAAGAAGGTTCTCTTGCAAACATGACTGCTTCTATTATTGGTAACGTATTTGGTTTTAAAGCAGTAGCTGCATTACGTTTAGAAGATATGCGCATTCCTTATGCATACTTAAAAACTTTCCAAGGTCCAGCAACAGGTTTAGTTGTTGAAAGAGAACGTCTTGATAAATTTGGTCGTCCATTATTAGGTGCTACAGTTAAACCAAAATTAGGTCTTTCAGGTAAAAACTACGGTCGTGTAGTATATGAAGGTCTACGTGGTGGTCTTGACTTTTTAAAAGATGACGAAAATATTAACTCTCAACCATTCATGCGTTGGAGAGAGCGTTTCCTTTATTGTATGGAAGGTATTAACCGTGCTGCTGCAGCATCAGGTGAAGTTAAAGGTTCTTACTTAAACTGTACAGCGGCAACAATGGAAGAAATGTATGAACGTGCTGACTACGCAAAAGCAGTTGGTTCTGTAATTATTATGATCGACCTTGTTATCGGTTATACTGCTATCCAATCAATGGCTATTTGGTCTCGTAAAAATGATATGATTTTACATTTACACCGTGCTGGTAATTCAACATATGCTCGTCAAAAAAATCATGGTATCAATTTCCGTGTAATTTGTAAATGGATGCGTATGGCTGGTGTGGATCATATTCACGCTGGTACTGTAGTAGGTAAATTAGAAGGTGATCCTTTAATGGTTAAAGGTTTCTATAATGTATTATTAGAAAATTCATTATCAACTAATTTACCACAAGGTATCTTCTTTGAAATGGATTGGGCTTCTTTACGTAAATGTTGTCCAGTTGCATCTGGTGGTATTCACTGTGGTCAAATGCATCAACTTGTTTATTATTTAGGTGATGACTGTGTTTTACAATTTGGTGGTGGTACTATTGGTCACCCAGATGGTATTCAAGCAGGTGCAACAGCAAACCGTGTAGCTTTAGAATGTATGATTGCTGCTAGAAATGAAGGTCGTGATTATGTTAATCAAGGTCCAGAAATTTTAAAAGAAATTGCTAGATTATGTGGTCCTTTAAAAACAGCTTTAGATTTATGGAAAGGTATTACATTTAACTATACTTCTACAGATACAGCTGACTTCGTTGAAACAGCAACAGAAAATAAATAAACTATAACAATTTTTTATTAAAGGAGCATTTGAATAGTGAGACTTACACAAGGAGCTTTTTCTTATTTACCAGATTTTACAGATGCACAAATTATTAAACAAGTTGACTACTATTTAAACAAAGGTTGGTCGATTGGTATTGAATGGACAGATGATCCACATCCACGTAATGCTTATTGGGAACTTTGGGGTCTTCCATTATTTGATGTAAAAGATTCATCTGTAATTATTTATGAAATTAATGAATGTAGACGTCTTAACCCACAAGGTTATATTAAATTAGTAGCTTTTAATGCTAGTCGTGGTGTTGAAAGTAGTGCGGCTTCTTTCATTGTACAACGTCCAAAATATGAACCTGGTTTCTATTTAGAACGTACTGAAGCAGAAGGTCGTAGTCTTCGTTATACAATTCATAGCTATTCTGTAAACAGAAATCCTGAAGGTTCACGTTATTAATTAAAGATTTATAAAATTTTACTAACATAATAAAAATAACTTTATGTTAGTAAAATTTTATAAATCTTTAATTTTTTAAAGCAATTTATTTTAATAATTAATTAGTAATTAAAATTTTAATTATGATTCAAGATACAATACAAAAACAAACAGCTTTGAAATTTAATATACAACAAGAATATGAAAAATCTGATATACAAACAGTTATTGATATTTTAGAAAATGAACTTATTGGATTAAAACCGGTTAAAAATCGAATACGTGAAATTTCAGCTTTGTTATTAATTGATAATTTAAGAAAAAATATTGGTTTAACGTCAGCTAATCCAAGCTTAAATATGTCATTTACAGGTAGTCCTGGAACTGGTAAAACAACAGTGGCTTTAAGAATGGCAGATATATTATATAAATTAGGTTATAGTAGAAAGGGACATTTAATTACCGTAACAAGAGATGATTTAGTTGGACAATATATTGGTCATACAGCACCAAAAACAAGAGAAGTTTTAAAAAAAGCAATGGGTGGAATATTATTCATTGATGAAGCTTACTATTTATATAAACCTGATAATGAAAGAGATTATGGTGCTGAAGCAATTGAAATTTTACTCCAAGTAATGGAAAATCAGCGTGATGATTTAGTCCTTATTCTTGCTGGTTATAAAGACAAAATGGAGAAATTTTATGATTCAAATCCAGGTTTATCTTCAAGAATAGGAAATCATGTAGATTTTCCAGATTATTCTCCAGAAGAACTTTTAAAAATCGGAAAAATTATGTTAGAAGAACAACAATATCAATTGACAAAAGAAGCAGAAATAGTTTTTTTAGATTATATTAAAAAACGAATGCAAAAACCTTTATTTGCTAATGCACGTAGTATTCGAAATGCTTTAGATCGTGCAAGAATGAGACAAGCTAATCGTATTTTTGAAAGTGCAGATCGTATTTTAACAAAAGCAGATTTAGTAACAATTGTACCAGAAGATATTTTAAAAAGTAGTTTATTTACAAATTAAATATATAATATTTATAATTAATCTATACTATATTTTCAGTAGAGTTTTTTATATTTTTCTTTATTAAAAAAATTATTTTTAATCTTCTTAAATTTTCTATGAAAAAACTATTTGCACTTTTTTCTTTGGTATTTCTATTTTTTTTAACTTCTCCTGAAATTGTTAAAGCAGATGTTGCTGGTCTTACACCATGTATAGAATCAACAGCTTTTAATAAAAGATTAAATGCGAGTGTTATTAAACTTGAAAATCGCTTAAAAAAATATGATTTAGAATCACAACCGGCTATAGCGTTACAAAAACAAATTGAGAGAACAAAATCAAGATTTGATCGTTATGCTAATTCTGGTTTACTTTGTGGTAATGACGGTTTACCGCATTTAATTGCTGATGGTAGATGGAATCATGCAGCAGAATTTACAATTCCTGGTTTAATATTTTTATATATTACTGGTTGGATAGGTTGGGTAGGTAGAAAATATTTAAGGATAATAAGTAAAGAAACAGAATCAACACAAAAAGAAATTATAATTGATGTGCCTTTAGCTTTATCTGTTATGATTTCTGGTTATTGTTGGCCATTATCAGCATGGCAAGAATTTACAAGTGGAGATTTATTAGCTAATAATGAAGATATAACTGTTTCTCCTCGTTAATCTTTAAATTTAATAATTTATATTTAATACTTCTTATGGATAATTTTAAAACTTATTTATCAACTGCTCCTGTTTTATTAACAATTTGGCTAACAATAACAGCTGGATTAATAATTGAAATAAATCGCTTCTATCCTGATCCTTTAACATTTCCAGTTTTTAATTAAAACTTTTATAACTAGTTATAGAAGTTTTAATTAAAAGCTATCTTATTTTTAATAATAAAAATAAGATAGCTTTATAATGTTTTTGACAAAACATTATTATTATTTGTATTAGATTATGGAAACCTAAGAAATAATTTAACAGATTTAATATAAATTTACATCATACTTTTATTACCCTTATTAATTAAAAATAACCAAAAGAAATTCACTTCGATCTTAATCCTTTAATCTTTCTAATTTTTAATCTCGGAAAAATTATTTATTGTCTTAGATTTTCTCTTCCTGTTGTTTTTAACCAATTTTGCGCTTCAATGTAATTAGTAGGAGCTAATATTATTGCTTGTTTCCAATATTCTGCAGCTTTATCAAAAAGTTCTTTACTAAGTTCTATATTTTGTTTATCGATTGCTTTTGTTGCTTGATAATGATAAATAACTGCAATATTATTAAAAACTTGTGACAAATTAGAATTTAAATTTAAAGCTTGATGATAGTATTCTAAGGCTTTAACGTATTCTCCATTATTTGAATAAATCAATCCAATATTATATAAAATAAAGCTTCTATCATAAGGATCTTCTTCAATTTGTAATGCTTCATAATAATTTTCCAATGCTTCCGCATATTCACCTTCTGATTGTGCGGATAGACCATCACGATAATAAAAAAAAGCTTGCTTTTCTTGTTTACTAGCAGGAAAGACTTTTAATAAAATATCCGCTATAACGGTAAAAGTTTTATCTATAAAATTATCATTTTTTTGTAGCCTTAACATAAATTATAGAAAAGATTTTATGCCTCCTCTTTAACAATATAAGATAATAATTTCATCATTCTTGCACGCTTTATAGATTTACTTAATTGATTTTGTTGTTTAACCGTAAGATGAGTGGAACGTCTAGGAAGAATTTTTCCTTGATCAGTTAAAAAAGAATGTAATAATTCAATATCTCTATATCGAATAAGATAACCAGGTTCTATAGGAGATAAATGACGTTTAAAATAAGCCATAAATTTATTTAATTTCTTTATGAAAAACGTGTTTATTGCAATAAGGACAATATTTTTTTAAATTTAATCTTGCCGAATTATTTCTTCTATTTTTTGTCGTAGAATAGCGAGAGATACCGTTAGATCTTTTTTGATTATTTGTTTTGCAGTCTATACATTCTAACGTAATAATTATTCGAGCACCTTTATTTTTAGCCATAATATTATTTATATTATAATTGAATCATATTTAATTAATTAATTTACAAATTTTTGCTTAATTAATATATAACAAAAATTTTCAAGACCTTGTAAAAATGTTTAAAGATTAGTATAATAATAGAAATTTAATTTTTATTAAAAAAACTTAATAAGAATGGCTAATATAAAATCAGCACAAAAAAGAATTGAAATTAATAGAAGAAATAATCTTAAAAATAGAATTTATAAATCTCTTATAAAAACTTCTACAAAAAAATATTTTTCAGTTCTTAAAGAATACGAACAAAATCCTACTCCTGAACTTTTAAAAACTATCCAAGATAAAGCTAATCAAGTTTATAGTAAAATTGATAAAGCACTTAAAAAAAAAGTTATTCATAAAAATACAGCAGCAAGAAAAAAATCCCAGATTGGAATTAGTTTAAAAAAATTATAACTAATTAATCTTTACTTAAATTATTGTATTAGAATAATATAAAAATTAAATTTTTATTAAGTTATTAAAATCAAAAAAATTTAATTTAAAATAGTTATTAGTTATAGTAAACGTGTATTTATATTTATACAATTAGTTTTATTTTTCAAAATGTTAAGAAATGAAAAAGACACTTTTTATTCCAAATTTACCTAATTTATTGGAAATACAATTTTCAAGTTTTTATTGGTTCTTAAGTTATGGATTAGAAAACGAATTAACTTTATTTCCCTCAATTATTAGTCCACATTTTGATATTGAATTTAGAATTTATGCAAATGAATTTATTTTAAAAAAACGAAAAAATAGAACCCGTTTAGATGATAAAAAAGACAAATTAACACATGCTCTTAGAATTTATTTACCTTTTCAAGTAAAACGTCATAACACAGAGCAAAAAGTTACAGTTCAATATCTTTTTATAGGTGAATTGCCATTAATGACAACAACTGGAAGTTTTATTGTTAATGGATGTGAAAGGGTTATAGTTAATCAAATCATTAAATGTCCCGGTTTATATTATAAATTCGAAAAAAATAAATTTTTATCAATTCCCACTTTAACATTAGTAGCTAAACGAGGATCATGGTTAAAATTCGAATTAACTCGTCAAGGTTGTTGGGTAAAAGTTGATAAAGATAAACGAATTTGTATTTTAGATTTTTTACATCAAATGGGTCTAAATGATAAAGAAATAAGTTTAGCTATTAAATTTAACTCAATTTTATATCAGTATAAAAATCTTCAAGAAGAAAAAAAAATTAAAAATCCAAGCAAGTTTTTAGAAGATGGAGAAGTTAAAATTTTAGTTGATAATCTATTTAATGAAAAATATTATGAATTAGGTACAATTGGTCGTTTACTTATTAATAAACGTTTAAATTTAAATAGGGATTACAATATTAAAACTCTAACTTCTCAAGATATTTTAGCAATATTGGATTATTTTTTCCAATTAAAAGGTTTTTTATCAGATGATATTGATAATTTACAAACTAAACGACTAAGATCAATTGGTGAAATACTTGAAACACAATTTCACGTAGGTTTAAATCGGTTAAAACGAGAACTAAGTAATTCATTAAATCTACGTGATGAATTAATGTTATTATCCTACCTGATTTTTAATTCACGCTCTGTTGGAGGAGCTTTTAAAGAATTTTTTGTTTCAAGTCAATTATCACAATATATGGATCAGACAAATCCATTAGCTGAATTATCCCATAAGCGTCGTATAAGTGCGATAGGTCCTGGTGGCTTAAATGCAGACCGAGTTAAATTAAGTGCGAGAGATATTCATCCTAGTCAATATGGAAGAATTTGTCCAATTGAAGCTCCTGAAGGTAAAAATGTTGGAATAGTTAGTGCTTTAGCATGTTATGCTAAAATAAATTTTAATGGATTTATTGAAACACCATATTTTCAAGTAAACCAAGGTAAAATACTTTATGATAAACCATTAGTATATTTAGCGGCAAATGAAGAAGATAATGTAAAAATTAGTTCATGTGATGTAAAAACAACAACTAATGGATTTTTGACTGAAGATATTGTTGTAGCTCGTTTTAATCATGAATTTTTAACAACGTCTTCCAAAGAAGTTGATTTTATTTCAATATCACCTATTCAAATTATTTCTATAGCTGCTACGTTAATTCCTTTTCTTGAACATAATGATGCTAATAGAGCATTAATGGCTTCAAATATGCAAAGACAAGCTGTTCCTTTATTATACCCGCAAAAACCTATTGTTGGTACAGGATTAGAATTACAAATTAGTTCAGATTCAAATTTAGTAGTTATTGCAATAAAACCTGGAATTGTCTCTTTTGTTTCTTCACAACAAATCATTATAAAAACATTTGATAATTTAGAAAATATTTATTTATTAACGAAATATGAACGTTCCAATCAAGAAACTTGTCTAAATCAGAAACCTATTGTTTGGGTTGGTGAAGAAATTAAAACAGGACAAATTATAGCAGATGGAGCAGCTACAGATGATGGAGAATTAGCTTTAGGATATAATTTAACAGTTGCTTATATGCCGTGGGAGGGGTATAATTATGAAGATTCTATTTTAATAAGTGATAGAGTTGTCATTAATAATTTACTTACCTCAATTCATATAGAAAAATTTCAAACTTACCTACGAGAAACTGAAAATGGTTATGAGCGACTTACAAGAGAATTACCTTTTATCGACTCACCAATTAGTACTTATTTAGATGAAAATGGTATAATCTATAAAGACACATTTGTTCAACCAGGTGATATTTTAGTAGGTAAAGTTACTCCCACAACAGAATTCGATCAATTCCCCGAAGCCAGATTACTTAAAGCCATTTTTGGATTTAAATATCCTAACGTAATTGATAATTCATTAAAAGTTTCTGCAGGAACATTTGGCAGAGTAATAGATACTAAAATTTTAAAAGAAGATGGTTTTGAAAATTTAATTAGGGTTTTCATTGCTGAAATTCGAAAAATTAAAGTTGGAGATAAGATTGCTGGACGACATGGTAATAAGGGGGTAGTTTCTAAAATTTTATCTCAACAAGATATGCCTTTTTTACCTGATGGAACAATTGTAGATATTATTTTAAACCCACTTGGTGTACCTTCCAGAATGAATGTAGGTCAAATTTATGAATGTTTATTAGGATTTGCCGCAGATCATTTAAATAAAAGATATAAAATTTTACCTTTTGATGAAATTTATCAAAGTGAAGCATCAAGAGTTTTAATTAATCAAAAGTTATCGGAAGCATCAAAAAAACAAAATAAAAAATGGTTATATAATTCTTATTCACCAGGGAAAATTTTTTTAACAGATGGGCGTACTGGAATAAAATTTGATAATCCTATTCTTGTAGGTCGTTCTTATATATTAAAACTTGTTCATCTTGTTGATGATAAAATTCAAGCTCGTTCAACAGGTCCTTATTCATTAATAACGCAACAACCTGTAGGAGGAAAATCAAGAAAAGGCGGACAAAGATTTGGGGAAATGGAGGTTTGGGCATTAGAAGCTTATGGTTGCGCTTATATTTTACAAGAGCTATTAACAATTAAATCTGATGATCTTCAAGGAAGAAATCAAGTTTTAAATTCTTTAGTTTTTGGAAAAGTAATCCCACCACCTGGTATACCTGAATCGTTCAAAGTTTTAATTTTAGAATTACAAGCATTAGGATTAAATATTGAAACATCAATTTTACATAAACAAAAATCAAATGAGTTAAAAGTCAAACAAATTGATTTAATGAAAACCTATGAAATAAAAATTACGGAATAATATTTTTATACAACAAAAATTTAATTTATGATTATCAAATAAATATATAAATAAATTAGCGAGGTAATATGGTATCACTAACTGAGCAGTTTAATTTTATAAAAATTAGTTTAGCTTCTCCGGAAATGTTAAAAAAATCAGCTCAACGTATTTTACCAAATGGGAAAATAGTTGGAGAAGTAAAAAAAACTGATACTATAAATTATAGAACATTCAAACCAGAAATTAATGGTTTATTCTGTGAAAAAATTTTTGGACCAGTAAAAAGTGGAGAGTGTAGCTGTGGATTATATAAGCATTATCGAAAATCAGGTATTGTTTGTGACATGTGTCATGTAGAAATAACAGACTGCCGTGTAAGAAGACATCGAATGGGGTATATTAAATTACTTGCTTCTTTAACCCATATTTGGTATTTAAAAGCAAGACCAAGTTTTTTAAGCCTTGTATTAAAAGAAAGATTAAAAAATATAGAAAAAATAGTATATTTTAGCGATACTCCAAAATTAGAACATGCACATTTAATAAATATTCCTATTTATTTAGATGACGAAGATGATGATTTTACAGAAGAGTTTTTAATGCAAAAATATTTGAAAATGAATGGTAAAAAACATGGTGTGGAATTAATGCAAGAAAAACTTTTAAAGTTAAATTTAAAAAAAGAAATTGAAAATAGCCGTAGAGAATTATTTAACTGTTTAAATAATGAAGGTTCGTTGAACGTAAATAATATTAACGACAAAAATTTTCACTCTAAATCTAAAGAAAAAGAAATATTCAATTTTGATTATAAAAATTTAAAACAACAATCGTTTGTAAAAACTGTTCCTGAAAAAACTGTTCCTGAAAAAACTTTTCACTTAAGCTCAACTAATACTACTAAATATCAAAATATTTCTCAGTTTAAATATTACGGAAATTTTGAATATAATTATAGTTGCAATTATTTTTTTAAAGATTTTATTTATAATAAAAAATTTAAAAACAAAAAATTAATTTCCAGTTTTTATAAATCTCAACTAGAATATTCTGATAAAAATTATCAAAATAATCTCAGTTTAAATCAATATAAATTTAATAAAAAAAATTATAAAGTAAGTTTTAAAAATCTTTATCCAAATAGAATTGACCTATATTTTATTGAAATAACAAAGCGTAGACTTAGAATTTTAGAAAGTTTTTTATTAACAAATACAAATCCGGGCTGGATGATACTATCTGTTTTACCAGTTATACCGCCTGGATTAAGACCAATGATACAATTAGAAGGTGGAAGATTTGTTACATCAGATTTAAATGAATTATACAGAAAAGTTATTATGAGAAATAATCGTTTAAAACGATTATTTGATATAAGTGCTCCTGATATGGTTATTAGAAATGAAAAACGATTATTACAAGAAGCAGTTGATAATTTAATTGATAATGGTAAAAGAGGAGAATTAGCTTTAGATTTACATGATAGACCTTTTAAATCTCTATCGAATGCTATTGAAGGTAAACAGGGGCGATTTCGTCAAAATTTATTAGGAAAACGGGTTGATTACTCAGGTAGATCTGTTATTACTGTTGAGCCTAAACTTAAATTATTTGAATGTGGTTTGCCTTATGAAATGGCTATAGAATTATATAAGCCGTTTTTAATTTATGAATTGATTGAAAAAGCAATTGTTTCGTCAATAAAAGCGGCTGAAAAAATTATAGGTAAAAATCAACAATTTATTAGTTATTTACTTGAAAAAATTTTAAAAAAACACCCAATCATATTAAATCGTGCTCCAACTTTACATAGGTTAAGTATCCAAGCTTTTTACCCAATATTAGTTCATGACAAAGCAATTTTATTACATCCTTTAGTTTGTTCAGCCTTTAATGCAGATTTTGATGGTGATCAAATGGCAGTGCATTTACCGTTATCAATAAAAGCTCAATCTGAAGCACTCTCATTATTGTCTACAACGTTAAACTTTTTATCACCAGCAACAGGATTACCTGTGATTGTACCAAGTCAAGATATGCTTCTTGGTTGTTATTATTTGACCACAAATAACTTATTTAAATTAAAAAATTCAAGTCATTATTTTGCTAGTCTAAAAGATGCCATTTTAGCATATGAAACTAAACAAATAAATTTACATTCGTTAATTTGGGTTCGTTATGAAGGTTATTTAGAAGACAGTAATAACAAACTTAAAAAAATTATTAATATTAATTCCCATTCAAAGTTATTAATATACAAAGATAAACAAATAAAACAAGATGAAAATAATAAAATTTTAGTTACTTATATTAGAACAACAGTAGGTCGTATTATTTTTAACGATTTCATTGAAAAATCAGTAGATTTAAAAACTAAAAATTTTTTATCAACCACTACAAATGAACAAAGTACCACAGAAGACATTTTTTCGAAATAAAATTGTAACAAAAAAATATTTACAAAAAATTCTATTTTGGTCTTTTAGAACGTTTGGGATTGCAAAAGCAGCTTTTCTATCAGATTCTTTTAAAAAATTAGGTTTTTATTTTGCTACCCAAGCTGGAATATCTTTAAATATTGAAGATTTAAAAGTACCACCATTAAAAACTAGTTATATAAAAGAAGCATATGAAAAAATTGAAAAAGCTGAGTTTGAATTTAATTCTGGTCATATTACTGAAGTTGAAAAATATCAACGAGTTATTGGCATTTGGACAGTAACTAGTGATAAATTAAAAACACAAGTTATTGAATTCTTTAGAAAATGTGATCCTTTAAATCCCATATTTATGATGGCATTTTCAGGTGCTAGAGGCAATTTATCACAAATAAGACAATTAGTCTCTATAAGAGGTTTAATGACAGGACCATCAGGTAATTTAATCGATATACCGATTACTAAAAATTTTCGTGAAGGTTTAAATACTACAGATTATATGATTTCTGCCTATGGAGCAAGAAAAGGATTAGTAGATACTGCTTTAAAAACAGCTGATTCTGGTTATTTAACAAGACGTTTAATAGACGTAGCACAAGATATTCTCATTCGTCAAATTGAATGTAATACAAATCAAGGAATTTATTTTTATAAATTAAACAATAAAAAAGGAAAAATTTTTGGTCTAAAAGATAGAATATTAGGTAGAATATTAGCCAAAGATCTAATTCATTTAGAGTCGAAAAAAATAATAGGTTATAAAAATTCTGAAATTAACTCATTAATTGTAAAAAAGATAGAACAATGTAAAATTGAGAGTGTTATTGTTCGTTCCCCATTAACTTGCGAATCAAGTCGCTCGATTTGTCAAAATTGCTATGGTTGGAATTTAAGCACAGATAAATTAGTAGATTTAGGGGAAGCAGTTGGGATTATTGCTGCTCAATCTATTGGCGAACCTGGGACACAATTAACAATGAGAACATTTCATATTGGAGGTATTTTTTCATTTACTTCAAGTTATCAAATTGTTTCTCAAGTTTCTGGTCAAATTTTTTTTTCAAAAACCTTAAAAACTATTCCTACTCGAAATATAGAAGGAAAAAATGTCAAGATTATTGAATTTCCAACAAATATAGAAATAATAAATTTTAAAAATGAAGTTTTCAAAATCTTTTTAAAAAAAGATACAATTCTTTTTGTAAATAATAAAGAATTTATAAAAAAAAATCAATTAATTGCTTGTTTACCAGAAAAATTTAAGGGTCTTGAAAGACAAGAAAAAAAATTAGTATATTCAAATATTTCTGGTGAAATAATTTCTACCCAAAAATTAAATAATAAAAATAAATTAGATAAAACAATACAAAATAATTTAATTTGGGTTTTATCAGGTACAGTTTTTAATATTCCTTTTTCTGCGAAAGTTATAAGATACAAATTTTCATATTTAACAAAAATTAAAAGTATTGCTACAACAAAACTTATTTGGTTTAAAAAGGGAAGAATTAGAATAATTAAAACTTCTAAATATAATAAAATTAAAGATTCGAAAATAAAATTATTTAAAACAATTAATAATATTGAAAATTGTAATTTATTTTTAGTAAATACTAAATCTACCTTTTCAACTAAAAATTTTGGTAAATACTATTTAATTAAATTAAGTTACAATAAATTTTATTTTTTAAAAAAACTATTTCAATTCAATTTTAAACAGTTTACAAAATTTGCTCAATTAATAAATAGCAACTTTAGGACTAATCTTAGCGGAATAATTTACTTTTTAAAATTAAAAACAAGTTTAAATAATAATTTTCAACAAATTAAATATGGGGGAACTATTTTTTATTTACCAGAAGAAAGATTTATTATTAACAGTAATCTTTCTAAGAATTCTATTTCAGATTTATGTTGGCTAGAAAGCAAAACAAAAATCTATAAAAATCTTTATAATAAAAATTCTGGACTTTTAAAAATTATATCATCTAATAATCTTATTAAAAAACTGATTATTAAATCAGGTTATAAAATCCAATTATCATATAATCAATTTAAAAAGTTAAATTTTAAAAAACAATTATTTTTTAAAGGTGAGAATATTCTTAATATTCATGAAATAAAGCAACTATCATATGTTGAAGCTTTTAAATCATTAAAAGAATATTTTTTAATAATTCGTCCTATTTTTTTATACCAAATACCTAAAATAAAACTAAGAAAAACTGATTCTGAAATATTCCCAATAACGAACAGTTTTATTAATATTTATTCAACACATTTTAAACATAAGAATAAAATTGTTATTAACAATAATAAATTTATAAATTTAATAAAAACTGATTTATTTTTTATAAATAAAAACTTCAATTTGAGTACTTATAAAAAAAAGTTTAACAATACATTGAAATTAAAACTAAAAAAAGTGCCAACGCGAATAGAATTTTTTAGAAAAAAAAATCATTTTTGTTTACAACTTAATATTTTTGAAAATATTTTTTCGAGTAAGTTTCAACTAAAAGTTAATAATTATACAAATTCTACAATTTCTTTACTTGTAAAAGATAATCAGTACATTGAGCCTTATAGTTTTTTTGCAACACTAGAATTTTTACCGACAAGTTTTGGCAAGATTTATAAATTAAAAGAAAAAAAACAAACAATTGAAAAATGCTTATTTATAATAACCCCAAAAAATTATAAGACTATTTTTAGTGAAAATAAAATTACTTTTAATAAAAATTTTATTACAGCTGGAAGTTTTTTATCCAAAAATTTAATTACATTAAATTGTGGTATTGTAGATAATTGTTTAATTAATAACAAATTAATATTACATTTTATAAAACCTTTTCTTTTTTCGGGTAAAACAATAATTTTCTTTAATAATAATGATTTTATAAAAAAAAATGAAAGTTTAGGAATTTTATTTTGTAAACAAACCCAAACGGGTGATATTGTTCAAGGTTTACCAAAAGTAGAAGAAATTTTAGAAGCAAGAAAACCAAAAAGTTTTATTAATGATGAACCAACTTTATTCTTAAACTTATTTGAAACACTATTAAGTGAAGAAAAAGATTATCAAAAAGTGACAAATAAAAAAAAAGAAACCTCAAAAAAAATAAAAATTAAAAATGCTAATTCCGAATCACAAGATAATTTAATTGATTTAGATTTATTAAAAAAAAATGAAAGTTTTATTAATTTTAGTGATGTAATTACGTTTTATACAGCTAATCCTCATAATAGACTTAAGTATTTAAATTATTGCTATAAAAATTTTTTAAATGATTATGAATCGGCCTATAGAAGTTTACGTAAAATTCAATCATTTATTTTAACAAGTATTCAAAAGGTGTATTTTTCACAAGGTGTACAAATCGCAGATAAACATCTTGAAATCATAATTAGAAAAATGACCTCAAAAGTAAAAGTAGACTATCAAATTCATAGTATCCTTTTGAGTGGTGAATCTGTTGAATTAAGACAAATTTATAATATAAATAAAGTCTTATTAAGAACAAATTCAGAAAAACTAATATATGAACCAATTTTATTAGGCATTACCAAAGCATCTTTAACAAGTCAAAGTTTTATTTCTGCATCAAGTTTTCAACAAACTATTAAAGTATTAAGTGTAGCTGCAATTCAAGGAAAAGTTGACTGGCTTAGAGGTCTAAAAGAAAATGTTATTATTGGTCGTTTAATACCTGCAGGAACAGGATTTAATAGTTATGATCAAATTTCTTATATTAATGAACTTCTTTAATATTAAAAAAATAATTACCTAGTTGTAAAAGATTGAAATTAAATCTTTTTCTATTTATATAAATTAAAAAAATTAATTAACTTTTTGTTTGGAGTAAAAATTATGGCTAATTATGAATTAGCTCAACTTTTAGAAGCAGGTGTACATTATGGTCATAAAGCTTATCGCTGGAATCCAAAAATGTTTCCTTATATTTATACTGAACGCGATGGAATTCATATTCTTGATTTAATTCAAACGGTTCATTTATTAAAACAAGCTTGTGAATATGTTACTAAAGAAGCAAGTCAAGGAAAAACCTTTTTATTTGTAGGAACAAAACGTCAGGCAGCATCTATTATTGCTCAAGAAGCAAAGCGCTGTTCTTCATATTATATAAATCATTGTTGGTTAGGAGGGATGCTAACAAATTGGGAGACATTTACTACTCGAATTGAAAGATTAAATTTACTTGAAAAACAAGAAGCTTCTGGTCATTTTGATTTGTTAACAAAAAAAGAATTAGCTATTGTTAAAAAAGAACTTGAAAAACTACGTAAATATTTAAATGGAGTTAAAAATATTACTAAAAGACCTGATATCATAATTATAATTGATCAAAAACGTGAAATGAATGCTATAAAAGAAGCTTTAAAATTAAAAATTCCTATTATTTCTATTTTAGATACAAATTGTGATCCAGATCTTGTTGATATACCAATTCCAGGTAATGATGATGCATTAAGATCTATAAAATTTATTTTGCAACAACTAACTAATAACATAATAATTGGAAAAGAAAATAAAAAATTTAGAGAAAATAATTAACAAAATATTTAGAGCTGTTAACAAGAAAATTATTTTATAATAAATTAATAATTATTTTTACTTAGTAATAAATGCAAATTGATTCAAAATTAGTCAAAGAATTAAGAGAAAAAACTGGTGCTGGTATGATGGATTGTAAAAATGCTCTTAAAGAAACGTCGGGAGAATTTGAAAAAGCAATTGCATATTTACGTCAGAAAGGTCTTGCTTCAGCTAATAAAAAATTATCACGACAAGCTAATGAAGGAATTATAGAATCTTATATTCATACAGGAAGTAAATTAGGTGTTATTGTTGAAATAAATTGTGAAACAGATTTTGTAGGTCGTCGTCAAGAATTTCATGAATTAGCAAAAAATATTGCAATGCAAATTGCTGCGTCACCATCTATAATTTATGTTTCTTATGATCAAATTCCTCCAGAAATAATTGAAACTGAAAAACAAATTGAAATTGGTAAAGAAGATCTTATAAATAAATCAGAAGAAATGAAAAAGAAAATTATTGAAGGTAGAATTGAAAAAACATTAAGAAGTTTTTGTTTACTTGATCAACCATTTATAAAAAATCAAGATATTACAATAGAAGAACTTATTAAACAAAATATTGCTTTATTAGGAGAAAGTATAAAAGTTCCTCGTTTTACTCGCTATGTTTTAGGACAATATAATTAAGTTTTGGTATTAAAAAACAGTTTTATATAATTTTATTATTATAATTTTATTAGAATTTATATTAGATATTTTTTGAATAAAATAAAAACTTTATTTCTTATGATTTTGAATAACATAGATTCACTATTATTGATTTGTGGTGTTGAAGTTGGAAAACATTTTTACTGGGAATTTCAAGGTATTACTTTTCATGGACAGGTTTTTATTGTTAGTTTATTTGTTATAACAATAATATTGCTTTTTTCAATATTAGGAACAAATAATATAAAAGTAATTCCTGAAAGCTTTCAAAACTTTATGGAATTTGTTGTTGAGTTTACTCAAACAATTGCAAGAGACCAAATTGGTGAAAGTTATTATAGACCATGGATACCATTTGTAGGAACGTTATTTTTATTTATACTTGGTTGTAATTGGGCTGGTGCATTAATTCCTTGGAAACTTATTGAACTTCCCGAAGGAGAATTAGCTGCGCCTACTAATGATATAAATACAACTGTAGCTTTAGCATTAATTACATCGTTTTCATATTTTTATGCAGGTATAAATAAAAAAGGTTTAAGTTATTTCAAACGTTATATTCAACCAACACCAGTTCTTTTACCAATTAATATTTTAGAAGATTTTACAAAACCATTATCATTAAGTTTTCGGCTTTTTGGTAATATTTTAGCAGACGAACTAACAGTTTCTGTATTAGTTATGTTAATTCCTTTAATAATTCCTTTGCCAATAATGATTTTAGGACTTTTTGCAAGTTCTATCCAAGCTTTAATTTTTTCTACATTAGCTTCTGCTTATATTGGTGAAGCTCTTGAAGGTCATTAAAATTAGTTTTATTTTAAGCTTTTGAAATCTGTTAATTTTTTTATGTATTACAATTTAGAATTATGGATTCAATTATTTCTGCTGCTTCTGTTATTGCTGCTGGTCTTTCAGTAGGTTTAGCGGCAATTGGACCTGGTATCGGTCAAGGAAATGCTGCTGGTCAAGCTGTAGAAGGTATTGCTCGTCAACCAGAAGCAGAAAATAAAATTCGTGGTACTTTACTTTTAAGTTTAGCTTTTATGGAAGCGTTAACAATTTATGGGTTAGTAGTAGCACTTTCTTTATTATTTGCTAACCCTTTTACAAGTTAACATAAATTTTTTATACCAAAATATTTTTGGTATAAAAAATAATTTATTAATAAATTATTTTTTATATAATCAAATGATTGATATTTCGTTTCTTTTATTAAATATTGAAGAAAAAAGTGGTGGCTTATTTGATTTTGATGGAACTTTACCCTTAACAATTTTTCAATTTATTCTACTAACGTTTATTCTAGAACGACTTTTATTTAAACCACTTTCTCAAGTTGAAAGTCTACGAATTGAAAATTTAAAAAAGAAAACTGAAACAATAGAATTAACATTAACTGGAGCAAATTTTTTAGTTAATCTTTACAATGTTGAGGTTTCAAATATTGAAAAAAAAATTGATAGTTTATTAAAAAAGGATAATTTGAAATTACAAGAACATTTTACAAATCAATTATCTTATATAAATACAAATTCATTAAGTGTTTTAAATAATAATGAACAAACTATAAACAAAAAAATTACTGGTTTATCTAGCAATGAAGAAGTTAAAATTGCTAGTTCAACTATTGCTGCAATAATGATTAATCAAATTATTTCAAAGTAAAATAGAAGAATAGAAAATTCTTCTTAAATAACATAAAAACAAAAGAAATATGCAGAATTTAAATAATATTTTTACTTTTTTAGTTTCTGAACTTAAAATTCTTAATGTAGATATAAATACAGATATTTTTGAAACAAATATAATAAATTTAATTTTATTAATTAGTTTATTAGTTTATGTTGGTAAAGATTTCTTAGGAACTACTTTAACTAATAGAAGAAGTTTAATTTTAGATAGAATTGAAGAAATAGATAAAAAAGTAAATGATGCTCAAAAACAATTTCTAGAATCTTATATTCAATGGTCACAAATTAATATTTTAAAAAAGAATTTAGAAAAAAGAACTTTACAAAAAATAGACGCGTTTCATGAAGTACAAAATTATAAGAATAAAGATATTTTAGTAAGAGAGTATTTTTCTACACTGGTTACATTACAATTGAAAAATGAAAGAGTCCAAAAACAGGTTCGAACATATGTAATAGAATTAGCATTAATAGAAGTTTATGGAACTTTTAATAAATTATTTAATAATAAAAGATTCCAAGAAAATTATTTAAATTATAGCGTTCTATTATTTGAAAAATTGATAGCAGATAATTAATTAGGAGATAATTAATATGGTAGAAAACTCAAAAATTGGTGATCCTTATGCTTATGCTTTTTTAAAAGTTGTTTATAGTGACTTAAATTTTACAAATTTTAGTTGTTTAATAGCAGATATATTAGATTTTTGTACAATTTTAAATTTATACCCAAGTATTCAAAAATTTTTATCTAATCCAACATACGATGTGAAAAAAAAGAAAGAATTATTAAATGATTTTGGTGGGAAATCTTTAAATTTTTTAGTAATAAATTTTTTATATTTATTATGTGATACAAAACGTATTGTTTATATTTCTTCAATATTAAAGATATTCTTGGAAATATTATTAAAAAGTACAAATGCCTATATTGTTGAAATTGAAATTCCAGTAATAGAAGCTTGTACTATTTATGTTGATAAATTAAATAAAATTTTATCAAATTGGTTTATAGAAAATCAAAATCAAGTAAAATTTAATAAAATAAATTTTACATGTTTTAAAGAACCACTTTTAATTTATACAATTAAACAAAATTCAGGATTACTTGGTGGTTTTAAATTAAATTTTTTAACTGAATCAAAAACTGTAGATTTTTCAATTTCAACAAAAATTCAAAAAATTTCTAGAATTTTAGATTATTAAAAAAATAATATTTATCCAAATATAAAAAATTTATAGATATAAATAATTTATATGTTAATTTACATTTATGGCTGTAGGTCCAGACGAGATTAGTAATATTATTAGACAAAATATTTTAAAATATACAGGTGAACAAAAAATTGAAAATATTGGAACTGTTTTACAAGTCGGTGATGGAATCGCTAGAGTATATGGGCTTGATGAAGTAATGTCTGGTGAATTATTACAATTTGATGACGAAGAAAAAACAGTTGGTATTGCGCTAAATTTAGAAAATGATAATGTTGGGGCTGTATTAATGGGTGAAGGTCGTGGTATTCTGGAAGGTAGTTCTGTAAAAGCTACTGGTAAAATTTCTCAGATTCCTGTTAGTGAAGCATTTCTTGGTCGAATTGTTGATCCATTAGCTAATCCTATTGATGGTAAAGGACCAATTATTTCGACAGAAACTCGTTTAATTGAATCGATGGCTCCTGGTATTATTAGTCGTCAATCAGTTTGTGAACCATTACAAACAGGAATTACAGCAATTGATGCTATGATTCCAATAGGACGTGGTCAACGAGAACTTATAATTGGTGATAGACAAACTGGTAAAACTTCTATAGCTTTAGATACTATTATTAATCAAAAAACAGAAAACGTTATTTGCGTTTATGTAGCAATTGGCCAAAAAGCTTCATCTGTTGCTCAAGCTGTTAATGTTCTAGAAGAAAAAGGCGCATTACAATATACAATTATTGTAGCAGCAAATGCAAATGATCCTGCTACTTTACAGTATATTGCCCCTTATACTGGTGCAGCATTAGCAGAATATTTTATGTATAAAGGAAAACATACTTTAATAATATATGATGATTTAACAAAACAAGCTCAAGCTTATAGACAAATGTCATTATTATTAAGACGACCTCCAGGACGTGAAGCATATCCAGGTGATGTTTTCTATTTACATTCAAGATTATTAGAACGTGCAGCAAAATTAAGTGGGAAGTTAGGTAACGGAAGTATGACAGCATTACCTATTATTGAAACACAAGCTGGAGATGTTTCAGCTTATATTCCAACAAATGTTATTTCTATTACAGACGGTCAAATATTTTTATCAAATGATTTATTTAATTCAGGTATCAGACCAGCAATTAACGTAGGTATTTCAGTTTCAAGAGTAGGTTCTGCTGCTCAAATTAAAGCTATGAAACAAGTTGCTGGTACTTTAAAACTTGAATTAGCTCAATTTGATGAATTAGAAGCATTTTCACAATTTTCTTCAGATTTAGATCAAAGTACACAAAAGCAATTAGCTCGTGGAAAAAGATTAAGAGAAATTTTAAAACAAGCACAAAATTCCCCTTATTCTGTCGAAGAGCAAATTGCAATTATTTTTACTGGTACTAATGGATATTTAGATCAACTTGATTTAACTAAAGTAACTTCTTATATTATAGCTTTATTAGATTATTTAAAAGTTTCAAAACCAGAATATGGACAAGAAATAAAATCTACAAAAACTCTTACTGATAAAGCAAAAGAAATTTTAAAAGAAGCTAATTTTGAAATTTCAACATCATTTAAATAAAAATTTTTAATTATTTAATTTTATTTAATTAACCAAGATAAAAATTCTATATAGTAATAGAAAATATAGATAATCTAGTCTATATATCTATTAGATAGAATTTTTAGGGATTGTAGTTCAATTGGTTAGAGCACCGCCCTGTCACGGCGGAAGTTGCGAGTTCGAGCCTCGTCAGTCCCGTAAAATATGTTTAAAAAATCTTAAAATAAAATATATTGTAATAATTATTTGCTATAACAAATAATTATTACAATATATTTTATTTTAAGATTTTTTAAACATAGGAATGTAAAGATGATTTATTATTTAGCAATTTTAAACTTATTGATAAAAAAAGTTGAAGAAAAATACTTAAAAGCTAATTTTCCAAATATTGAAATTGGTGATACTATTAGAATAGGTCTTAAAATTAAAGAGGGTGAAAAAGAAAGAATTCAATATTATGAAGGTGTAATAATAGCAAAGAAGAATTTTGGTATAAATAAAACAATTATAGTAAGAAGAATTATTCAAGGGGTTGGAGTTGAACGTCTTTTTCTTTTAAATTCGCCACGACTTATTACGTTAGAAATAAAAAAATCTGCTAAAGTAAAACGTGCTAAATTATATTATTTACGTAAGTTATCTGGTAAGGCTACAAGATTAAAACAAAAATATTAATTTATTGCATCCGACTGGGTTCGAACCAGTGTGTTCTATTCGAGAAAACGGATTATGAGTCCGCTGCCTTCAGCCACTCGGCCACGGATGCAAAACTTTTGGAGCTGATGGGAATTGAACCCACTTCCATTTTATTAAATGTTTTATGAATTTTTACAAAATTAGTCTATAAAATATTTATTATAGACAAATGCCTAAAAGTACAAATTTAAAAATCTTAACTTTACAAGAGAGCACTAAAAAATCTTCTATTTTCAATTTTTTGTTTAGAACTTAAAAATTGACTATAAAAATATTTTTACTAAATTAAGCAAAACAATTTATTTTTTTAAAACTATTAATATTATTTACTTTTATTTAAATTTTAAAGTAAAAAAAATTTTTGATTCTTGTATATCATAAATCATTTTTTGAAATGTCGAAACCATTTCAGCCCCAATTACAATTATTATTGAACTTAATTTTATTTATCTACTTGATTATTCTGTTACCATTCCTATAAAGTAAATTTTTCACTATCGTTATATAAGAATAATATAAAAGTTCTTAAAAAAGTCAAATAGTTATTTGACTTTTTAAGAACTTTTATATTATTCTAAATCTTTTCGATTAGGATTTCTAGAAGGATCATTTGATAAAAATCCGAAAACAAAAAGAGAAGTAAAAAAAATAACTACTGTATAAACAAGAATTTTTAATGTTAACATAAAATATTTCTCCAAAAAAGATTTTTACTATTAAAAAGTATAGTAAAATTTTGTCAACTAAATTTAAAAAGAGATTGGAAATAATAAATACGCAGTTCTTACATGAATTTCAATTATTGTTTTTTTTTTTAATGTCTTTTCATTTTTTTCAATCGTAGGTACTAAAAATCCATCTATTAATATAAAATCACCTTTTCTATAACATTGAAGTAGATCATTTGTTATTTTTTCTTTATACCATAAAACTATATTAACAATTTCTAAAAATTTTTTTTGCTTAATAAAAGTTATAAAATTACCTTTCATTTTTATAGAGTTGATATTTGGTAAATCAATTTGTTGTTTTGGATTTTCTGTAATCCTTAAAAGAAAAAGACAATTATTCATCTTATTAAATTTTTAAATTACGTTGTCTAAAAGATTGCTCATATTTTAAATCTTTTAATGTACTCAGAATTTTTTCAAAATATTCTTGTAAATAGTTTTCAACAGTAATAAAATTACTTTTTTCAATTATTAATTTATCATATAATTTTGAAGAAGCAGAGAAAAATTGAGTTTCTTCTAAAGTTTCAATAAAAGATAAACGTTCATTTATTTTAAAACTCCATTCAAATAAAGCCGTAAATTGTAAAATAAACTTTAGTAAGTTAATTGGAATAAAATTTAATTTGGCTTTTTGACCGGAAAATTTTTCACATAAGTTTATTATATCTTTAGAACGTAAAGCTTTAGAATCACTTAAAAAAAATGTTTCCTTTTCTATATCACGAATTAATAAACTTTTTATACAAATTGCTGCAGCATCTTGTGTATCAATATAAGAAATAAGAGTTGATTCTGTTGTTATCCAAATAGGTTGCTTATCGAGAATTGGTATAGCATACTGATTAATAAAAGCTTGGTAAAATCCAGCAATTCGAAATATTGTATAAGGAATACATGATTGCTTGAGATTTTCTTCAATTTTTAATTTTGCTTGCATTAATGGAATATAAGGATATTTCTCTGCATTAAAAATTGAAAAAAAAATAAATCGTTTTACATTTATTTCTTTTGCTAATTTAATTAAATTCAATTTCGCTTGTAAATCTATTTCAGTTATACTAATAAATTCATCTGATCTTGTTGTTGCTGCATCAATAATTGCTGTTATGTCTTTAAAAGCTAAAGGTAAGGTTTCAGGTACTATTAAATCACCATAAATTAAAGTCGCTCCTAATTCTTTTAAAAAATTTGCTTTTATTTTGTTTCTTATTAAACATTTAACTTCGAAACCATCTTTTAATGCTTTTCTAACAATTTGTCTTCCTAAAGTTCCCGTTGCACCAATTACTAATAGACTCATATTATGTTTTGTTTATTAAAGTTTTATTTAAAAATACAAATTAATTAAAAAATTTTAAAGTTTTCTATATGAAAATTTTAGGTAGAAAGGGAATCGAACCCTTACAATTATGAATTATCATATTTTGAATATGACGCGTCTACCAGTTTCGCCATCTACCCTTTATTATAAGATAAATTTAAAGTAATTTTAAATCTTTTCATTAATCATGAATTTAAACAATCTACTTTTTCTTTTCTGATATTTTTTCTTTTTACTATTTATATTGCACATAATATTGTTATTAATTTAAACTAGCAATCTTATTAAACTTCTAAGAAATAATTAAATTTTCTATGAATAATAACAAACTAAAAAATTTATTTAATAAACCTTATAATTACGGTTTTTCAACTAATATTAATAATGATATAATTGCACCAGGACTAAATAAAACAGTTATTAAATTAATATCAAAAAAGAAAAATGAACCTAGTTTTATGCTAACGTTTAGATTAAAAGCTTATGAGAAATGGAAAAAATTAAAACAACCTGATTGGCAAAATTTAAATTTTAATTCATTAAATTATCAAAATATAATTTATTATTCTGCACCTAAACTAAAAAAAAAATTAAATAGTATTGACGAAATTGATCCAGAATTAAAAAAAACTTTTGAAAAATTAGGAATACCTTTAAATGAACAAAAGAAATTAGCAAATGTTGCTATTGATGCTGTTTTTGATAGTATTTCAATTATTACAACATTTAAAAAAGAACTTGCTAAATTTGGAGTAATTTTTTGTTCTATTTCGCAAGCAATTAATTGTTATCCAAATTTAATAAAAAAATATTTAGGAAGCGTTATTCCTATAGGAGATAATTTTTTTGCCGCCTTAAATTCAGCAGTATTTACTGATGGATCTTTTTGTTATATTCCTAAGAATATCACTTGTCCTTTAGAGCTATCAACTTATTTTAGAATTAATGATCAATTTTCTGGTCAATTCGAAAGAACATTGATTATAGCAGAAGAAAATAGTTATGTTAGTTATTTGGAAGGATGTACTGCCCCTCAATATGATACTAATCAATTACATGCGGCTATTGTTGAATTAATAGTATTTAATAATGCTGAGATTAAATATTCAACAGTTCAAAATTGGTATTCAGGAGATGAAAAGGGAAAAGGAGGTATATATAATTTTGTTACAAAACGAGGATTATGTATAGGTAATAATTCTAAAATATCATGGACTCAGGTTGAAACTGGGTCTGCTATAACATGGAAATATCCTAGTTGTTTTTTAATTGGGTCAAACTCAAAAGGAGAATTTTACTCAGTTGCTTTAACAAATAATTATCAGCAAGCTGATACTGGAACCAAAATGGTTCATATAGGTAAAAAAACAAAAAGTAATATTATTTCAAAAGGAATATCAACAGGAAAATCTAAAAATAGTTATAGAGGCTTAGTTAAAATTTATAAAAATGCAAATTATAGCAGAAATTACTCGCAATGTGACTCATTATTAATTGGTAACGACTCATCTGCTAATACTTTTCCTTATATTGATGTGCAAAATTCAAATTCAAAAGTTGAACATGAAGCTTCTACTTCTAAAATTGCTGAAGAACAAATTTTCTATTTTTTACAAAGAGGTATTTCATTGGAACAAACTATTAGTTTAATTATTAATGGATTTTGTCAAGAAATTTTTAACAAATTACCACTTGAATTTGCTACAGAAGCTAATCGTTTATTAAATTTAAAATTAGAGGGAAGTATTGGATAATGAATAAAAATAAACCAAATATTTTAAAAATTACTAATTTGTTTGCTACTGTAGATGATATTGCAATTTTAAATGGAATAAATTTAGAAATTAATCAAGGCGAAATACATGTTTTAATGGGACCAAATGGATCTGGAAAAAGTACCCTTTCAAAAGTAGTTGCAGGACATCCAGCTTATAAAATAACAAATGGAGAAATTATTTTTAAAAAAAAAAATTTATTAGAATTAGAACCTGAAGAAAGATCTAACTTTGGGTTATTTTTGGCTTTTCAATATCCTCTTGAAATAACTGGCGTAACTAACGAAGAATTTTTAAGAGCTGCTTATAATTCAAAACAAAAATATTTAAATTTACCGGAAGTAGATCCAATTGAATTTTTTGAAATTATTACAAAAAAATTGATAGATATAAAGATCGATATAAGTTTTTTAAGTAGAAATGTAAATGAAGGATTTTCTGGGGGGGAAAAAAAACGTAATGAAATTTTACAATTAGCTTTACTAGATTCAGATCTAGCTATTTTAGATGAAATTGATTCTGGTTTAGATATAGATGCTTTAAAACTTATTTCACAGACAATTAATAATATAATTAGCAAAAATACCAATAAAAGTTTATTGATAGTGACACATTATCAGAGATTACTGGATTATATTAGACCTACATTTATTCATGTTATGGATAAAGGAAAAATTATAAAAACAGGAAATTGGAAATTAGCAAATGAATTAGAAAAAAAAGGTTACGATTGGTTAAAGAAATAATAATTTATTCTAAATTATTAAATTAATTTTATTAAATAGGTTTTTAAATGATAAAAAAGACAATAAAAATTTTTATTCTAATATAAATAAAATGTTTAACTTTTATTAGTCAATTAAGTAATTCGATAAAAATTAAAGTAGTTTTTTTAATTTTTATCGAATTACTTAATTGACTTAGTACGCTAAACCAAGACTTCGTGTTGTTTCACTTCCTAAATAAACACGAATACTTAAAAAATCTGTTGGACAAGCATTTTCACAACGTTTGCAACCAACACAATCTTCAGTTCTAGGTGCTGAAGCAATTTGTTTTGATTTACAACCATCCCAAGGAACCATTTCTAAAACATCTGTAGGACAAGCTCTTACACATTGTGTACATCCAATACAAGTATCATAAATTTTTACTGTATGTGACATATAAAAGTTTTTTTAAACTTTAACTTTAAATTATTGAAAGAAACATATAAACAATATACAAATTAGTATAATGTAAAAAAAACCTTTTATCAAAAATTTTGTTAATTTTTTTATAATTTTATACAAAAAGGATTATTAGGACTTTGTTTGCATTTATATACAAAAGATTTACAGCATATTGACATTGGACTTGTAATTAGAGAGGTTGCATTGAAACCAGGAACAACGTTAGTACAAAGACCTATTCCATCAAAAAAAACGCCAATACAACTGACACCAAAGCAAAGTTTATCGTTTGTCCACCATGCCTCAGCAGCATCAAATAATCCATTTCCCAGTAAATAGCCAGTTACTGATCCAGAAAAATATTTAGAGGCATATGTGAATTTATCATCAGTATTTGTACTAATGTGTAAAAACTTTGCACAAATGTTATTTAAATGTGTTAAAAATCGTATTTTATTACTCCGTTTTAATGTTAATAAATATTTTAATGTTAATAAATAATTTTCAATTTAACCAGCCATATGAGTGTAATCCTTTTCCTAAAAAATTAACTCCTAAATAACATATCCAAATAACAAAAAAACCAATCGAACCTACTATCGCTGTTTTTTTGCCAGTCCAATTTTTTGTTATTCTAACATGCAAATAAATAGCAAAAATCAACCATGTAATTAATGCCCAGGTTTCTTTAGGATCCCAACTCCAATACGATCCCCAGGCTTCATTTGCCCAAACAGCACCCGAAATAATTCCTACAGTTAAAAAAGGAAAACCAATACCAATTGTTCTATAACTCCAATTATCTAAATTAAAAAGTAATCTTATTCGATTTAGATTTTTAGTTTCAAGAATATTCTCTGAAGTTATATTTTTATACTCATTATTGAGTATTAAACTTGTTGACTTTAACTGCAAAGAATATTTTTGATGGTTAGTATTAAGACTACTATTATTATTATTATTGTTATTTGATTGAAGTTTATTTGATATTATAACATAAAAAATAGATAATAGTGAGCCAAAAAGTAATGTAGCATAACTTAACATCATCATACTTACATGTAACATAAGCCAATTTGATTGTAAAGAAGGAACAAGTGGAGAACTTTTTTGCATAATTATAGGAAGACTCAAACTTGCAAATCCTTGAATCAATAATGTCAATGGTATAATTAAAGAACCAATAATTTTACTTTTTGTTTTATATTCAATATATTTATATATAATTAAAAGTAGACAGGCAAGGAAAAGCAATGATTCATATAAATTACTCAATGGAAAAAATTTATAATTATACCATCGCCAACTTAAATAAAAAAATAAAATAGTAAGACAAGTTCCACCTCCAAACTTTGCACACTTAACTAGAATGATATTTTTAGTTAAGATTAAACTTAACCAATATAGTATCATTGTTAGACATAAGGTCAAAAAAATTGTATCAGATAAAATATTATGATAGTTTTCTAAGTTAAATTGCATTTTAAAATATAATTGATTTAAAAATTTAATTATGATTATTTAGTCTAAAACATAATAATTTATTCTTATAATGCAACTTCTATATCCATGATTTCTGCTATAACTTCTGCAGCCTCTTGTACAGTTTTAATTTGAGTAACATATTCATCACTAATACGAATATCAAATTGTTCTTCAAACATCATTACTAATTCAACTACATCTAATGAGTCAGCACCTAAATCACGCATAAAATAAGCATTATTATCTAAATCATCTACAGAATCTAGACAGAATTGATCTACAACAATTTGACGAACTTTTGTAAGCACTTCCGAAAATGAAGAAAATTGTTCTGGCATAAAAATACTTTTTTAATAATAAAAATATAAATTATATAATTTTGGAGTCAAGTATTATTTAAAGTTTGATCTTAATTAACGTATTAAGTAGCCGATTAAAAAATTTATAAATAAAACTTAAGGTATAAAACACATTAAAAATAAAGGTATTACATTAATAATAATATAATACATTTATTTTTATATTATCAAAGTTTTTTTGTTTTGTCAAGTTTTTTATTTCAAAACGATTTTCTTTTAACTTTTTGTTAATTAAATTAAGAGCATAACAATTAATAATTTTTTCGTAGAATAAAGAAATTGGAAATGATGAACTCCAGAATGCTTGATCGTAAATTAATTCATAATGGTCTAGCTTTTTTTTTAAGCCTATTTCCTGAATATTTTTTTGTTTTGTTAAAATTTCACATAAATATTTTTCATTATTAAATTGATTTATTAGTGTTTTATTTTTATACCAATTGATTTTTAAATTATCTAAAGTTTTAATTAATATAATTTGATCATTTATTTTTGTTTTTATTTTTGTAAAATGCGACATATAGATTTATAATTTTAATTTATGAAAATTTATTACTGTCTATATTATAGTTTAAAATAATTGAAAAGTTTGATTTTAATTTAAAATTATGTTTTTATTTATTAGTAAAAATTTATTAATTTACAATTTTTCGAGTATCTTATAATAATAAAACTTATATATAAAACGTTGGTGGAATATTTAAAGCCGGGATAGCTCAGTTGGTAGAGCAGTGGATTGAAGATCCTCGTGTCACCAGTTCGAATCTGGTTCTTGGCATATTAAAAAAGCCTAATTGTGTAAAACTCTTTTAAATTTTTTATGGGGAAAGTTTACGATTGGTTTGAAGAACGACTTGAAATTCAATCTATTGCTGATGATATTACAAGTAAATATGTGCCGCCACATGTAAATATTTTTTATTGTTTTGGTGGCATAGTATTTGTTTGTTTTTTAGTACAAGTCGCTACAGGATTTGCAATGACCTTTTACTATCGTCCTAGCGTAAGTGAAGCTTTTGCTTCTGTCGAATATTTAATGACATCTGTTAATTTTGGTTGGTTAATTAGATCGATTCATCGTTGGTCAGCAAGTATGATGGTTTTAATGATGATTCTACATATTTTTCGTGTTTATTTAACTGGTGGATTTAAAAAACCTAGGGAATTAACTTGGGTTACAGGTGTAACCTTAGCAGTTGTAACAGTTTCGTTTGGTGTTACAGGGTATTCTTTACCATGGGATCAAGTTGGCTACTGGGCTGTTAAAATTGTAACAGGAGTTCCTGAAGCAATTCCAGTTATTGGTTCACCATTAGTAGAGTTATTAAGAGGAGGAGTAAGCGTAGGACAAAGTACATTAACACGTTTCTATAGCTTACATACATTTGTTTTACCATTAGCTGCTGCTGTTCTAATGTTAACACATTTTTTAATGATTCGTAAACAGGGTATCTCTGGTCCTTTATAAAATTATAATTAAAAAAAATAGTAAAAATGTCAGTAATAAAAAAACCCGATTTAACAGATCCAAAACTTAGAGCAAAATTAGCTAAAGGCATGGGACATAATTATTATGGCGAACCAGCCTGGCCTAATGATTTATTATATATATTTCCCGTTGTTATTTTAGGAACTTTTGCTGTAATAATTGGATTATCTATTTTAGAACCTTCGGCATTAGGAGAACCTGCTGATCCATTTGCAACACCATTAGAAATTTTACCAGAATGGTATTTCTTCCCAACTTTTAATTTATTAAGAGTTTTACCTAATAAGCTGCTTGGTGTTGTAGCAATGGGTTCAGTGCCGGTAGGATTAATTACAGTTCCTTTCATTGAAAATATTAATAAATTTCAAAATCCATTTCGTCGACCAATTTCATCATTTGTATTTTTGTTTGGTACATTTGTTAGTATTTGGCTAGGTATAGGTGCGTGTTTACCAATTAATCAAGCGGTTAGTTTAGGTTTATTTTAAATTAATAAATTAAAAATGTACAATATTATATTGTACATTTTCAATTTATTAATTTAAAAAATATTATGAATTAATATAATTCATCTTCTTTATGAACTTCAATTGTGCAATCAGATGTAGGATAAGCTACGCAAGTTAGAACAAAACCTTTTTCAATTTGTGAATCATCTAAAAACGATTGTTCACTTTGATCTACACTACCTGCTTTTACAATCCCTGTACAAGTAGAACAAGCGCCAGCACGACATGAGTATGGAAGATCAATACCAGCAACTTCAGCTGCATCTAAAATATATTGATCAGACTTACAAGCAATAATTACGTCAATCCCTTCACTTTCATTAAATAACTTTACTTTATATTCCATGTTTAATCTCCAATAATTTTAAAAAATAATTTTAGGTTAAAATTTTAATTAATTAATTTACTTATTAAAATATTAATTTATTATTTTAATAAATGCGTTGTACAATAGTATTATATATCATATTTATTAAAAATTTTAATTTTAAATTAATAAATTTTTTATTTATTAATTTAAACTCATTTATAGGTTAAACTAATTAATAGTTTAACTTATAAATTAGTTTAAGTTTGTTAGAAAGGCAAAATTAGTTTTACAGTGGAGATGTTTATATGGCACTACCATGGTATCGTGTTCATACAGTAGTTCTTAATGATCCAGGTCGTTTAATTTCTGTTCATTTAATGCATACAGCACTTGTTTCAGGATGGGCTGGCTCTATGGCTTTATATGAATTAGCAGTTTTTGATCCCTCAGATCCAGTTTTAAATCCAATTTGGAGACAAGGTATGTTTGTTATGCCATTTATGGCAAGACTTGGTGTAACTGAATCATGGGGAGGTTGGACTTTAACTGGTGATACAATTTCAAATCCAGGTTTATGGAGTTTTGAAGGGGTTGCCTTAACCCATATAGTTCTTTCAGGTTTATTATTTCTTGCTGCTATTTGGCATTGGGTTTATTGGGATTTAGAATTATTCCGTGATCCAAGGACAGGTGATGTAGGATTAGACTTACCTAAAATTTTTGGGATTCATTTATTTTTATCAGGTTTACTATGTTTTGGATTTGGAGCTTTTCATGTTACTGGTTTATTTGGTCCAGGTATATGGGTTTCTGATGGATTTGGTTTAACAGGAAAAGTTCAACCAGTTCTTCCAACTTGGGGTCCTGAAGGTTTTAATCCCTTTAATCCTAGTAGTATTGCCTCACATCATATTGCTGCAGGTACATTTGGTATTTTAGCTGGTTTCTTTCATTTAACAGTTCGTCCTCCAATACGTTTATATCGAGCTTTAAAAATGGGGAATATTGAAACTGTTCTTTCTAGTAGTATTTCTGCAGTTTTCTTTGCTGCATTTATTACTTCTGCGACAATGTGGTATGGATCAGCAACAACTCCAATCGAATTATTTGGTCCTACTCGTTATCAATGGGATAGTGGTTATTTCCAACAAGAAATTGAAAGACGCGTTGAAAATAGTTTAGCAAGTGGATTATCTGAAAATGAAGCGTGGTCTAACATACCAGATAAATTAGCATTTTACGATTATATAGGTAACAATCCTGCAAAAGGTGGTTTATTCCGTGCAGGTGCTATGAATAAAGGTGATGGTATTGCTGAAGCTTGGTTAGGTCATCCTATCTTTAGAGATAAAGAGGGTCGTGAATTAACAGTTAGAAGAATGCCTGCTTTCTTTGAAACTTTCCCTGTAATTCTTGTCGATAAAGATGGTATTATTAGAGCAGATATTCCGTTCCGTAGAGCTGAATCTAAATACAGTATTGAACAAGTTGGTGTTTCTGTAAGTTTTTATGGTGGTAAATTAAATGGACAATCTTATAAAGATGCTTCTACTGTTAAGAAATTTGCAAGAAAAGCTCAATTAGGTGAAGTATTTGAATTTGATAGAACTAGTTTAGAATCTGATGGAGTTTTTAGAAGTAGCCCACGTGGTTGGTATACATTTGGCCATCTTAATTTTGCTCTTCTGTTCTTCTTAGGTCATTTATGGCATGGAGCTAGAACTTTATTCCGTGATGTATTTACTGGTATCGGTGCAGAAGTTACGGAACAAGTAGAATTTGGTGCTTTCCAAAAACTTGGTGATAGTTCTACTAAAAAACAAGGCGTAGTTTAAAAATTTAAATTTATAAAATAAAGTAATCATATAATTTTGACATAATTACTATTTTATAATTTAAAAATTAATTTGAATCATATAATTATTATTTTTTAGAGGAAATATAATGGAAGCTTTAGTTTATACTTTTTTATTAATTGGAACTCTAATGGTCTTATTTTTTGCAGTTTTTTTTAGAGAAACTCCAACAATTATTAAAAAATAAAACTTCTTTTTAATAATATACTAAGAAGTTTTATTTTTTAATCTTCATGTTCTTCAAATGGATCACGTAAATTTTTTGATGCAGGACCAAAAGCAGTATATATTGAATAAATTGTTATTCCCAAAAGTAAACTTGAAATAAAAATAATAATAAGTGTTGCAATATCCATTTTTTATTTTTTTGTATCATTTTATTACTTAATTATACTTTATTAACTTAAATTTTTTAAAATATGGGATTAAGAACTAGATTAGGAGAAATTTTACAACCTTTAAATTTAGAGTATGGAAAAGTAGCACCAGGATGGGGAACAACATCTATCATGGGATTTTTCATGTTAATGTTTTTTTTGTTTTTACTAATTATTTTGCAAATTTATAATTCATCACTTTTATTAGAAAATGTTGATGTTGATTGGAATAGTTTAAGTGCTTAATTGCCGTTCCATATTATAATAAAAATAACATAATTTATATTGTAAAAATTATGTTATTTTTATTATAATATTAAGGTTTTTTAATTTCGATTAATTCATCTAAGGCAAAATTATTTGTATTCATACCTGAATAATTAACAGATTCAAAACGTACTACAACAGGATAACGTATGCCACTTTGATCTACTATAACAACTGAACCTATTTTATTATACCAATAAGATTCTTTTCTTAAAATTTTTACTTGTGTACCTTTTTGAATCATAAGCTTTATAATAAAAAATTATATTCTAATTATATTATTAGGTTAATTAAATGATATTATAATTAACAGAAATTTCAAAAATTAATTTAAACTTAATTTTGCTTGGTATATTTGATTTAAAGGCAATTTACTAAAATTAGAAACAATTTCTTCAAATCTTTTTCCTGTTAAAACTTCTTCTTCAATTAATTTCTGAACTACGGTATCTAAACTTATTCTATTCGATTCCATTATTTGAATAGCTTCTGCATAACAAAGTTCAACAATACTTTTAATTTGTGTATCTATTTTTATTGCTAATGATTCAGAATATTCATTTGCTGGTTTTACTCCTCTACCGACAAATAAAAATCCACCGCCTTCACTTCCTAGTGCAATTGGCCCAATTGGTGACATTCCAAATCTAGTTACCATTTGTTTTGCCATATCTGTTACTTGAATTAAGTCATTAGAAGCTCCTGTTGTTAATTCAGCATCACCAAAAACAACTTGTTCAGCAGCCCGGCCACCTAATGTTCCAATAATTCTAGAAAGAATTTGGCTTCGTGTTATTAAATTTGCATCTTCATTTGGAATAAACCAAGTTAATCCTTTTGCTTGCCCACGTGGAATAAGTGTAACTGTTTGAACATTATCATGATCTTGCAATAAAGTACCAATTATTGCATGACCCACTTCATGATAAGCAATTAAACGTTTATTTTTATTATCTATTACTGAACTAGTTTCTAGTCCTGCAATTACGCGTTCAATAGCTGTATTTATATCAGTTAAACTGATTGCCTTTTTTTCTTCTCTTGCAGCTATAATCGCAGCTTCATTAAGAACGTTTGCTAAATCGGCACCGCCAAATCCAGGTGTTCGTTGAGCAATTAAATCTAGAGAAATATTAGATTCTAATTTTTTATTTCGTGCATGTATTTTTAAAATTGCTTCTCGTCCATTTTTATCCGGTGAATTAACTGTAACTTGTCTATCAAATCTCCCAGGTCTTAATAATGCATTATCTAATACATCAGCTCTATTTGTAGCAGCAATTACAATAATTCCTTTATTTTTTTCAAATCCATCCATTTCAGTTAGTAATTGATTCAAGGTCTGCTCTCTTTCATCGTTTCCTCCTCCAATTCCTGTTCCACGTTGTCTACCAACAGCATCAATTTCATCTATAAAAATAATACAAGGTGTATTGTTTTTTGCTTTTGAAAATAAATCACGTACTCTTGAAGCTCCAACTCCAACAAACATTTCTACAAATTCTGAGCCTGAAACATTTAAAAATGGTACTTTTGCTTCACCCGCAATTGCTTTTGCTAATAATGTTTTTCCTGTTCCTGGAGGACCAACTAATAATACCCCTTTTGGAATCGCTGCACCAACTACTGTAAATCTACTTGGAGTTTTTAAAAAAGTTACAATTTCTTCAAATTCTTCTTTTACTTCATCAATTCCGGCTATATCATTAAATGTTATTCCTGTATCTGGATTCATTTGAATTTCTGCATTTGTTTCACGTAAATTCAACATTTGATTTGAATTACCATTTCCACCCCACATTGAACCATTTTTATTAGAACGGTCAAATAATATATATAATAAGCTTACAACAATAGTCGGAACAACTAAACTTATTAAAGTATTAGAAAAAAGTTTTAATTTATTTCGTCTTGGTGGATGTGCATCAATATCGACATTTGCTTCTTTTAGTTTTGTAATTAATAATTTTGCATTATTTGGAACATCTATACGAATTTTTTGAGATCCATTATTTATTTCTTGACTTTTTATTTCAATTATAGCAATTTGATCGTTATCATAAAAATCTACCTTTTTTACATTATTGTTATTAATATACTTTACCAATTCTGGATAGTCTAAATTTGAGACTACTAGATCTTTTTGATTATCAGGATTATTCTCATCATAAACAAAAAATATTTGGTTCATTCCCGAAAGAAATATAGCAAATAAACCTACCACTGCAACTAAAACAATGTAAATTGATTTAAACCAATTTTTTTTCTCATTCATTTTGTTTGACTTTATTTTTATTGTAAATTTTATAACTACATATAACATTTTAATTAAATTTTCACAACTTAATTAAATTTTAGAAATCTTTTTATAACCGGTAAATCCCCTATTTATTTTTAATTTTTGAGATTTAATTAAGTAGTACAAACTAAAAATAAATAGGGGATTAAATTGTATGGCAAAAGTAGTAGGTATTGATTTAGGTACAACAAATTCAGTTATTGCTATTATTGAAGGTGGTAAACCAAATGTTATACCAAATAATGAAGGATTAAGAACAACTCCTTCAATTGTAGCATATACAAAAAAACAGGAACTTTTAGTTGGTCAAATTGCAAAACGTCAAGCAGTTATAAATCCTGCAAATACTTTTTCTTCAATAAAGCGTTTTATTGGTTCAAAAGCAAATGAAATAAAAATTGATAAAAACGATTTTTCATATGAAATTCTGACTGATATAAATGGAAATATAAAAATAAAATGTCCTATTTTAAATAAAGATTTTAGTCCAGAAGAAATTTCAGCACAAGTTTTAAGAAAGTTAACAGAGGATGCTAGTAAATATGTTGGGGAAAAAATAACGCAAGCTGTTATAACTGTACCAGCATACTTTAATGATTCGCAAAGACAAGCAACAAAAGATGCTGGTAAAATAGCAGGTTTAGATGTTCTAAGAATTATTAATGAACCTACAGCAGCATCACTTGCATATGGATTAGATAAAAAAAATAATGAAACAATTTTAGTTTTTGATTTAGGGGGTGGTACATTTGATGTATCGATATTAGAAGTTGGTGATGGTGTTTTTGAAGTTTTATCTACAGCAGGTGATACTCAATTAGGTGGAGATGATTTTGATAGAAAAATTGTTAATTTTTTGATTGAAGAATTTAAAAAAGAAGAAGGAATTAATTTAAAACAAGATATTCAAGCATTGCAACGTTTAACTGAAGCTGCAGAAAAAGCTAAAATAGAATTATCAAGTTTAACTGAAACAATAATAAATTTACCTTTTATAACGGCAAATGAATCAGGACCAAAGCATATAAATATAACTATAACTCGAGCAAAATTTGAAGAATTATGTGAAGATTTAATAAATCGTTGTCGTCTTCCTGTTGAGACTTCAATTCAAGATGCAAAACTTAACCGAAATCAAATTGATGAAGTTGTTTTAGTAGGGGGTTCAACTAGAATACCAGCTATTCAACAATTAGTTAAAAATTTAACTTCTAAAAATCCTAATCAAACAGTAAATCCCGATGAAGTTGTTGCTGTTGGAGCCGCTGTACAAGGTGGTGTATTAGCAGGTGAAGTAAAAAATATTTTATTACTTGATGTTACTCCATTATCTTTAGGAGTTGAAACACTAGGTGGTGTTATGACAAAAATAATTCCAAGAAATACAACTATTCCAACAAAAAAATCAGAAATTTTTTCTACAGCTGTTGATAATCAGACTAATGTAGAAATTCATATTTTTCAAGGTGAACGAGAAATGTGTAAAGATAATAAAAGTTTGGGCAACTTTCGTTTAGATGGAATTCCTTTAGCTCCGCGTGGTATACCTCAAATTGAAGTAACATTTGATATTGATGTTAATGGGATATTGGCTGTTACTGCCCGAGATAAAAGTTCAGGAAAGGAACAATCTATAACAATTGAAAATACTTCTACATTAGATAAGTCAGAAGTAGAAAGAATGGTTACTGAAGCTCAACAATACGCTGATGATGATAAATTAAAAAGAGAACAAATTGATTTAAAAAATAAAGCAGAACTTTTATGTTATCAAGCTGAGAAGCAAGTAAAAGAAATAGAAGAGAAAATATCTAAACAAAAAATTCAAGATGTTCAAAAAGCGATTGCAAATATAAAATCATTAATTACTTTAGAAAATTATACGGAATTACTTTCAGAAGTAAATCGTTTAAATACATTAATGAATGAAATTAATTCTGAATTATCAACTATAAATCAAACTAATTCTCCTGTTACTGAAAATGAATCAAATAAAAATAATATTGATGATTTTATAGATGTTAATGTGACTTCTTAAATTAAAAAACTATTGTTAAAAACATTTTTTTTAACAATAGTTTTTTAATTTAGGAAGTTTTTAATTGTTAATAGAGAGGTTTTTTAAGATGATATAGGTAAAAAGTTTTAATTTTATTAACAAATTGATTATTTTTTAAATAATTTATATTAAACTTGATCATCTTAATTTCTATGAAAAATATAAAATTTGAAGACTTAATTTATTATAGGAGGTTTTAATGTCTATTGGTATTTTAGGAATAAAAATTGGTATGACACAAATTTTTGACAAAGATGGATTACCTCTTCCTATCACAGTTATTAAAGCAGGTCCGTGTATTATTACTCAAATTAAAGAAATAGGTCAAAATGGTTACAATGCTATTCAACTAGGTTTTCTAGAAAAAAAATTAAAAAAAGTCAAAAAATCTGAAGAAGGGCATTTTTTAAAATCAAACAGTCAAGCATTTTCAATTTTAAAAGAATATAAAGTTGAACAACCAGACCAATTTTTACTAGGACAAATTATTAGTGTTAATGATTTTAAGATAGATCAAATTGTTAATGTTACTGGTCATACAATAGGCAGAGGTTTTACAGGTCTTCAGAAACGTCATAATTTTTCACGTGGACCTATGACACATGGTTCTAAAAATCATCGTGCTCCAGGTTCTATTGGTGCAGGTACAACACCCGGAAGAGTATTTCCAGGTAAAAAAATGTCTGGCCAATTTGGAAATGAAACAAGAACAATTTGTAATTTAAGAATTTTAGGTATAGAGAAAAAAAATAATTTATTACTTGTAAAAGGAGCAATTCCAGGAAAAAATGGTAATTTAGTTAGTGTAATTCCCTCTTTAGCTAAATTAAAATAATTATCAAAATAATTTGGGAGGTTTAATATAAAAATATGATAACAGATGTACAACTTCAATTTCTTGCTGCAACTTTATCAGGAGAAAACGCACAATTATTAGTTAAATTAAATTTAAAAATAGAAAATGAAAATGGTATCTATTTAATACATAGAGCATTAATAAAACAATTAATTGAACATCGTCAAGGAAATGCACATACAAAAACTAGAAGTGAGGTAAGAGGCGGCGGAAAGAAACCTTGGAAACAAAAAGGAACGGGACGTGCTCGTGCTGGTTCTACTCGTTCACCTCTATGGAAAGGAGGTGGTGTTACTTTCGGTCCTAGAAAAAAAAAATATCAAATCAAATTGAATAAAAAAGAATGGCGTTTGTCGTTACAAACTTTATTATTTAATAAAAGGAAATCAATAAAAATTATTGATCGTTTAGCTAGTAGTTTCGAAAATATTCAAAAAACAAAAACAGTTTTATATTATTTAAATAAATTATCTCTTTTAGAGTCCAACGGAAAACCGAAAAACATTTTAATGATTGTAGCATATAGACCAAAAAATCTAATATATTCTACTCAGAATTTAAAAAACGTTGAGGTAATTTTAGCTAATAATTTAAATATTAAAAGTTTATTAGATGCACATTATATTTTAATTGATTTTATAGCTTTAAAAACAATTCAGGAGACTTATGCCAGATTATAACTTTTTAAGATCAAAAATTGATTTTATAAAATATCCAATTGTTACAGAAAAATCTGCTAGTTTATTTGATAGTAATAAATATACATTCCTCGTAGATAAACGTTTAAATAAATCAGAAATACAATTACTAATTGAATTTTTATTTAATGTTAAAATTACTAAAGTTAATACATTGTTAACAGCCAAAAAACAAAAACGTTTAGGTAAATATATAGGATATAGTACTATTTATAAAAAAGCAATTGTAAAATTAGCCCCTAATAATACTATTAATTTATTTCGAGACGTTTAATTATAAATTAATTACAAAAACTAAATTTTATGACAATACGAATTTATCGTCCTTCTACACCAGGTAGTCGAAATAAAGTTGTTTCGGATTTCTCTGAAATTACAAAAATAAAACCTAACAAATCTCTGACAAAAAAATTTTACAGAGCTAAAGGTCGCAACAATCAAGGAAAAATAACTATTAGACACAGAGGGGGTGGACACAAGCGCCTTTATAGAATCATAGATTTCAAAAGAAATAAATATAATATTTTAGGCTTAGTTACTACAATTGAATATGATCCTAATCGTAGTGCTAGAATTGCTTTAATTAATTATAGAGATGGAGAAAAAAGGTATATTTTACATCCGGAAGCATTAAAAATTGGAGATGAAATTTTAGCTGGTGAAAATATACCAGTAAAAATTGGTAATAGTTTACCATTAAAAAATATTCCGGTAGGTTCTGAAATTCATAATATTGAATTACATAAACATAAAGGAGGACAAATTGTTAGATCAGCAGGTATGTCTGCCAGATTATTAAATAATGATAATAATTATGCAACTATTCGTTTACCTTCTAAAGAAATTCGTTTAATAAATAATAACTGTTCTGCAACAATTGGTAAATTAAGTAATAATGATCATTCTAATATAACTCTAGGAAAAGCAGGTAGAAAACGTTGGTTAGGCATAAGACCGACTGTTCGTGGTAGTGTTATGAATCCTGTTGATCATCCACATGGAGGTGGTGAAGGCCGTTGTCCAATTGGTAGATCAAGACCTTTAACACCTTGGAGTAAGCCAGCTTTAGGAGTAAAAACACGCAGAAAAAATAAGTATAGTGATATTTTTATCATAAGACCTAGAAAATAAAATTTAAAAAGAAAAATATATATGTCACGATCTTTGAAAAAAGGACCTTTTGTTGCTTATCATCTTTTAAAAAAAGTTGAAAATGCAAAAAAGCAAGATAAAAAAGAAGTTATTAAAACTTGGTCAAGAGCTTCAACTATTACACCTACTATGTTAGGGTATACAATAGCAGTTTATAATGGTAAACAACATGTTCCCATTTTTATTAATGAACAAATTATTGGTCATAAATTAGGAGAATTTGTTTCTACTAGAACATTTAAAACACATATAAAAGCTGATAGAAAATCAAAAAAATAATCTTTTAGAAAAGTAAAAATGATTAAATTAGAATATAAATATAGGCAGGCAAGTGCAACAGCAAAATATATTCGAATGTCCCCAACAAAAGTGCGTCGTGTATTAAAACAAATTCAAGGTCTTTATTATAAAGATGCAATCATGTTATTAGAGTTTATGCCATATCGTTGTTGTTCAATAATATGGAAAGTACTATACTCAGCTGTATCAAATGCACAAAATAATTGTGGATTAGATAAACAAAATCTTTTTATTAAAAAAACTTTTGCTGATCAAGGACCTGTTCTAAAACGATTTAGACCTAGAGCAAAAGGTCGTGGTTATCAGATTCTTAAACCAACTTGTCATATTAACATTATTGTTGAAAGTACTAAATAGAAATTTACTATTTAGTATAAAAAATAAATTTTAATGGTTTTAAGGAGATTTAATTTGTGGGTCATAAAACTCATCCAATAGGATTTCGTTTAGGTATAATAACAAATCACAATGCATCTTGGTTTTCAAGTTTTAAAAATTATTCTTTATTAGTTCAAGAAGATAATAAAATTCGTTCTGAATTATTAAATTTTTTAAAACTAAAAAATATAGAAAATGCTGGAATAGCAAAACTTTTGATTAATAGAAATTCCCGTGGTGATCAAATTCAATTAGAAATTCATACAGCTTTTCCAGCTATTATTGTCGGAAAATCAGGAAAAACTTTAGAAGAAATTAATAAATTATTTGAAAAATTATTAAACAAAAAAAAAAAATTAATAATTAATTTAATTGAAATAACTGAACCTTATAAAGAAGCAAGTATAGTAGCTGATTTTATAGTTGAACAATTAGAAAAAAGAGTTCAATTTAAACGTGCAGTAAAAAAAGCATTAAGTCTTGCATATTCTGAGAATAAAGTAGAAGGAATAAAAATTCAAGTATCAGGTAGATTGAATGGAGCTGAAATTGCTAGAACTGAATGGCTACGTAAAGGAAGGGTTCCATTACAGACGTTAAGAGCTAATATTGATTATTCTAACAAAATCGCAAAAACTATTTATGGTATTTTAGGAGTTAAAATTTGGTTATTTAAAGGCGAAATATTTAAGTAAAATATAGTATTTAAATAATCATTTAAACTTTCTTATTAAAGTTATTTTTTATAAAAATATGCTTCTTCCAAAAAGAACAACATTTCGTAAACAACATCGTGGTAGATTAAAAGGTAAGGCATGTCGAGGAAATAAAATATCATTTGGTGAATACGGTTTACAAGCTTTAGAATCAACTTGGTTAACTTCACGTCAAATTGAAGCCACGCGAAGAACAATAACACGTTATACAAAAAGAGGTGGAAAACTTTGGATTACTATTTTTCCAGATAAACCTGTTACTTTTAGAGCGGCGGAATCAAGAATGGGATCAGGAAAAGGTGCAGTCGAATATTGGGTTGCTGTAATAAAACCTGGACGAATTTTATTTGAAATAAGTGGTGTTTCTTATGAAACAGCAAAATCGGCTTTAAAAACTGCAGCCTATAAATTACCAATTAGAACTAAATTTATTACTCGTGAGAGGATATTATAAAATGAGTTTACCTAAAATAAAAGAACTTGAGAATTTAAAGTTAGGCGAAATTCAAATGGAAATTTTAAAACTAAAAAAAGAATTATTTGAATTAAGAATTAAAAAAGGAACACGCCAATCATTAAAACCACATTTATTTAAATATACTCAACATCGTTTAAACCAATTAATTTTTTTAGAAGCTGAAAAGCTTTTCGAAGAGGAAACTTACGAATTAGGGAGTAACAAAAAATATGCCAATTAAAGAGAGAATTGGTACTGTTATAAGTAATAAAATGCAAAAAACAATTGTTGTTGCTGTTGAAAGTAAATATAAATCACCTATTTATTCAAAATTTAAGATTCGTACAAAAAAATATTTAGTTCACGATGAATTTAATGAATGTAAAATTGGTGATCAAGTTATTGTATCTGAAACAAGACCTTTAAGTAGAAGAAAATGTTGGGTTTTAAAAAAAATATTAAATAAAGATCTAAATATTAATTAAAATAGAATTTTATAATAAATATGATACAACCTCAAACATTATTAAACGTTGCAGATAATACGGGTGCTAAACAAATAATGTGTATTAAAGTTTTAGGTAGCAATCGTCGCTATGCAAAAGTAGGTGATATTATTATTGGTGTAATAAAAGATGCAATTCCTAATTTACCAACAAAACGTTCAGATATTATAAGAGCTGTAATTGTAAGAACTCGTAAAACAGTTCGTCGTAAAGATGGACTAAATATTCGATTTGATGATAATGCTGCGGTTATAATAAATAATGATAATAATCCTAAAGGAACAAGAATTTTTGGTCCAATAGCAAGAGAAATACGTGACAAAAATTTTGCCAAAATTGTTTCATTAGCAGAAGAGGTAGTTTAAAATGAAAATTTCACTAAAAAAATTTTATAAATTTAAAAAACAATCAATTAAAGTAGGTGATTATGTCGAAATAATTGCAGGAAGTGAAAAAACAAAGAAAGGGAAAGTAAAAGCCGTTTTAAAAAAAGATCAAAAAATTATTGTTAAAGGCGTCAATTATAGGTTTCGTTGTTTAAAACCACAAAATTTTGGAGAAACAGGAAAAATAAAACAGTTTGAAGCACCAATTCATATTTCTAATGTAAAAAAATTAAGTAATTTTCAAATACAAGAATAGTATAATATGACACAATCTTTAAAAGTAAAATATAAAAATGAAATTATAACTGATTTAATAAAAGAATTTGATTATAAAAATATTCATCAAGTACCTAAATTAGTAAAAATTCAAATTAATAGATGTCTTGGAATTAATGCTTCGAATAATTCAACATTACAACAATCAATTCAAGAATTTAGATTAATTACTGGACAACAACCTGTTATTACAAAATCAAAGAAAGCAATTGCGAGTTTTAAAATAAAAGAAAATCAACCATTAGGTATTACTGTTACATTACGAAATGAGTATATGTTTTCTTTTTTAGAGCGTCTAATTCATTTAGTTTTACCACGAATAAGAGATTTTAATGGTTTAAGTTTAAATGGATTTGATAAAAATGGAAATTATAATTTTGGCTTAAAAACACAATTAGTTTTTCCAGAAATTCCTTATGAGACTGTAGATCAATTAAGAGGACTTAATATTACTATAGTAACTACAGCTAAAACGAAGAAAGAAGGAATAAGCTTATTAAAAAATTACGGCTTACCTCTTAAAACAAATTAACTTTCAAGAAAAAGGAAAATTGTAAAATGGTAAATGATGTAATATCAGATTTTATTACAAGAATAAGAAATGCTAGTATAGTTCGTCATAAAATTGTAAAAACTCCCGCAACTAAAATTACAATAGCAATTGCAAAGATTTTAAAAATTGAAGGATTTATTGATGATTTCGAAAAATTTGAGAATTCTTTGTTAATTTTTTTAAAATATAAAAATCAAAATAGGTACTCAATTATTAATTCATTAAAACGAATAAGCAAACCTGGTCGCCGTGTTTATTTAAAAAAAAAAAATTTACCTAAGAGAATTGGTAGTTTTGGTGTTTCAATTTTATCAACATCAAATGGAATAATATCTGATAAAATGGCACGTTTAGCTAATATTGGTGGAGAAGTTTTAATTTATATTTATTAAAGTTGTTAATATTATAGAGGGTTTTATGTCTTTGCGTAGAAAACGTATAACTATACCAGAAAAAGTTAATGTTAAATTTTTAGAAAATACTTTGCAATTCGAAGGTCCTAAAGGAAAATTAATTTTAAATATTCCTGATCTTGTTCAATTGGATATTATTGACAATAAAATAATTGTAAATCCTATAAATAAAAAATTAAAAAAAGCAAAAAGTTTAGCTGGATTTATTTGTAAAGAAATAAGCAATATATTTATTGGATTACTAGAAAAAATTCAATATAGATTAGAATTACGAGGCGTAGGTTATAGAGCTCAAATAAAAAATAATCAGTTAGAGCTTTATTTAGGTTATAGTCATTCTAATATTATTAATATACCAGATGATTTAACAGTCTCTGTTCAATCTAATAATGAAATAGTTATAGAAGGTATTAATAAAAATAAGGTTGGTCTTTTAGCAGCTCAAATTCGATATCTAAGACCACCAGAACCTTATAAAGGAAAAGGAATTTTTTATAAAGGTGAAAAAATTATTCTTAAACCAGGTAAATCAGGGAAAAAATAATTTATGATAATAAAAAGAAAAATTGTAGGAACAACAGATAAGCCTCGTTTATGTGTTTTTTGTTCTAATGAACATATTTATGCTCAGATAATTGATGATACTAAATGTTTTACTATAGTTTCTTGTTCAACTTTAGATAAAGAAGTACGTAGTGAGTTTCCAATTGGAAGAACTTGTAAAGCATCAGAGTTTGTAGGTTTAATAATAGGTAAACGTTTATTAGAAAAAGATGTTCAAAAAGTTGTTTTTGATAAAAGAAATAAACCATATCATGGTAGAATTCGAGCATTAGCAGAAGGTGCTAGAAAAGCAGGTTTAATATTTTAAAATCGTAATTTTTATTTTCCTTATTTTTTAAATTTGAAAATTATTTGTATATGGTAGAAATTATTCCACAAAAAAAATTAAAGCAACAAAGACGTTTAAGAAAAAAACAAGAAAAAGTTGACAAAATTACTCATCAAGTAATTCAAATAAAAAGAGTTTCGAAAGTCGTAAAAGGAGGGAAAAAATTAAGTTTTCGTGCTGTTGTTATTGTAGGAGCAAATTCGGGTTTAGTAGGAATAGGAATAGGTAAAGCAGATGATGTTATGAATGCTATAAATAAAGCAATATCAAAAGGTAAAAAAAAATTAATTACAATACCGATAACAAAAACTAAAACAATAACTCATTTTGTTGAAGGATTTTACGGCAGCTGCAATGTTATTTTAAAACCTTCTCGTTCAGGTTCAGGTGTTATTGCAGGTAGTTCTATAAGAACTGTATTAGAAGTTGCAGGAGTTAGAAATGTTTTAGCTAAACAAATTGGATCTAACAATTTATTAAATAGTGCAAGAGCAACTTTAGAAGGTTTAAAACAATTACAAACAATAAATCAAGTTGCAAAAACTAGAAATATTTTAATTGATTCTTTATATAGATAAAATCTAATTTAGATGTAATTTTTTATTATTTTAATAAAAAAATACTTTATTAAAAAAATTTTAATTTTTATAATTTAATTTATAAACAACTAACCAAAATGGTAAAACCGTTAAAAGAAATAAAACTACTGCCTAATGCTGTTAAAGAAAAACTTTTGATAACTTTGTTGTTAATTTTTTTAATTAGAATAGGTAATTTTATTGATATTCCAGGAGTTAATAGAAATAGTGTTTTGAATTTAACAAAATCAAATGTATTTATACCGTCTATAAATACAAATTTACTTAATTCATCTTCTATTCCAAGTTTATTTTGTTTTGGAATTGGACCAAGTATCAATGCTTCAATAATTATACAACTGTTTATTGCTATTAGTCCTAATCTTAAAAAATTTCAACGAGAAGAAGGAAATTTTGCCAGAAAAAAAATTTCTCAATACACTAGATATCTTACAGTATTTTTATCGTTCACACAAAGTTTTATTCTAATTTTTTCTCTTAGATCCTCACTTTATATTTGGAATTGGACTACGGCTTGTGAGCTTTGTTGTTTTTTAACAGCAGGTTCTATGATTGTTTTATGGATAAGTGAAAAAATAACAAAAAATGGAATTACAAATGGTGCCTCTTTGTTAGTTTTTTTAAATATCATTACAAGTACACCTCAACAAGTTCTAGCTTCTTTTTCCAATATTAATATTTATCAACTAATTTTGATTTTTCTTACTTATATGATCAATATTAGTGGAGTAATATTTTTACAACAATCGGTTAGGTATATTCCTTTGATGACTTCAAAAGCAGTTTTACAAACTAGTGGAACAAAATTATCTAAGCAAAAAACATTTTTCCCTGTTAAATTAAATCAAGCAGGCGTAATGCCAATAGTTTTTACTTCGTATCTTTTACCAATAATAAAATCATTTACGTTATTTCTAATTTCTAACGTTTTGCACATATCATTTATCTTACCAAAAGTTTTGACTCAATTTATTTATTATTCTACAGAGTTTATATTAATTTGTCTTTTTACAAATTTTTATACATTAATTCTAGTTGATCCAAAAGATATATCTGAAAATTTGCAAAAGACTGGTTTTTTTATTCCAGGTATTCGCCCAGGAAAACAAACTTTTCTTTTTTTAGAAAAATTATTTAATCGCCAATCTTTTATTGGTGGTATTATTCTTGCTATAAATACTTTGTTTTTAAATATTGTTGGTTTATATTTAAATTTGCCTAGTTTACAAGGAATCAGTATTAGTTCACAAATTATTATAGTTGGTGTAACAATAGAAATTGTTGAAAAGATTCGTTCACTTATTCTTTCTGATATTTATCAAAATTTAGAATCTAAAAAATAATTAACAAAAATGAAAGTTCGTCCTTCAGTTCGCAAAATGTGTGACAAATGTAGAGTAATTTTAAGACATCGTCGTGTATTAATTATTTGCGAAAATCCTAAACATAAACAGCGTCAAGGTTAATTTAAATATTCTTTTTATTTTAAGGAGAAATTATAGTGGTAAGAATAGCAGGAGTTGATTTACCTTCTCAAAAGAAAATTTTATATTCTTTAACTTCCATTTTTGGTATTGGTTTAAATCAATCAAAAAAAATTTTACAATTAGCAGATATTAATTATGATTTACGTACTTTTGAATTAGATGATAATTCGGTTAGCAAAATCCGAACTATTATTGAAGAAAAATATCAAGTAGAAGGTGATTTAAAAAAAACTTTAAATTTAAATATTAATAGATTAATAAGTATTAATTGTTTCCGTGGCAAACGCCATCGTCAAGGATTACCAGTTCGTGGACAACGTACAAAAACAAATGCAAGAACAAAAAGAATAAATAAAAAATTAATTCCTAATAAAAAGAAATAAAATTTTTACTAATGATACAAATAAAAAGAAAAAAAATCAAAAAAAATATTATTGTAGGAATTGTACATATTCATGCGACTTTTAATAATACAATTGTAACTATTACTGATTTAGGTGGAAATACATTATCTTGGGGTTCTGCTGGTTCTATTGGTTTTAAAGGCGCAAGAAAAGGAACTCCATTTGCTGCACAAATAGCCGCTGAAAAAGCGGCTTTACAAGCTAATGAATATGGTGTTAAAAAAGTGGAAGTTTTTGTAAAAGGACAAGGATCGGGAAGAGAAACTGCTGTTAGAGCGTTACAAAATAATGGTATTGAAGTTACTTCAATAATTGATATTACGCCTGTTCCATTTAATGGTTGTCGACCCTCAAAACGTCGTAGAGTTTAATTAAATCAAAAAATTTTATAAATTTGTATAATGAATTACAAAATTAATTGGGTCAAATCAGAAATAAATGAGTTTTTAGAACATTATGGAAAGTTTATTTTAGAACCTCTTGAAGTTGGACAAGGAATCACATTAGGAAATTCAATTAGAAGAATATTACTTTCTGATTTAACTGGTTTAGCTATAGTTGCAATAAGAATTGCAGGGATAAAAAGCGAATTTGCTGCTCTACCCGGTGTTCGGGAAGATGTATTGGATTTAATTTTAAATATAAAACAAATAGTTTTAAAAGGTAAACTTGATAAAATTGATCAACCAATTTTTGGACGATTAAAGGTTCAAGGACCTACAATAGTAACAGCAGGCTTGATTGAAATTAATGATATTATAATTGTTAACCCTTCTCAATATATTGCTACAATTTGTGATAATTCTTTATTAGAAATCGAATTTAAAATAGAAAAGGGTAAAAATTATAATTTGAATGATTTACGAAATTTAACTCAGCCAAGCGATTTTTTACAAATTGATGCTATATTTACTCCAATTAAAAAAATACTTTATGAAGTTGAAAAAATTAATCTTTATTTAACAACTCAAGAGAGACTAATTTTACAAGTATGGACTAATGGTAGTGTATCACCATCAGAAGTATTATTATCTACAGGAAAAATTTTATATACTTTAATTGAACCTTTGTTTACTGATAATTTTCAAAATGTTCTTTCTGAACCCTCGGATAAAGAAAAAGAACTAAATGAAAAGCCGATTGAAGAACTAGAATTATCAGCCCGAGCTTATAATGGTTTAAAAAGAGCGCAAATAAATTTTATAGGTGAATTAATAAAATATTCACTAGAAGATTTAAAAGAAATTAAAAATTTTGGTCAAAAATCTATAGATGAAGTTGTTTCTTCTTTAAAAAAAATTAAAGCGAGTTTAAAATAAACTAATTTTGATTTTTATTGTTAAAAAATTTAATTAAAATAGGAAAGTTTTTATTATGAAGGAAACTTTTATCCCTTCAAAATCATATATACGTAAGAATTGGTATATCATTGATGCAACTAATCAAACATTAGGTAGATTAGTAAGTAATATTGCTCGTTTATTAAAAGGTAAAAATAAACCTTATTATACTCCTTATTTAGATACCGGAGATTATGTTATTGTAATTAATTCTAATAAAATTGTTGTTACAGGCAATAAAATAACTCAAAAACTTTACAGGCATCATTCTGGAAGACCAGGAGGAATGAAAATTGAAAAATTTGAAAATTTACAAAAACGATTACCAAATAAAATTATTCAAGAATCGATGAAAGGTATGTTGCCAAAAGGAACATTAGGAAGACAACTTCTAAAAAAACTTTATGTTTATTCAACTGATTCACATCCTCATCAATCTCAAAAGCCTGAAAAAATAAATTTTTAATTTAAGTTTTTTATTATGAAGAAAGAAGTAGTTTTTCATGCAATTGGACGACGCAAATGTGCAACTGCTAAAGTATTAGTATTAAATACTAAAGGAAATTTAATAATAAATAATAAAATTGCTGAAGATTATTTTCATTATAACTTGAATTATTTAAAAGAAATTCAAGCCCCGTTAAAAAAAGTTAATTATGATGATCGTTACCAAATTATTATAAAAGTATTTGGAGGGGGGTTAACAGGACAAGCAAATGCTATTAAATTAGCTCTTGCACGAGTTTTATGTTCTATTGATAATGAAAACAGAAGACCATTAAAACTAGAAGGATTTTTAAAATCTGATGCCCGAATTAAAGAACGTAGAAAATATGGATTGAAAAAAGCTCGTAAAGCCTCTCAATACTCAAAACGTTAATATATTTAAAATTTTTAAAGTTTTATGCCTAAAAAAGAAATTCATCCTCAATGGTTTAAAGAAACAAAAGTTTTTTGTGATGGACAATTAATAATGATAACAAGTTCAACTAAACCAGAGTTAAAAGTTGATATTTGGTCTGGTAATCATCCTTTTTATACTGGTGCGCAACGAATTATTGATACGGAAGGACGTGTTGAACGTTTTTATAGAAAATATAATTTTCCAAAAAATAATTAATTTTAATAATTTATTAATAGTTTTATGCCAACAATTCAGCAATTAATTCGTAAAAAAAGACAAATTATTAAACAAAAAACAAAATCACCTGCTTTACAATCTTGTCCACAAAGAAGAGGTGTTTGTACACGTGTTTATACAACAACTCCTAAAAAACCTAATTCAGCTATTAGAAAAGTTGCTAGGGTTCGATTAACTTCAGGTTATGAGATTACAGCTTATATACCTGGAATTGGTCATAATTTACAGGAACATTCTGTTGTTTTAGTTCGAGGTGGTCGTGTTAAAGATTTACCAGGTGTACGTTATCACATTATTAGAGGTACATTAGATAGTATTGGTGTTAAAGATCGCTCACAAGGTAGATCAAAATATGGAGTTAAAAAACCAAAAAAAAAATAATAAATTAATAAAATTTTATGTCACGTCGTAATATTAGTAAAAAAAAACTTGCTACACCTGATTTTTTATATGGTAATATTCTTGTTAATTTATTAGTTGCACGTATTATAAAAAAAGGTAAGAAAAATTTAGCACAAAAAATTGTACAAACTAGTTTTGAAATTATTGAAACCCGAACAGGTTTAGATTCAATTAAAGTTTTTGAAAAAGCTATTCAAAATATAACTCCTAGTGTAGAAGTAAAACCTTGTCGAGTTGGAGGTTCAACATATCAAGTTCCAACAGAAGTTTTAGGTTATCGAGGTATTACTCTATCTTTAAAATGGTTATTAAAAGCTTCAATAAGTCGTTCAGGTAAAACTTTTGCTTTAAAATTAGCAAATGAAATCATCGACGCTTATAATTTACTAGGAGGAGCAATTCGAAAAAAAGAAGAAACACATAAAATGGCTGAAGCAAATAAAGCTTTTTCACATTTACGTTATTAATTGATATAATTAATTCGCCAAAAGCACTTAAATTTTTAACTCAAAGGATTATTTTTTATGGCTCGTGAAAAATTTGAAAGAAATAAACCACACGTAAATATTGGTACTATTGGTCATGTTGATCATGGTAAAACAACTTTAACTGCTGCTATTACTTCTACTTTAGCTTTAACTTCTAAAAATGTAACAGCAAAAAAATATGATGAAATTGATGCTGCACCTGAAGAAAGAGCTCGAGGTATTACAATTAATACAGCACATGTTGAATATGAAACTGAAAAACGTCATTATGCTCATGTGGACTGTCCTGGTCATGCAGATTATGTAAAAAATATGATTACTGGGGCTGCACAGATGGATGGAGCAATTTTAGTAGTATCTGCTGCTGATGGTCCAATGCCTCAAACTCGTGAGCATATTTTATTAGCTAAACAAGTTGGTGTACCTCACATTGTTGTGTTTTTAAATAAAGAAGATCAAGTAGATGATGAAGAATTACTTGGTTTAGTAGAACTAGAAGTTCGTGAATTACTTTCAAATTATGATTTTCCTGGAGATGATATTCCATGTGTTCCTGGTTCAGCATTACAAGCTTTACTTGCTATTTCCGATAATCCAAGTATTAAACGCGGTGAAAACAAGTGGGTTGATAAAATTTTTGCTTTAATGGATGCTGTTGATGAATATATTCCATCTCCAAAAAGAGATGTTGATAAAACATTTTTAATGGCTGTTGAAGATGTTTTTTCAATTACAGGACGAGGAACGGTTGCAACAGGACGTATTGAACGTGGAATTGTTAAAGTTGGTGAAACAATTCAAATTGTTGGTTTAGCAGATACACGTGAAACAACAGTAACAGGGATTGAAATGTTTCAAAAGACGTTGGAAGAAGGTATGGCAGGAGATAATGTAGGTATTTTATTACGTGGAATTCAAAAAAATGAAATTGAACGTGGTATGGTATTGGCCAAACCTAATACTATTAAACCTCATACAAGTTTTGAATCTGAGGTTTATATTTTAACAAAAGAAGAAGGTGGACGTCATACTCCATTTTTTGCTGGTTATAGACCTCAGTTTTATGTTCGTACTACAGATGTTACAGGAAAAATTAGTAAATTTACAGCTGATGATGGATCAGATGTAGAAATGGTAATGCCAGGGGATCGTATTAAAATGACTGCTGAATTAATTGCTCCTATTGCTATAGAATCTGGTATGCGATTTGCAATTCGTGAGGGTGGAAGAACTATAGGGGCAGGCGTTGTTTCACAAATTATTGTTTAA